AATCTCTTATCATAAGCTAACTTTGTGTGAATATGGATATGTTTTTATGAGCTCAGATTCTGGATAGAAATCGCTCTGAGTTTCTATCTCTAGACTGGAGCCTAAGTAGCTAGCTCATAGTTTACAAAAGGAATCCGGTCCTCCTTGAAGAATCGGGCTATGAGCTTCTGTGTGAGCACCATAAATATAATATATTAATAGGGGTCAGCACCTCTGGCGAAGGGAGAGCTAGGTCTCTGGAGTCACTCTGCCTGGATACTCCTCAAGGCCTCAGTAGATTGGCAAGCTGGCTGACCGTTCCCTCTCTACCTTTTATCCCGGGAAGCAGATGCTTGTTCTTTCTTCTTTTTTCTTGTTTATTACTTGAATGAAACATGACTACCTTATTGAGGAATTCCACTTTCAGCCGAGACTCCTTCTTCTTCTATACCAGTGAGGGCATCAAGCCCCTCCCTATTTTCCTTACAACTGAACTCTTCATACCAGGCATAGAAAGTGAACTGGGAAGATAAAAAAAAGCCAAAAATTGAACCCCGCCGCCCGCTGTGGCGCATGTTTGTACTTAAGGTTTCTTTTGCTTCATAAGCATGGCCATGGAGGACAGAATCCCAACCGAAACAATTTTTTTTTTCTGAGAAATGCAGTCCAGGAACCATGCTATGACTCACATCAAATGGACTGACTTGGAAGCACAAAGAGATCGCCTACAATTATTCCTTAACAGGTGGGTGGAGAAAAAAATGGAGGACATAAGAATTAAACTAGATGATATTCATCTTCGTCAAGAATAAGTTCAAATTATGGTTGGCTAGGAAGAGGTATCCACTGAATATTACTTGATCACTATTGTTTGGAGAATTATGTTCAATGCCTTCATTACTGACATCACCTTCTTGGAAATTAGCTAATAATAGAGACGTCCTATGACATTCAGAGATCGATTCACCACGTCTCTTGATTAGATCTTGAGTTTTACTAAGAATATAAGCAACTTTAATATCATATAAACTATCCTCAGCTGGAGTCTTTTAAAATGAGGAGGGCATATCTACAAGCTCAACATGGAACGAAACATCACTAGAAGAACTACAAGTCAACTTGCATGAAATTGATTTGAAGTGAACCACAGTTCCAACTAACCATGTGTGATTGAATCATGAACAGCAGGTACTGTCATGGCTTGTGTCTTCAGTATAGCAGAATGAAGACCATCAACAGCGAGAGGTGATGAGTGGACTAGATTTAACAAAAGGATCTGTACAAGGCAACTCAGTGGGTGGACAAAGGGGAGACAGTCCAGGAGGGGATAAATCTGGAAAGAGCAATGTTGTACGACAAGCTCGAGGAGGTGGATCAGCAAATCTTGGCGTTCCGGAGAACCAACATTGACATATCTAGACGACATATTAACAGGTTTGACAAGTCCTCGCCTAATTGTTGACGTTTCCACTACACCTGTGTTATCCTTACAAGGAGTCCTATGAACTAGATAATGGAGACACCAGTAAAGATTTCAAACAAAAAAAGGAAGGCAATAAATCCTTGTAGTGTAGGTCGTGATGAATAAAAGTTTAGGATGCGATGATTCTTTAGCCTTTAATGGTTACGGACTACGTAACCTACCTGCGACCTCTGCTTTTTGCTTTTGAGGACAGAGAAATGAGTTCAGTCTTTGCCCGGCCAGGCTTTATACCCACCTTCCTTCTGACACTTGAAACGAACACTCAAAGATATAGTTTAAGATGATGATTGCTTTACACTGGCCATTAATCCTTGGCATGCATTTCCCTCTCATTGACCGGATATTACTTATCTTCTCTTGGGAATTTGGGTATCCAATGGAACCGATAGTACGGATAGTCAGACTCGACTACCTTCCTTTGATATAGCTTAGGCTGTCAGGTAATTAGGGCAAGAAAGGTTCCTACATTCTATCTAGCACTTTGCCTAGCCAGCATCAGTCTCATTCGGGGATGATGATTACTCGAATGAATAAGTCCAGTGAAAAGGAATTGACTCCTTACCTTATATACGTTACTTAAGGCTACTTCATATAGATAGGCTACTTCACTCGCACTTAGGCAATACCGATTACAAGGATTACAAACTACCTCTCACTACACTCATACAAGGAGTATCACTTAAGAGCACCCAAGAAATGGGCGGACGTACCACACTTCCATGTCAGGCAAGACGAGTATGGAAAGGACATAGATAGATGGGCCTAGTAAACACTCTTTCACGGTTCGAACAAAAGCTTTCGAAGCTGAGCTGACTTCTTACCCTTAGAGTTACTTTACTTACTCCTCTTCAAGATGTTAGGTACCGAAAAAGAACCAGATAAGTCAAGATGTTAGGTCCCAAAAAGAGCGAGATGAGTGTTGTCTGTGCTCAGCTTTGCAGCATTGTCTCGCCGACTAGTCGAAGTGTAGTTCAATAAGAAGCCTCTTTTGCTAGTCATTCCCTTACTGTTCGTTTGGATTTCAACCAGTTATTCTGGTCATGGGGAGTTCCATTCAGAACGTCCTAATAGTTGTTTGGTCATTATGTGTGTAGCTAAGGGTGTTTTCCTAGTACAAAGAGTCTCTTTTCTTAGAACCTGTCTTAATAGCAGGTGGAAATACCCGATAGAGAAGGTAGAATCCTAAGAGTCTCAGAAGCAGAAAATGCCTAAGGAAGCTCTCTAGGTGAAGATCAGTTGGAAAGTCAGTCCAATCTTGGCGGATTACCTTAAAATCTAAGCAAAACAAGGGATTGTAGACTCTGGAGTTCCAATATCACTGTAAGTTCCGTTTTCAAGTGGAATTAGGCTCCTCTAGTGTTTATAAGTTAGTCCATTGATAGTAGGTTCATCAATTGGTATTGATGTTCCTGTGTCAGCAATCTGAAACATATCGCCTTTACCATAGAATGAGAGTTTTGGAGTTCTATAAGTCTCTAGTATTCCCCTCCTATCGGAAAGCGTAGATTTTTCTAGCGAAACTCAAAGGGAAGTCCGTTTAGTCAGCTTGTTCACCTTCGCTATGTGAGTCGCTAGGGTTTGAATCCTATGCTCATTGTTCAAGTTCTCCATTTCCCATGTTAGTAAAAAAATTCTGTTACCAAAGGAAAGATCGAAATCGTGTGTCGTTAGTATTTTAATAAGAATCAGTAATGTCACTAAAAGAGTCAATGTATGTATGTGTTGAGCACGAAAATAAGTGTTCTAGTAGTGTACAGAAGCCTAATAATATGTATACTTGAGGTTAAAGTAAGTAATGGCTAAGGTGAGTAAGGCCTATCCCAATTGTCAAGTCGAAATCCCGAATCTAAGGTCATAAATCCAGGGAAAAATGAAGTACTAAAGATCTCAGAAATTAGTGTCAAGTCAAGTAGCTAAGAGTCTAATAATAATATGTGAAGTGTATGATGAGTGTGAAATCTTTTTCTAATCAGTGTGCATGGTAATCTAATAGTTACAAAGTGTATATTGATAGAGTTTTAAGCATAAGTTTTGAAGTCTCATATTCGTCCTAATAAAGTGGTTGAAGTAAGTTCAAATGAGTGTATCATCCTAGTAAGTCGAAATCGAGTAACGAGTAATTTGTTTTTTATTCTCCAAGCACGCTTCGCTACGCGCCTCTAGAATTTTATCTTTCTACTCTTGGAACGTATTAAGAATTATATGGACGGAGCCCTCTTTTCTGAACAAATCGAAGAACCTAATGGATCGAACTTTTACTGCTGTTTTCGGATTTTCATAGGCATTGTTCTAGGTAAACAAGTCATTCTTCGATAGAAGGTGAGAGGTCAGCTGGCAGGTTTGTTTATTCACGCTAAAGGCCAAGTAAAGGTCCCTCAGAATTCTAGTTTTGGAAAGGTTCTTTTGTTCGTAACGTGCCGTAGTTACTCACTGGAACGAGGCATAGTTGACTAGATCTCTAGCAAAGCAAGTCAATAGTTCAAGTAACAAGCTTAGTGTTCCTAGTCTATGCTAGGCGCTGTTCTGCCTCAAATGCGGATCACTTTCCCCAAATAGTACCCAACGTGTGTCCTAGCCTAGAGGGCACTCCACTTGAGGAGGCTGTTTTCGAATCCGATCTTTCTGTCTGCCCATAAGAGCGGGACGGTGAATTACCAGTAGGGGCAGGCCCAGAATTCCATGTACGCCTATTCCACGGGCCCCCCCGGGTGAGGATTAGCTCCTATGATTTGCCGATGGTAGTAGGATTTCCTATCACATTGATAGAAGGGAAGGTCATCTACTAATAGTTAAACGGAATAAGATTAGTTACGAGGACACCTGCTAACTATTAGTAAAAAAAGCAATAGTTGGGCCCTAGTCGATGTGCTCTTATTTGAAATCTATAGCTTTTTGGCCGGGTAAGAAAAGGAAGTAGTAGTCTATCAGGCAGTCTAATTCGTCTTCTCTAAGGTCAGGCAGTGAGGCATTAAGAAAGAGCAGCAGCGGCTTTGTCAAGCGAATAGAAAGAGCTGCTCGTCAAGCAAGGGATGGGTTTGTTTGCCTGTATAGGTAGAAGCACCGGTGTATTAGGTATCAAAAGAAAGGCATCTGGATAGGTATTTAATCAAATACTTCTTCCCTCATACTTATCTACTTCGCTTTATTTAATATGTTTATTGACCCTTCAATGTTCTACTCTCTCATGGAAAACCTTCTTTGTAGTAATATGAAAGCTTATCGCAAAGCATAGAAATTAATAGAGCTTATAATCAGGTCATATATTCCACTTGCTCCTAGAAATAAGGTAAGGTTAGTTAGCACTTTCATGCCAACTTTCATCAGCAAGCACTTATATAAGGGGGGCGCGTTAACAGAGGTACTTGAATTCCCGCTGGTAAAGTTAAATAGATTCAGCACCTCCATTGGGCGGGGAACAACTACTCCTTTTTTCTTTCCTCAATCGTTCCTCCTCAAACAAAAGTATTCCGTTCCCATTAAGGGGCTTTGAACACCTCGGGTGCGCGGTTACTCTCGGATGGTTCACGACAATTCAAGGTAGTTTCTACTAATAGCTCAGGGGCCTGTATCGATAAGAGAAAAGGCATCATGCCTTCTTCCGTAGCCTGAACTATCCAACTGGACTCCGGCTATGCGGATTGCTTTCTTCATTTCAGTTGGGTAATTCGACCGTCCACCTTCCATACAACTTGAGTTGGCTTTGATCGATTGCTTGGTGTCACGCTATTTACTACTACGGTTAGCTAAATTCGTTTATGACACCGATTCATTTCTAGTTGATCCATTTTGTAAGGTCGTGAAGAAGCAAAGGCCTACTACTCTACTATACAAGTAAGCTGGTCAAGTCTAAAGATGGTTCCTTACTCTCTACTAAATGAGTGCACGAAGAAAGGGAATGGAATGTTCACAAACTGGTACTTTTCTCCCGGTAGGTATGTTTTACAATTTTCATGTGCCATGAAGCAATAAAAGGAAACATGTAGATAATGTTCTAACGAAAGCTATTTACGACGAGTTTCTAATGGATCTAGGAAAGATAAAATGCAAATGCTGCTGTCACCCTACACTGGAGAATAGAAAGGCAAGATAGACTATATGTATGCGGTTGGTGGAGTCCATGTGACACAAAGCCCTACCCTAATAAGACAATATGCGTTATAGTACGGAAATGAACTACTCCTTCACTACACATTAAGAAAAGAAAGGGCTGGGTAAGCAAGCATAGACTTTGAAAGAAAGTCAGTACCCCAACCTACCCGAATGAACTATCTGAGTTCCATTCACTGCTTAGTGACAAGCACGGCTATACGAGTTATTGTCGTTTATCAAGCTAGTGCCGGTTGTCCGACAAAGGGAAAGCTAGCGAACAAGGAGGGAAATGCTAAACAAAAGTGGTGGTTTGGCCGCTAAGAACTTAACTCCTAGGCGATGTAAATATAGAATCTATGGCTCAGCCATCTCTTCTGGAACTTGCAGTGGAACTTCTCTATCTTTGTCATTAAAGGCTATGTATCCCTTTCCCTCATTAGTACTCAAGCACTAGAACCGCTTACTGATTCAACGACGGTTACTGATATGCCATGTTGATCGTCATTTCTCGTTGAATGGTTCTCCCTCCTGTAGCTCTGTGGGCATTCAAACCAGAGTTTATGCGGTTGGCTATGTCCCTTCTAGAACTGCTGTTTTTAGACATTGAAAGTTGGGGAAATAGCTCAGTTGGTTAGAGTGCTGGCTCTGGGAATCCACGGATCACGCCACACTCGGGCAGTTCGCCCATTGCCAATACGCCAGATGATGGATTCCTTGGTTTTAGTTAGTCGCTGCTCTTTCTATGGCAGTGGTTGATCCTTGAATCAGAGGTGGGTCGGTTTAGTCATCAGCTCGAGAGGACAGGGGAGAGATAGGAGACAATCTATGTAACCTTAGCCTACCCCAATAGTAAGTATCGGAAAAAGGACTCCTTCTCGAAAGAGATAGGCAGTCATCGCATTATCTACTTGATTATGATATTGATTTTGATCCAACGGATAATGCAAATCGAGGGCTCGCCCGCCTATAAATTAAATAAATTCAAGTGAAAGTTAAGTACGAACTGGTAGAGCGAGAGCAGCTAGTTTAGAAGGAAAAGAAAAAGGGCGCCTACTCAGTGGTAAGTTAGGTCATTCCTTTCCGGCTATCAGAAAAGAGTATGATCGAGGGTCCCATAAGGCAAAGGGAAGGTGCTCCCCCGACCTACTACCCTCGGAGAGATTCCTACGGTTGGTTTGTCTTTTATTCTATAATACATAGGTGGGAAAGTGGTATGAATATGGGGTTCGAAGTCGCCTAAAAGAAAAAGTCTCATTCGCAAAGCTAAACACAGTAGAGAAAAGGGGGTCATCCCATTGGCCAGACTGAGCATCAAGCCAGCCAAGAAGTAAAAGCTGAGAAGGAGTGACTCGCATGAGTCAACACTTACTACTCAGGTCCGGTAGAGCAATCTCTAATTATCATATAGAAATGTTATGATTTCGGTATTGATCAAAAGGTGCTGGGACCTTAGGGGATACATTAGTGCCATGTTCTATTGCGGAACGGTCGTATCCTGGTAACCTAGCCCCCGTAAGAGCTCTACCTAATCTCGTCGACAAAATGGGTAGAAGGCTGTGCTTCTTTCTCGGCAAATAGCTAAGTCGACACCTCGAGGTAACAACTCAACTCTTCGTAGATCAAAACAAGTGTTCAGTGGATCAATCCCTGTATTAATGGTTCTGGCAGGCTGCTGGCGTGGGACTTGAAATCCTCACCATTTTTCTCATATTAAAAAGTAGGTCTATTCCAAGTATATTTGATCTTCTTTATTTCTATTGGAATAGGACGGACATAAATTAACTAAGTTGATTTTGAAACAAGCCCCGGCAGAGCAGACAAATTAACATAAATATACCAAACTGCAAGAAAGAACGTTTTTCTTTTATTGCCCTCTATAAAGTAAGGACAAGCACACAAGGCACAAACAACCTCCTACAGTTTTCATGAAACAATCATCTTGTAAGTTCTGTGCTGCCTAAGTATGTAATGTTTAGGTTAGTTTTCTAAAAAAAACTTATTTTTTTTTTTTTTACAAAGGAAAGGTCTCGTTTTCTTCAAGACACACTATCTTTTTTCACATTAAATGCACAACTACAAATTACCTAGGGGCCCGCTAAAACGTGGTTGGAAGGAGATCATCCCTGAGTTTAATATCCTTATCGTACCCAAATTTCTTTAGCACCGTTCAAATCGTCTCAAGGTGGCCTTTCTCTATGAACAAAGCATGCAAGAAAAGGAAGCCGGTAAGCGTGAGTCCTTTTTATTTTCGTTGACTCCCTCTGGCATCTTCTCTTGCACAACCCGCTTCACGCTTGCAATTTCAGTCGGCTGGAGTGGTGCATTGAAGCACTTGACCTAAAAGGGGATTTTCTTAAGTCTTAGCCGAACAGATACCAGAAGCTGCAACCATTGATCAGGAGCGGTGGGTAACAATTAGGTACTTACTTCCTTTCTTTAAAGATGCGTCGCCTGCCGGCGTAGCACAAAAAACCCTTTCATATACGAGAGGTTTCACTAGTACTGTATTCTTCTCTCTATTGTAACATGCTATCTATATGCTATCTTCACTGTCTTTTTTTCCTATCTTTATTATCTTTATGTTTGAAATATCTACTATAGACAGAATGAATCCACTCTCACTCATTTATTATGAATCTTGAAAATATTATCTGTTACGGATAGGAATAGTAAATAAAGTTAGTTAACTAGTAATTTGCTTGCCTGTGGGTGGAACAAGCCAAAAAAGTTATAAAAGAATACCTAGCCTAGCTTTAAAACCTTCTTCTACTTACCATTCTTCTTCCGACCTTTCGGCAAGCAAAGCCAGTTCGAGGCAAGCTCTCAGCTCAGTAAGTTCAAACGGAGGAAAAGCCTTATTTTTGAAAGTGATGTGTGATTACCAGCGAGCAGATGCTAGACCACTCCCTACCTCCTTTGTACAAAGTTCCTTCTACTCATTTTTATTAAAAATAACTTAAACCAGTGAAAGACATAAAGCTTTGAGGTGTAATTAATGGAATGCAAAACTATTCCTTCCTCTTTGAGACTACCTTTCAATGCAAATAGATATATTACGTACGGACATTGAGAGTTACAGGACTTCTTAGAGATTTCATTTCAAATTTTCTGAATTCAATCCGCCCTAAAAGTTTGATTTGAAAAGGCGGCGCACCAAGAGCTTAAGCTTCTCTATCTATTCAGGGTGGTGTCTTATTTATTTCTAGTGTTCTATAGAGAATTCTGCCACCCTTACCTGGCACCAAAGCCGAAGAAGCGAACGATCAAACTAGGATTGGCCCCGAAGTAAAGGCTAGCTCAGGTCACTAGCTTGAAAGCGGATACCAAAATTCCCAATCAAATAGTAAGCAGGGCAAGCATGCCCTTTAGAGAGGGGAATTCATCCAAGGGAACTAAATCCACAAAAAAAGGTTTTTTTTGCTTTCGGCGAAGAAAAGGAACTGCAATTGGCTGAACGAAAACTCCAACATTTCAAAAATAAGTTAACCTAGTTGCTATTCGACTATACTCTCCTTAGCTAAATAGTTCTATTTTTAGTAGGTATCTTGCATATTTGAATAGGTGGTTCCTGGGGAGTGAATGAACAAGCCCCTATCAATGCCCTTATTACTCCTAATTCTTTTATTCTCTTTCAGTCATTCTTTTCTCTGCGGGCTTGTACCATGTCTCCCGAATAATTTCAGTACATATGGCGCAAGACGATTTCACATATCGAGGTCGGAAAGGGATCGGGTGTTTTCACGTCTCACCATAGTGCCCGCTTTGTCTTGATGGTAAATTGATAAACAAAAAGGGGGGGGGTAGCGAACCAATTCCAAATCACAAAAAGCAAAATCATACATACACTATATATGATATTCTGAAAAATTACACTATATAAGAGTTTCTGAGTCTAGTTTGACGAAAAGAAAAAATCCATATGGCAGATTTCGAACTATATATATTTTGAACTCACGGGAAAGAATGGTTAGGTGCTGCTGAACTAAAGCAAACGTAGTATCGAGCTCGGTACTCGATAGTTTTCAGAGGAGAGTGAGAAAGAGTTTTCTAGTCGAATCAGATATAAGGCGCTGTTAGCTTTCGCAAAACCTAAAATGTTCATTGCTTTAGTGGCATAGGATGCGCGACAACTCGTTGAAGCTTGCGGGTGCATTTGTAAGACCGAAGGGCATCACCATATACTCGAAAAGGCCTTGGTGTGTTCTAAAGGCTTTTTTTGGAATGTATGGTTAATACATCCTCACTTGGTGATAACCTGACCTCAGGTCCATCAACGAGAAAAAATCAGCACCATTCAACTCATCCAACAGATCATCAATCACAGGTATGGGATATTTTTTTTGGTACAGTTATAGAGCTGCCTATAATCCACGCACATTCTCCAATTCCCATCTTTCTTCTTAAGAGGTGCATCTTCCTCAGATGTAGTTTCTATGTCTTAAGAAAGGCCTATTATTTTTTCCATACTTCCCACCGGCTGTAAAGAAGCTATATCGGCTTAACATTCGAACATATAAAAGAAGTAGTGAACTCCAGAAAGGAGGGAACTCCAGCTAAGAGACCATAGAAAGGTACTGCTACTTGATGCAACTGAGACTAATAGCATAGCCAAGGCTTAGTCAATTTGTTCCATCCGTCTTAGTAACCTTTTCAATGTACTAAGAAAGCACAACCCTATTAGCCGTTAAGAGTAAGACAGCTACAATCGAAGACATTCTTACCTGTCCTAGCTTTATATAAACCTATCAAGAGGAGCTACAGGAAAGATCTTGATTCGTCGCCCAGCCGATTGCTTTGCTGGTGTTGATATCTGCTAGGTAGAAGAATAAACAAGGCTGTGCCTAGAGAAGAAGGAAAGAGATGCTAAAGCTTTCTTTCACAAGAGTCCTCCCTTACTCAACTAGAATAGATAGAGTCAGGAAGTTGATGCCCAGTGCTAAAGGGAAGAAGTTCTATTTTCTCCTACATTCGAGGGAAAGAGGGTTGGTAAACATAACTAGGATTAAGGGCTTCGGTGGGCATGAGTAGACTGCTTTCCCGCGTCGGTACATTTTCTTATCTAAGATAGAGGGTCTTCCCTCAGAACTTGTCCCATTAGGTTGTGTAAGGCAGGGACCTTTCTAAGTATAGTAATAAGAATATGTATGTTAGAGAGAGGGAGGGCTTTATACGAATCCAGTATTAGAAAAAGCAAGAGCGTCGGCTAACGCCTTCATCCTGAAAGTTAGACTCTTCACGTTGGAGGGAGAGGTTGCATTTCCAGAACAAGCTTCCCCCCATTCTTCATCACTTCACCTGCTCATATACCCGGCCTAGCTGAACGCAAGCACCACCACATTGTTTAACTTGCACTCTTTCTCCTAGCAGTAGCTGCTTCAAAAGAACAGCAAGAAAATAAATATCTTTAATAAAAAAAAAGGAGTTATAAATTTAGCAATAGATGCAATAAAATGAAACTTCCTTGCTGGCTCAAAGAGAACCTCTCTACCCTGCTTCTCAAGCTTAGAAGCCCGCTTCAATGAGGCTGTGTATAGATTGGGTTCCTTGGCCACCCACGAGTTATGCATAAAAGATGTTTGATGATATGTCGTTGAGACATCATACGTGTTGAGGACTGAAGGTCAGTCTATGCATGGCCTTGAGCCTATACACGTGTAGTTCAGTATGCAATTCATCAAAGGCCCCAGGCCCTGATGGCTTCTCTTTTCAATTCTATCAATCCTTCTGGGATTTTCTTTCTAATGATTTTATGAAGTTTTTTTTTGAGAAAAGTGACTTCAAAGAGCCACCGATTGCATTGCATGAAATCATATAAATACATAGGTTTAGAGTTATAGCACCTTACATCAAAGCAACACACACCAACTGTCTAAGGCAAACACATGCCAGTACAACCTCCATACAAAAAACAACATGCCAAATACATCACATCAAAATGAGAAAAAAAAACAAACAAGATGTAAGTGCTATCTCAGGGGGAAGCAGAATGCCTCATCGCTGTGCAAACTGCTGCAGGCTACCAAAGGTCCTTCACTCTTCCTCAGAGGATGAGTTATACTCCATGATCCTGATGGGACCACCAACCCGGCTACCTGTCCATAACACAAAGTGTGAGCAAATCAAAGCAATTAGGGATCTAGCTGACTTGGGATCAGTATCTAGATTAAAGGTAACCCTATTCCTCTCTCCCCATAAAACCCACAGTATAGCTCCTAGCAAAGCTATATGCCTTCTCAATTCATGCCCTGAGAGTATCCGACAGTCTTGCCACAAAGCCTCCAATGATGTAATGTTGAAATGCCAAGCTTCCTATGATAAGGCCCAATCCCATATCTGTTGTGACAGATTACAGTGAAGGAACGAACTAGTGAGAGGCTGTTTCTTCAGTAGATTGGCATAATGTGCATGAGAGGTCACCAGCCCATCCTTCCTACTCATCTTCGTGAGAACACGCCAGGCCCTTTCTTTAAGCTGTGGCTATCGGGCGGGCCCCAAACCCATGAGTCATCGCTCTTCCCAGCCTCCTCTCGGTTTCATACCTCATCCTTCTACCGCTTTCTCGCTCCCACTGGCTGGGATCAATATCTTTGGGAATACCACAGGTTACTTAGGCCAAGTCCCTCGACTGCTACTCATATAGCATGGCAAAGGAGAAATGAAGAAAATTGGAAAATCTATGATATTAAGTAGTTTACTTATGGATTTCACGGGCAAGCTTACACTACTACAGGTTATGAAAGATCTGTCTGTCTGATCGGGCCCCTCTGAAACCGGGGAAAGCTGCCCGTCAGGAAGTGGCATAATGTAAGGATTCCCGGCCGGTCAATCCACTCGATTGCTAATCCTGCTGCTGATAAGAACGAATGACTTGCAGGAACAGTGAAAATACACTCTCTCTCTCTCACGAACTGGAACCTTATACCAAGGGAATGAAATACATAGGGTAGACCCAGAGATCTAGAGCTGGCTTACATCAACTAATTTGACCTCGGCCACCTAGAATAGGGAAACTTGGTGAATGCAGTTTGCACTTAAGCCAATGACGAAAGCGCTTGAAAAGAGATGTCTGCTTTAGCTTTAATAGAAAAAAAAAATGGATGATTCGGTTAAAGTCTCACCAGCAAAGAACATAAGTAACTAGTTGCCCAAAGAGATGCTAATGCAGCCTTCCTACTGCTAGCTACTGAGATTAGCTACTGCATACCTGATCGAACCGTCAAAGCAAGGAGATTCTTATATTATAAAATAGATTGCCTCTGAAGTTCATGCTTTCTCCTTTTTTTGAGAAGATATGCTTGTGAAGAACTTGCAAATTCATGGAGTTCATCACTGATGATGTCGTACTTACTTTTCTGTTGGTTATATTACTTTATTGAATTCATACAAATAGTAGGTTATGGCTCATATTACTATATTGATTGCTTCTGGAACGGAACTTTGAATCAACTTACCAATGCTGCTTTGCTCCTTCAAAGGTAAAGGAGGAGGGTTCGATGTAGATAAATTGCTTCCTGGTGCAATTGCTGGTTGCTGAACACTTTGAACTAATATAGCGCAGCGTCTAAGGCCAAACTAAGCTCTTGTACCTGAGGCACTAAAAAGAATGAACCAGGCAAGAAGACAAGCAAAAGCAATGAAAGCAACCCACCGCGATTGAGAATACACAAACTCTGGTATTTTTGCTGGAACCCTCCATTGTCGTTAGACCTTGAACTCGGATACGCCATAACTCGTAAAAACGGGACCAGTATCAAAGAGAGAAAGACGAGTTTCAATCGATTAGACATAAACCCGGGTAGACGAAACGTCACTATTGTAGATATTATTTCACCAAAGAAAAGACAGACGTAATCAAACTCCTTCGTCTGAGGGAGGAAAAAGCACAAGGCGCGGAGCGAAAGTAAGAGAACGATATTCAACTCATTCTATTCTATATGAATGATATTATGCAATTTACTTGAATTTTGACATTAGTTATTCACTTCCATTTGATAAGCCTTCTCTTACCTACTTTCTTTGAGCATAGGACTTCTGTTAAAGCTAGAAGAAAGAGACTTATCAAGCCTTTCAAAGTCGTTATTGCATAGCTCGCATCTTCCCACTTGACTCAAGGTTCTTTCCCCAGTGAGTAACTACGGCACGTTACGAACATTAAGGCAAGCACTTGCTCTAACTCCTACGAGTTAATAGGCGTCTTTTGCTAATCTCGTACTCCAGGCAATGTCAATACCGGCTTTGGACAAATCTATACGGCATACTGCGACTACTACTTTTCCTAGTCAGTCCGTCGCCCGTTGTTTTTTTTTGCATTTATGTAATGAAACAACTGATTAGAATCCTCTCTTTTTACTTTTATGATCGGCCTAGAGCTTGTCTTGTACGAGAAGCTTCAGCCTCGGTGACAATGATGGTATGACATTTGCAGCTGCTGATCCATCCATCCATCTTTAGGTGGCAAGTAGGCAGGATTCTCATAGTCCGAAGTGTATCCATCGTCGTCAGTTGCATCAGAGACATGCTTGCCATTGGGGCGGCATGATCAAGGACCGAGTTTCGTAAAGTTAACCAACCCCCCACATGTGACAGTGTGCTTTGGTGTTAAAGTCCATTTACTAGGACTTCATACCGAGCCCTTCTTGTTTGCAACTTTATTTTCTTTCTTCGTGTCCTTGTCATAAGCCAGTTCTGGAATCTCCTCACCAATTGGGAAGCTCCTTTGTAGAGTTTGGGCCTCAGCATGAGTAGAGAAGCTATGGTAACGACAGAACCTTTGAGAGGATAAAAAGAAAATGAAAGGGATTAGCAAAAAGGAAGTAAACCTCGCCCCTTTTCACGAGAGATTCCATTGCTGCTTCACTTGCCCAAGTTATTGGTAAATAATAATAATCTTCTCCTTTTTCATAGGAAATTGTTTTGTCTAGCGCCATGTAAGGATAAGAGGTACATTATGAGGTGGCAATATTTAGGTTGAAAAAGGTGTGGACATTCACCTACTTTTCTTTTTAACAGAATAAAAAGGTGACTCTTAACCCAACTGACCTGACCATTGCCTAACCTTGTTCTATTTCACTTTGTATTCCACCTTAGCGGCCTCGTTTGAGAAAGATGAAGAGAGTCCGATCAGTGAGCAGCCTATATGCCCATAAAGTAATGCATGGGACCAAGCAAGATCTCCTAGCAGAAAGGAGGCATTGAGTTGAGCTATCAAAGAGGCCACCAGATGAGAATCACTACCCGTTATGAGAATATCATCCACATAGACCAACAGCCAAACAACAGCATTGGAGGAGCGGTCAAGAAAAAGGGATGGGTCAGATTTGGAAGAGAGGAACCCGGGTTGAGATAAAAAGGACCTCTATTTATGAAACCACGCACGAGGTGCCTGTTACCCCGCCTTTTTGAGCAAACACACATGATCCGGAGCAGATGGTTTGAGACGTTGAATTTAGGCAGGATGACATCCTTGACTTTCTGCTTTTTCTTCCCTTTTGGGGTATTTCAACTGTCAATTATATTTCTTTATTCCTTTTCCTGGTACTACTGGAATTAGAGAACGAAGTGGTGTTTTTCCTTCTTCCTTGGGCAGCTCCAATCACCAGCCTATAGGAAATTGCTTGTGCCTCTCATCAAATAGTATGCACTAACTATACTTGATGCTTTCTCAATTTCACCAAGGAATCAGAGAGTACAATGTATAGAGTTTTGCTGCTATAGCATTTCTTTCTGATAGAGTTGCGACTTGGGCTCAGAAGTCCATAGCTTGTTCACTTGCTTGTTTACTTGATGCCAATCAGTTGTGTACTTGCTTGTCCTTACCTTGGTACTGTCCCGTACCAGTGCGGTGACGTATCTGCTTGGTCTAGCAAGGAAAAGTAGGGCAAATATTCAGTAGGCCACCCACAGCTACAGGAAAAGAAGAAAGTTAAGCAATGCTTGGCAGAATGCATGTGATGGGGGCCTAACCAACTAATTCTTAGTTTACTAGCTTGGAAGAAGCACTTTGTATCTTAAACCCAAGTGAATAAGCGGAGCTTTTTATTTCAGTTTTTCCCTTAGCTCCTTTGCTGCGCGCCTAGCTCCGTCGTAATAGTTCCTGGCTGAGGCAAAGAGGTCGGATAATAAAAAGTAGTAGAAAGGTAACAAAAAAAACCACTAAATACTTTGAGAGGTCATACTCTAAAGTAAGGGCGCAGCTTCCCATTTATACAAAAAAAAGGCATAGAAAGCATAATAATATATTATAATAATATATTATTATATATTTTCTAAACAAGGAAACTAGCGATATGGAAAAAAATGTCGGAGTGGGATTAGACTTTATACCAACCATGCGGAAAATCAATCATATATTTACTGCTTTATCTCCTTTCGTAAGAAAGCGCTCTTAGTTCAGCTCGGTAGAACGTGGGTCTCCAAAACCCGATGTGGTAGGTTCAAATCCTACAGAGCGTGAAAGCGAATCAGCAGACCCCAAACCCAAATGCAATCAAACCCACCAGTCAGACCGATAAGCCCCCGGAGTAGTATCAAAAAAATTTTCTCCAAACTAAGCAAACAGAACAAGTAATTCACCCTGATTCACAATTTGGATTTGTTAAGCCTAAGCTCCAAGGATAGTTTTATGGATATTGGCTGGTGTGAGCTGATGTTAGTGTCTACAGTTACATGACAATAATGAAAAAATCTGGGTCAACGTTAGAAAGTAAGAACAAAGAATATAACAAAGTATATAATTAGATGCAACGTGATATGGAAGAGATGAAGAAATTCTAGTTCTAGTAAGTACTGATGTAAACAATGACCATTAAGGCATGGATTTTTCTGTTTATATATATACTTCAAGTCCATTATATATAGGGTATGTACCTATATATAGGTGCAGCCCTTTGTGCATTAGTACCAGTGTGTAAGTGGGTTTTTCTGTTGGATTTATCTAGTAGTAAAAATTTCATTAATACGAGTTCTGCTTCAGAGTCTTCAAGTACCTAGGCTGAACCTATAAAAAAAGGAAAGAGGTTAGGCAAGAAAGGCCAGAAGGAGAAGGGGGAAGGAAGAGGAGTTTGGGCTTGTCAGTGTACGAGAAAGAGCTAATGGCCTTACTTATGGCTATTTCAAAAAGGAGACACTACTTGCAACTTAGGCCGTTTGTCATCAAGACCGATCACCAAAGTCTAAACTACTTGAACAAAAATTTACTCAACCGTTACAATTCAAAGCCTTAACCAAGTTTATTGGACTGGAGTATGTGATAGAGTACAAGAAAGGAGCCGCAAATTGGACACGTACTATTTTACCGCGAGTAGATGGAGAAGAGTTTGAACCTATGAAAAGTGAATTTGTAAAATTAGCGTTAGGAGCAAAGAACCCTTTCCAAATCATGGAACACTTAATGCACCTGTGCGGTTGGAGTAGGAGCGAGCTAACTGATAGGAGCTTGCCTATTAGTATGGATGCTTCTTCTAGCGCTTATCAGATTATGTCATACTTTCTATTGAATGTTGAACTAGGCGCGAAGCGTACTAATCTTTTAAGAAATTTGAGGAGCGGGTACTAAATACGTGATATAAATACTGATATACTGCACCACATATTTAGAAGTTCTTAGGGGAGGAACTCTTTGAAATTGTAGCACCTCATCTTACTCGTTCACTCATGAAGAAGATCTATATGCCACTGGTCTATGGGAAAACTAAATTTAGTTATATTACTGATATACAACAAGCACTAGACTTCAGTCTGTCTAGAGGAGATGCAGACAAAGTTGCAGTTGGCTTATACCAATTCTGGGAGAATAGGTTTCCCGCCATCCACAACCTAATGAAGTTGGTCAACGAGGTGGGTTGGTTTGCAGCCTATTTCAACCGTCCTGCTATAATAGTAAATATTTAACAAAATTGCAAGATTCTGTAAAAAAATAAACTATTACCACTACTATCTAGAATCGTGTGCTTAAGAAAAGACATCAAATTACCCTAGCTGTACCAACTGATAAGAAGGATAGGGCTAAGGAAAAGAGAGCTACGTTTGCAAACTTCATTCACCTGCCAAGATGCTGCTATAGCCACATAAGTTAATATCTCATCTAATAGAATTTTTAGGATTGTTTTGAAAAATTCTTTTATGTTTTGATTGTTTTTATTTATACTTTTCAAAAAAATGTTTGATATGACCGCTTCGCGCCTTTTATTTATCGCTCTTTTTTAATATATATTCGCATACATTCTTCCCTAAACTCTTACTAATAACTTTCCATTGTATTGTTTACAGTTACCATTTTATCATTGATTTCAAGTGTATGTTCCCCCCTTTATTTGCTTGCTCGGTTGCATTAATCTTTATTTAGTATTTTCTTTGTTTGTGCAGCATTTCTTGCAAATATAAGTACACTTGACCGTGATGTTTAATGGCAAGACATACCACCAGCATGGTCTGTGAGCATTCTTCCTGAGTGCGAGAATGTGGTTTTCATTACAAAGCCCAGAAACACATTTTTTTAAGGTGATCCATCCCCATTTCTCTTTCATAATAGGTAACAAAGGATCTTGCCTTTAACTTATATATAAGGCTGCTTCCATGAGAATTCAGCAATTTTTTTCTAAAAATTGTCATTAAGTAGAAGGTTTAGGTTCCACATGGATAAAGGTATTTGGCAGCTTGTGGGTGTTGATGTTATTTACCTGTCAAAGAGTTTCTTTCTTTTGGTGTGATTTTCCTAGGTAATAGGCTCCTCAATATGGATCACTATATGCTGTTTTTATGGTCTTTGCAATTCTTCAGTTGTTTCATTGAGTGTTCCTAACTCTTCAACATGGTCACTATTTCGTTTGCACCCAAATACGCTTATTTTACTATCTATCGCTTTATGCTACGCCCTCTAAGTTGGAACTTTGAATTATATTTATTTCAGCTCTTTTCTTGTTGCTGAAAATGCTTGAGCAACACATACACACTCACACAAACAAAGTCACATAGAGGGGAAAGTACATGAGATGTAGAATGTTGAAGCCCTCTTGTGAAAAAAGAGCAGGAATTACTAGGAAATGATGTAACATTTCCTACTGAAACCATTTAAGGTAACAAATATAAAGAAGGGCGCTAAGCAGTCCAATAGATGTACCTGAAGACGCAGTCTAACGCTCTAGAAAGCCCTTACGGCTTGTTCGATCAGATAGAGTTAAGACCATGAGAAATCCACTCCTTTTTACTCACAAGGGAATGGTCAAGACGAGTCCACGGGCTTGGGAAGAGGAAGGAATTCGATCGAGTAAATAGTTAGGATCCTAGCCTAGCTAAACGCAACAGAAAGGAAAAGAGCTCAACGAAAAAAAAAGCAAAGTGAAAGAAGCCCGCATACCCACTCTTCTTTCCTCCCCTAGGGGAGCCTCGTACTATCTATTGGCCTTGGGAGCCGCCAGATAGACTACACCAAGAAACAAGTTTTTGTTGAAGACAGAAACTAGAATACAAAAAGAATTAAAAAGCCCATCATGAGAGCAAACAAGGCAATAGCTTCGGTTAGAGCAAAGCCCAAAATGGCGTAACCAAATAATTGTTTAGCCAATGATGGATTTCGCGCCACGGAATGAATTAGGGAACTGAAGACGTTTCCAATCCCTATTGCAGCTCCCGCTAAAGCAATTGTAGCAGCTCCGGCACCTATTAATTTGGCTCCTTCTAACATAACAAAACCCCTTTTTTTTTCCTCACGCTTTCTATTTGCTACACACATACTGATTTCTGAGTGGATTCCTTCCGTTCCTCTTCTTCGTCCTACAATTAAGGCTGCCCAAACTCACGATCCTGTGTCAAACAACTAGATATAGTAACAAAATAAAACACCACACTATAAAGAAAATAAACTATTGATATATTTAAAATACACGGCTTATTTTTTATTTATTAAAGAAAATACACTATCTAAGATATTCTGAAAAAAAAAGAAAGAACACTAGCTAGCCCCTCTGTTCAAACTACTATTCCTAAACCTTCACACCTGTGAATCTCTAACCTAGTGCCTCCTCTTCAAAAGAGAAAGATATCTCTTCAAGTACCTGTACAATCAGGAAATAAAAGGCAGTGAAAGGGATTGTAGAGTAGAATGTAAAGACCCACTTCGAATATGACTTGCCTAATTCACGGCATCTTTGACCCATGTACCGTTTGCATCATCATGAGATACTTTGGCGATTATTATTTGATTCGGCTGTACACACTTTCGTCTACGAGGAACTCAGATTGATCTTTTTCATATATTGAGTCTGAAATAGTATTATAAAAGTATTGTAGATAAAAACAGATTTACTAGGACATGCTCCCTTTTTGAACTAATTGCATGAGGTAGGGTAATTTCCTTACATAACCACGGACTATACAGAACCGTCTATTGCTTATTATAGGTCCTTGGAGTTTGAACCTACTGTTGCGGTATCTTTCCTTATTCGGAACTACCGCCGATTGAGACTTAGAAGTTTTACACAATGTTTAATGCTAAGCTAGGTCAGAGCAGGAAGTATCAATTTTTTCTTATGGAGACGAACATTTAGTATTCTTAGATAACTAAAAGCGAGATATCAAGATTCAATCTACTTCTTGCTTCGATTTAGCATAGTATGCTTTCATAGTCAACACTCCGACTTTAGAAATAGATATATAGATAGATAGATCAAGCACTTTTTATTCTCAACAAAACCATCTATCAATGTGCTATTTTTCATAGATTTGCTTAGCAATTGCAATGGCTATCCAATTGAAGACACCACCTCCTCGGTCTGACAATTTTCATACATCGTTCCCCCTTCTCTTTGTCTCTGTCGTGAATTTCACCAACTAATAGAGCGCCTCCTTGCAGTTCTTCGCCAAGACTTACCAATAGCAGATCTTAACTTCTTGTATTAATACTGTTCTGTTCTATTGGAAAAAAAAAATCACAGATGAACGCGAGGTTCTTAATAATATAAGTATAAATATTAGCGAATATTAATATAACAAATTAGTATGTACTGAAACGCTTCAATTAATTAAATAACTCGAAAGGGAATAATTTATGACAACTTGTGCAGGTCTCGTACCAGTAATGTCTTTACCCATGAGTAAGTAGCAATTCCATGCTTTGAACACACTAAGTTAGTAGCATTCCTATACCAAACATAACCCCGGGCCCAGATGCTGACATTATGAAATTTGGAACTGAGATATTTTCAGGAAATAGAAAATCGATGCTGGTTCTCGCCATATTGCAAACTGACAACCTTATTACAAACTACAAACAAAACAACATTATTATGTTAATACTGACTGATCTATTTTCCATAAATAAACAATAAATGCTGGTTTTTCCCCTCCGCCGCTCCTTTTCTTCTTTCTTTTGGAGTTTTTGCTAGTAACTGGGCGAATAGATATACAAATTGGATGTTCTCATTTGCAGGAATGGGATAAGTAATTCTTTGATAGGATCCCAAGGGAGTGGTGGAACTAAGGATACAATAGGAATATTTTTTCTATAAGCTCTAGTATGAGCGAAGACTTTCTATCTGCATCAAGAATAAGCACACAATCAGGCGCGAAGCGGTACAACCCTAAAAGTATCTTCTTTCTCAACCTAATGTTTTTATTACTTGTGGAAGAAGAATTGGTCAAAAAAGCCCCGCTTTTCCATTGAGAATCATGGATAAAGCCCTTGATTTCATCTATTATCTCAGATATCAATATATTTATTATTGGTTGTCTTTAAAAAGAAGAACCGGGGAAAGAGAGATCCAAGAAGAGCATTTCTTAAAGAAATCAGTGTCTTGTCTGAGTCGAGAATGGCAATCCCATTTCTCGAACCACAGATATAGACTTTGAAAGGGTGAGCGTCTACCCGATTTCCTAGATGCGCGGCCGAACTCTGTATTTTTTGTTGGTAGATTGAAAATAGGATTTGCATTTGGTTTGATTCTTTTCTTCAAAAGGGAGGTGCTAAGTAAAAAAGAGGCTAGTCCAAATGCTATTCTGATCTAGATAAGAAACTGCAATCTTTCTTTAGTGAAATCCGAAATCGAGGAGGTTCGTGCCCCAAGCTAAAGGCCCCAGGAGTAGGAAAAAGGTACTCCTTTCCCCTTGTTTGTCGCGCCTTCTCTCTCTTTCTCAGTCTTTCTTCTACCAGCGGGGCGGGCTTGGGTAGGCTTTTGAGGTATGATTCACAAAGTTTTTTCGGGCGTTTTTCCCTTCTACTCGACGCTCCCTGGTATACTGAGAAGAATGCCAGAGTTCGCCTTTGAACTAGACCCTCTGGAAGAAGCGAATCACTTTGTTCCTGGACTTGAAATTCAATTTGAATGGAAAGGCGTATCCCAAGTAAATGAAGATCCGACTATGAAGTCAAAGTGGGAGATTTTGCATAGTTTTCTATGAGCTCTTAGAGGGCTTTCCATCTTAGAAAAAGTGAGTTTGCGTTCCCATTTTCTCATTGGAATGGAAGTCCTTACAAGAACTGACTTAATAATAAATTACTAAGCTTAGCAGAAGAGGCAAATACTTGTTGATTTGACTCGAACCAGGTGTAGATTTGGTAGGTGATGAAGACCTCGCCATTTCCAGCTCTTCCTTACACTACCACAAATCTATTTGATGATCAAGATGGCTCTTGGGAGAGCAATGCCCCATCGAGCGGGTAAGATAGAGTAGGAGAGGCCCCTTGTATATAATCTAAGGCTTTCATCATTACTCGGTTGGAGGATTTCAAGAGCAACAAGACCAAGTGTTTTGAGCTGTCGGATATCATTGGCCATGTGGTTGAGTTCAGGTAAGGTTTATATATCCATCATGCTTATTTCTTTTTATGAAAGGAGGGCGCCTGACTGCATTGTTTTGGGCAATGTGAAACGAAACTATATATGAGAAAAATCAATAAGAACTCCGGTGCACTGATGAAATCCACATTAGACAGAATTAATAGGAGGTAAAATCTATCCCCTTATCAACATGCAATCCACGATAAGGGAATCAAGTTAGGTTCATATAGTGGAGTAGTCAGCCCTTGCACCTCTCCTGTTCCTGTAAGTAGATTCCACTCAGGCGGCTTGGCGATTCAAGAATAAAGTAAGGAAAGGAAGAGTAATGGACTAAAAGGAGCCTGTGCCTTTTGCTAGAATCAGTTTCTTAGGAGGCAGGAAAATAAATATTGGTTTCTTTGATCAGAGGGCGAAGAAATTCCTTCAATCTTGTGTAAGCAATCCGAGAAAGGAAGTGGATAGTGGGCTGGCACTTCAGATGAACGACGCGACGACGAATTGGGAGTAGCCGTTGGCGAGACCGTAAGCATCAGCGCGGTTGAGGAGGATCTTCTTTGGTCAGCGAGAATAAGCGGGTCATGAAGCGAGGCAGATCTACGCTGCGATTTGCTGAGGTTCTTCAGAAAGGATGACAGAAGCCACGGCGGGTTAAAGAAATGAATCGAGAACATTTTGAGCTGACGACTGGGACCCGGAATTAATACATATGTCTCCGCGAGTGAGGTAATAAGAGCCAGAAATGGAGAGGAAGGAAAATGTCTGAAATGGAGAGAAGCCGAGTAGCCGTTAAACCATCCAGTTCCAGGACGCGAATAGAGGAAAGAATTTCTCAAAATAATCAGCCTTGAAATTCTTGTAATTCTTTCTAATACTCTCCTATAAATAAGAGCAAGCCTGTAATTTACATTGTTGTGTCAAGTTTCATGCTCAATTATCTCTTAAATTTCTCTAGATTTAGCTATTGGTCTGGTGCGGTTTCAGTCTGCGACTTCAACTGGTAATTGCTTCTTCTTCTTCGCTGGCAACCCGTCTCCGCCGTTTCAAACGCCAGGGTTTAAGTGGTTGAAGAGCCAACGTCGGAGAATTACGCAAGGCACTAGTGAGAGCATCATCATTCCATAACCATGGTACGATCCCAGGTGGGTTTCCCATAGTTTGGAAGAACTGCGCAGCCTGCTGGGAGCATTACAGTCAGAAGTGCGTAGACAGATGCATGAAGGATCAGAGAAGAACAGACAACGAGAAGAACAAAAGCCACGACCTGGAGAATAACAAAAAATGATTTTTTGGTGAGAATGGGGCTCGCTGAGGGCATCAGACCACTTTAGAAATCATATTAGATGGAGTGTATCTTACCACCGGACCAAAAAGAGAGTATCATACTTTGGAGGTTCAAGAGTGAAGATGTCCAATCACCGCTAAAAACCTCTTCCGGGTGGGCTTATGACTACCTATATTAAAAAAAGGAGTCTGTCCTTCTAACTATTCCACGATGAAGCACTTCCTCCAAGTTCTTAATATACATGTAGAGGCCTATCTGCGGTACGCCTTCCAGTCTGCTATGTCGAAACAGGAAGCCAGAAGAATGTATCGATTCTTTAGGCACCTGATCCTCGATCGATGTCAGGATTCGTTGACCACACCAATTGCTCAGTCAGTGGAATAGAAGGGAAAACCATCCAAGTCAGAGATGAGTACCTCGGAGGACTCAGGAATACCTGGCAGAGGAGTTTAGAAACAAGGGAAAAGGCCCCGACCCTGCGGCAGATACCCCCCAGGAATACAAGGGAGACATATATCTTGCTCTCCCTACCTACCAGCTGTGGAAAGTCCTTTGTGTCTTGCTTGCCGTTTTCTCATATATAGTATAAAATTACCAATGGTGATATTGCTTCCATAGTGGCCAATTCTCTCATTTTCCAAATGGCCATCCTAGCGTCCCTATTTGTGTATATTATATTCTCTCGTTGCCTCTGAGATGTGGCTCCGTCTCAAGCAACCGCTATTTAATTGTATTAGCCCGCCCCAACCAGGTAGTTAAGAAAAGGAGATAGATGAGCTCAGTGTGCCTCTTCCGTCCTTTGGCTACATGAACAGCAAGGTCAAGCGAGTGTCTTCTCTCAAAAGGGATCTCCAAAGACCTACCTAAGTTTCTTTCTGTCCTTCTTTCTCTCGATCTTTTCAAATTTTACGAAGAGTAAACGTCTGTCTAGGCTAGCGCCGGCCGAATAAATAGGGATTGCCAGGAAGAAGAAGGGGAGACTTCATTGTCCAGCGGGGACCTGGAATTAAGTGAATAAAGCAATTGCTCTAAAAGCTGACTTTAGCTCTCATCTCTTGGGGAAGCTATTATGGTTACATCCCCTAGTGGAGATGAGATATTACCTCGTGAGAGTTTGGAGCTGTTAATCAGTTGGTGGAGAGAATGTATTCTAAGTCGAGTAATAGTGGGATACTTATAGCAAGAACATTACGAATGTATTTGCTTGGTTCTGCCAATGAGACAGGTAAGTCAATCTGTTGATATACCTAACATGTATACCTCTATTATGTTGATGATAATTTCACCTACGTGAAGAACCACGTGAATGAAGGCCGCAAGGAACCGGAGTTAATCAAAAGATTAGTGGAGAAAACACCTGTGAAAGCGGCGCCATTCCTAGTTGGATATATTTAAACAATACTAAAAGCTTATTATTTACATGTAACATATGCTGTAGGTGTGAGATGATTGTGTATCCTGATAGGCCACTTCCATCAAAGGAGGACTCTCTAGTAACATGGTATAGTGAAGATTTGTTTCTTGCTGGGGCGGGGAGGAGTAGGATTTGTTTTACTCCCTCGACACCATGTCCAAATAACATAACTCTCGCTCGCCCAAAACTTTCTTCTGGCGAAAAAATACTATTTGACATGATATTTTCATGTCACTGTACCGAAAATGAAATTCTCATGTCACAGTACCGACATACAATCATGAATCTGAAATTGGAATTTTTTAACCGCTGCGCGCCTCCTGGAGGTCGACGTTTCACCAACTTAGTGCTTATGCAGTCATCTTGCAAACTTGATTGTTTACTAAAAAGGTTAATACAACCACAGTATTATCCGGCTGGAATTGGTATTCATTCAATCTGTGGGTTAAACAGTACAGCTTCTACTTTCATCAGGATGTACCGCAGTACATTGGGATTTCATTCTCTTCGCACTTATTATACTAGCAATAATGTAAGTTATAAAAAAGGTTTAATGGAAGTGAAAATAAGTTTCACTGGAAATGATCTACCAGCTGCTGGAAGTACTAGTACCTTGTTTAGAGAATGCTATAAAGATTTTCTTACTTCTATTTGGCCGTGCGTTGCTAAGCTTACTATTTCATATGATGTATTAATGCCTAATTCACCTAATATAAGTTTCACTCTAGGGTCTGCTATTTATGTAAGCGATGAAGATGGATATCTGACTGAAGGACTCCTTCTTCGAAGAATTGTATTATCTGATTAGAGATAAGATACGTACCCCAGATTATTCAAAGGCTAAAGTGGTTGCTATTTATATGAAAGTGTATATAGAGAATCTCACGGAAATAGTAGAGCCTTTCATACCCGATGAGGTTATGGAAAAAAGCTTAGAGAGGTCTCGTTTGTTATCCGGTACATTAGGGGATAAAAGGGCTTCGAATAGCGCCAAGCGAGTCGGACTCGAGCGCAGGAGGAGAAGGTATTCGATGGATTTGACTCTTTCTTACATTTCCAAGAGATTCTAGAATCTCCCAGCATTACACTCCAGTCAATGATTTGATTGTCATTGGACATGAAGCCTAATCCGAATCGAAGAATCTTTGAAATTCTAAGCCCTAAATTGCGGTCTTCATTATCAGTCCTAGTCCAGACATCCTTATATATATCTTATCTTACCATCTGAATACCAGCATCCATATGTGACTCTTTCGGCGCATGCATAAACTCACTCTGTAATTTGAAAAAATAACTTATGTAAGGCCTAGTCATGGTGAGGTATATAAACCTTCCTATTTGGGTTATTCTGGCCTACTTGCCTTGATTTGCTTTTCAAAAATACCGTCCGTGTAAACATACTTGTTTTCCTTGCTAGCTCTATAAGCTTACCTTTTCTCCCTATTCCTCACAACAACTACAACGTCCCTTGTCCCTATACTTGCTAGTCCTAGCTAGCTCCGATTCCGAGCTCCTACCTATAAGCTTACCGGTGCCAACAATCATCCATATGCCTATGAGCTTGATTCTCCAACTCCTACCTTGAATGACTATTTAGAAACTACTACTACTTCGATCGAATGCTTTGCCCCGACAGTGCCAACTAGCCCTAAACCAACTATCCGTGAGCTTAGTAGCTTACCTTGGTTATTCAGTTTACCCTTGTCTATGACCTTCTCCCTTTTTTGGATACCTAAAACACCTATTCAATGAATACTCCGCTCCTTTTTCTATACAACGTTACGCATAAGCCCCTATTAAACCAAGCTAGGAGGCTATACCTACCTTACTTGCTTCGGAAATAAAAAAAGCCTATCCAGCTACTATTATTCCTATTTCTTGCTTACCCTCTTTCTGCTTCAAAGTCTTCTCTTCCAGTCCCGAATTTCTTAATCTATCTAAAATCAAAGTAGTAAGAAAGGACTACTTTCTTTCCTCCTAACTTCAAGCCAATTCTCCGTTCTTGGCAATTGGGAGTTTCCCAATTATTATCCTGCCCCTACTACGTACTTATTATATGATAATAGCCGAATGCCAAGTATGGTTCGTCATAATATCTCGGGACATAGGACGATTGGTTCGCTGTCTGAGGCCTTAATTGACCTATTACAATCTCACCTGAGCCACGCCACCTCTCTCGAGGCAGGACTGCAGAGTATAAAGAAAGGATAGGTCTTGACCGATAGAAAGAAAAAGATTGCCTACGAACATTCATCCTACTTCCTTTTGAACACCTGTTCATGCCGACTCTCCTGCCATATATTTAGTAGTAAGGCCTTCATCACTACGATTTGTAAGAAAAAGACTTTCAGGCCTCGGCCTACCATCGTATCTACTATTTCTATAGCATACTTCCCTTTGGTCCTGAAACCACAACTGGTGGAATTGGAACTTCAATTCAAAGCACACAACAACTAATTGAATGAAAGCTAAACTATATAAGCAGGGGATATAAGCGGGGGATCCACTAAATCCGCTTGATCGGAAGATACAACAAACAAGGAAATATCCGTATCAAACTGATATCTAACTATCTAATAAGCCACTCGCTTACCAATATGTATTGCGTCCTTGCCCTTCGCCGACTTCCGTCTTTATCATATCATCATATAGAAAAAAGTAAGTATTGGTACTTTGAACGAGCAGGGAAGCCTGGTTAACTATCTTTCTACCTCCATCCTTTCTGGGTTCCCTTTGCTTCATGGAATCGCGAAAAACCAACTTAATCCTTTTTTCTATTTTTATTTCAAATTTCTATACTTCGCCATTTCGCATTAATGGCTTAAGACCCCATTCTGGTCTATTACCTATTATATGTTGAATAATAAGAATACCTTCAAACCTAGAGAAATTATGAAAGTATATAACCCGTATTTTAGATTCAGTTCTCGCTAAAGAAACAACATAGTAAAGAAAGTAATTCAACATTTTACGACTTCGGCTCTCAAAATCAGGCACCAAAGTCAAATCCTCACTAAATCAGCACATTATAGATTCCTTTGAAAGACTCATACCAGGGAGAACTTTAAGAACACCTACAGCGTATGGAACATGAATAGCTTCTTCATTCAAAACGGTTTCCATATCGGCTACCAAGAAAGGAGCTAGATTAACCGGCTTGATTTTCTTTAGAAATTCCACTGTACGCTCAACCTTGATCTCCGAATCCCTTGGTTCGATAACCTGCTCTTTTATTTTATTGAATATATATACTACATCCACTGAGTGCGAAACCAATCTCATTGGCGTACATCCCCAAGTGCATAGTCAAAGGTGTAACCAGCAGTAGATGACTTGACTGATGGCACTATTGTCATTTTAGCCAAACCGCTTATGTATGGCACAAAGTGAATTAAAACCACTTTGATTATTTCAGAATAAACAAAAGTTGAAGAACCCAAGTCCACTGATCTATAAAACTCCATTCTCGCTATAACCATACCACGGTTATTATCCGAAAGATACACCCTGACGTTTGGGTGTGTTTCTAATTTGTTAGAATAATATCGTGCTCCATTAATCAAAAAGCCGTTTTTCTTTTGTTTCTTTAGCACCAAGATAACTAGTTGTTTTTTTCATCTTCCTTCTTCTAAGAAACTTTTGCCCCTTTCTGCCCTTTTTCTTTCCTGCAATCCAAGAGTCCCGCCATTCCACGACTATGATATCAAATCGACTCTTAATGAAAATGCTTAATGGAATACTATGATCAAATCCACCTATTTATTAGGAATGTTTTGAAAAAGGTTGGTTATATATGAAAACCTCTTTCTTATTCAATTATTCAATTAGACATGATATCATTATACTAATATTGAACTGCTCTTTGAACCTTGCAATAACTTATAGAACTATGACACTCTAGATATTAAAACCCAGTGAACATACGTAGTTCTACTGAGCAATTTACCTCTTTGAGAACAAAAGCTACTACATTATAATGTATTGAGCTATTGGAGTTTGTCTAACCAAATATCATTAGGACCCACCGATAAAAAACGTAAATAGAGGTGGTGTGGTTATAACAAAAGGATATCCCCTCCTAGAAGAGAAGAACTTCCGATCTTATTATCCAGCGCAGAACAGCTCTCTCTAAACCACACCCGACCTAGTTGATCGACCCCTCTCGCACCTAAAGTGCTACCCATGAGACTTGTAGAGTGACGCTCTCACTTTTTCTTCCTGAGGAGCCTGCCAGCCCGCTATAGTCAAAGAACTATAAGAATAAGAAAGAACTATAAGACATAAATATCTTGAACGATGACAGATACTTTATATCATCCAAACAACCCTGCGAACATACGTAGTTCCACTTAGCTATTTTTTATCATTATTCCAGAAAATGATCCACTTATTCTCGCTCTCTATAAAAAAAAGCAACATAAATGTGTCCCCACCATTTAGAAAATAAAGGAGGGGTTTTCTTTTAGGCTCTAACAGCTATTTCCCACGCTAAACTTCTTAAGGAGCACTTGTTCCGCTGGGTGCACATCAGCGAACTCTAGAAACAAAACAAGACCCAACAGTCAATGGTCAATGAAATTCCAAGAAGCTTGTAAGGAATCCTACCCATGAAGATTTTCTTTATAGACAGAAGATAAGTAAGTCATTTCAGCGCTCGCCCTTATCAATCAACAAACAAATTATCATCTAAAGAGTAGGAGTAGTGAGCTACCCTTCGTATGTTAACGGGGTGGTATATGTCTTCGAGTATAGCTGTAAGTTCTTATTAAACCACCAACCCGGGTATAAATCTGTGGCAAAGTAGTAGACCTTGCTTGACCTAACGTGTTTAAAAGCAAATATCATAGATAGATAGTGTGTAAGTTGGTCCAGTGTATTCAAAAGAATATTGGCGTAGAATTTCAAAGGTTGTAGAGTAATTAATATCGATGACCTCGGAAAAGGACTGTTAACTTCTTATTTTAGGAGAAAAAGCCATTTGTTAGTTCAATTCTATTTTTTTATTCCTACCTTCCATATTGGCTACCTACTTATGGACAAGTAGTTTGTAGGCTAAGTGAACGGGTAGCTACTGGTTGATAAGGAATTAGTTCCAGCTATCGTAGAAAGAATGGGGCAGTACATTGATTGATATTAAAGCATGGGAAAGTACATTGGTATAATGCATGAGCCCCTACGACATATATGAGCTGTACTCGTCAAGAATACAGTATTACCAGTCTTGTCCAGTAACGAAGAGTAGGAAAGTGCTAGAATTACTAGTATCCCTATTGCTCCCGAATACCGGTTTGTACAGTTGGAACAGAAGGAATAGTAGAGCAGTTGTTACAGCCGAGTCCAGCTATCGTAGCCAGGTGCCCTTCCTCCTACCTACTTATATTATCAAAATGGAATGGAATGCAAAAACAGCTACTTATTAAGGAACGAATGAAATGGGCAGCTACTTCTCTACTTCTCTCTCCGTGGCATAGGAGAGCTATGCTTGTAAAGTTTTTCTAGTTAGCTGCACCCGAGCTAGTTTCTTTCTTTTTATTGCATCAGTGGAATAGTAAGATTCAACGACTAGTGGTAGAAAGCAACCATAGTACTACTAGTGGTAGAAAGCTTACTTACTACTATTTATCTTCACTTGTCTTGTTAATAAAGCATGGGCCTAATATAATAGAACTTTTTTAGTTAAATAAAGCAAGGGCCCTGTTCAACAACTAGACAGAATGTAATAGTACATACAATGTTTACTTTACTTGTCTTGTTATAATTGAACTAGTTGGAAGTAGTTTGGTTCATATTAAAAAGATTTGTCATCTTCCTCTGCATCATAGGTAGAATTATTGATCATTATAAATTATTGTTCTGGCTGGCTTTGACTGACATTCATTCCCGACGAAGTGTTTGACTCTGTCACTAGGAAAAGTGGTGAACATAGGGGCGGCTGTTATCATAGGATTTCTTTCTAACTTGCTGCGCACCTTTTCCTTTCTAACAAGCACCCTATTCATTACCTTCGGCGGACGACATGTTATTTGGCATTCCTCCTAGCCTAGATTATCACTACATTCTTTGGGATCAATGCTTACTTCTCGGCGTTGGCCTACTTTTGTCCCGGAACAACAATCAAAAGGAAGGTGACTTGCCTATAGCTTTTCTCTATTCCTAGCTTTACTTTACTACTGCCCGCCCAGAACTACTAGTTCACCTTTTTTATTCAGTTTCTTCTTCTACACTCCTTTTATAGACTATCCCTTACGTTGCCTATCTATCTCTTTCCCCCCATCTCGCGACTTTTCTGGCGTGTTTCCTCCCCTTGTTCTTTTCCTTGCTTTCTGTAAAGAGAAAACTAAATAAGTCAAAGCTAGCATTAACTCCAAATGGAAGATACCCTGATGCACGGCCCTTGCAGAAAGATTAAGCATAGTGAAACCGAAAGCAAGAGATTTAGTAGCGTCAAGCCGTTCTTATCATTGGGTTGAGTTTTCGTGCTTGTTGTTAGGTCACTTTAAGCCTAAATGCCAGCTCTTCCTCATATAAAGGATAAGCAGATCCCTCAGACCTAATAAAGAAGTAGAAAGTCCCGACCGAGAATTTCCAACTGATTAGCCTTCCTTTGAATTAAGTGAGAATTCCCCGCTCACTCATAGGGGTAAGTTCTTTTCAATAAGGTCAAAGCTTTGGAAGTGGATGTTGAGACACAATAGATAGAACTCTCACTACTTCCAACTAGAGAATAGGAGTACCTTCGGCCTTGCTTGCTCGACTCTGTCAATCGATCAGCTCACAGCTCTAAAGTGGCTCTCGCTCATTCATATCTCCTTTGGAATTCAAGGTAGGTTAAGCCATCTCAAAAGTAGAGCTCTAAAAAAAAGTCTACAGGCTCACTCCCAGCCCCAAGAAAGAAAACTTATCTTACTCTCTTTTATGCCTGGGTGTCGCAGTCATAGATGTATGGGCACTCGCTGATGCGGAATCAGACTTCTGCTCTGAGGTGCGAAAGTAGCTGTTTACTCAATCATCCCGGAATGCGCGACGTAGCTTAGCTGCCTTATTTGAATAATTCTTCCTCATTTCCTCCTTCTTAGGCATGGTCTTAGCTGCTAGCCTCAAACTATATCTAGAAGGAGTGGCAGAGTCAGTGGCGGCAACCTGCTTGGCAATACTCTTTCCAGGAGAGTAAAACTCATCCCCCTCATCTCCTACAGTATCCCCATCACCTGTAGTCTCTGTCTGCTTGCTCATCTCAGAGGCTGATTCTGTCTGCTTGCTTATCTCAGAAGCAGTCTCACTGAGAGAGAGTCCCTGCTCCTGTGAACTTGGTGCAGCTGGGTTCAAGGTAATATAAGGAATCGCTGTATGTGGCATCATTTCAAGGGAAGAGAGCTGAGGTGGGAGCAGGAGGGTCAACAGTAAGATGTTCCTCAACCTTCTCTTTACCTTTAGAACTTGAGGGAATGGTCAATGGTTTCTCTGTGTTCTCCTTTTTAGATAAGAGTTGCAGCTGAGCCCTTAGAGCCTCATTCTCAGCTTTCAACTCACTTAAGATCTGCTGTTTCTTGGCTTTAACACTCTTTTAATCCTTTTTAAACCATTTGGTCTTCTTTTTCTTAAACTGACTAGGTTGGCCTGGAGGAATAAACTTAGCAACAGATTGCATACCAGTACCAGTCTGAGCAGTAGGGGCCAGTGGAGTGACCTGAGGTTGAGTGATTGGTTTGGAGGAGACATGAGTATGCATAGAGGAGTCTGGATGAGATGGGATGTGTACAGCTGGTAATTCAGTTTGAGGAGAGGAATGAGTTGGAGGAATGGTTATTGTGGGGCCATGTCTCATCATGTTTTGCTCAAGGTTAACAGTAGGAATTGGGATATTACCAGAAGCCCCAAGAGGAGGCTGATTACCAACTGGATGGGATCCCACCATTGTATCCCTAGAACCAGGCTGATGAAGAGGAACAAAATCAGGGTCTAACTCAAACCTAACTTTCACCCATGCTACCTTTCTACCTGGGCGATGAACTGCACACCACAAGAACGGAGGTATCATCTCCGGATCAAACACTCTGATCAAAACTCTTGCACATGACAGATCAGAGCGGCATCTTGTAGGTATGTCTAAGTCTTGAATGGTACCGAATTAATACCAGAAGATTCTGATAAACTAGAATCTAGAATCATGTCACGAGCTGGATTCAAACCTGCATCTGAAGCTGATGAGGCTTTTCTTCTGAACCAAACCAAACGCTTGAACTCCCGGAAAGCGGGCAAGTGAAACATCAAAATTCGACTTCAAAACATCTATGTTAAGTACTGACACAGAAGAAATAATGAAGACTTTGGTAGGCCTCATCGTCTCAATGTCGGCGTTTGCTGAAAACGATGGTAACGTGTCTGCAGTGGTTGTATCCGTGCCAAGCAGGTGCGCAGATTCCGTCTCTTGTTGTTTCGTGTTGTTTTATTATGTTTCGTTACTTACTCTTCGCATGAAACCAAACCAAGAATCATACCAAATTCGTAATAAAAGAGGCGGAGTGAGAGTTTCTCTTAATCTCTCTTGCTTGTAGACGGCATTATTTAGTAGTAATTCCCCATATAGAAGAGTCCAAGTTTTGTACCTTGGATATCCGCTATCTCGTATCGAAAGAGAGATGCTACACCTACTTATTTAGGTCTTTCTTTATCTTTCTTCTTGCTTTCATAAACTCATTTATAGTGTATATTATTTTGAAGATTTTGAAAGCAAATGGTGTTTGCTTATTTGCTACGTAGAATCTTTTTTCAATTTGTGGGGCATCTCGCCCGCCCCTGAGTTTCTACCCGGGCGGGATTCTTTTGACTGGAAGAGAAATTGACCAAGAAACTTCATTCACCAATATAGCAACCTGCTCAAAAGACTGATTCGAATCTCGTAGATTCCTCCTTCATGCATACTATATCTCATCAAAATGAATGGTTTTATAGGGCAAAGAATTATCTCAAGAAATACGAATTATTAATTAATCAATTAATCCACCTGGCTGGAAGATTCCTACCTCAAATCCCACTTCTTACTAATGATTTCGATGAAGTTCTGGTTCATAAGGGAGCCACCAAGCAACATGTAAGCTTTGAGTGGTTCTTTTAGCAGCATAAAGATATGAAATTGAGTGATAGAGTGAAAGTAGCCAACCCTTTAAGAATTGATAGGAAAAAACTCACTATGAAAAGAGTTGAAACCGAGTTCACTCTTGGATTTCCTTATGAAGTCAAAAGGGAACAATTTCTCAATGAAGATGGCGTTTGGAATAAAACCATGCTGGTTCATATTCTCTAAATAGAGAGTGTAGATAATGCTACTAGAACTCTCATCATCCATGTTTTATCCTCTATGTCTGACCACAAGTGAGATTAGAATCTAGATCTAGTCAGTGTTTTTCTGGAAGCTGTTTAGTATCTCCTCCTCAAGCTCGCTTTCATCAGTGGAGTATGTCTCGCAGCCTTTCTCATCCTGTGCATAACCAACGAGTTAATATTTTTTTATACCCACCGCATATTTGATATACCTCCTGCACATGTTTTCAAAGTAGGTGCAAGCAGAATTTCATAATTGCATAAAAAAGAGTTTCGAACTTGATGACAATAGTAGTCCAACAAGTGCGTGGAGACCCACCTCACACCATCCCGCAACCCTTCCCATGCTAGCCTATCGATCTGAGATATAATTGAAAAATGGATATCATAGGACGACAGCTTCACAGGCTGAATATGGATCTCTTCCTTCACATAGTCAATTCTCAGCAAAATAGAATCTCATAATGCTTTTGACGAATCGTATCCTCTTACTGAAGGTGTTTTTGTTGGATTGAGTAATGAACGGGAAGGTTGTCGATTTCTCCCATCTTCTTCTCCAGTACGTACCTATTGAGTCTCTACCACCAGCAATTGCCTCTTCAGACCCTCCCCCTAACATCCCTTCTGAGCAATTAATCCCTCCAGAAGGAATTAATTCCATGCCCTGCTTCGCTTCCTTCTTACTTTTTTCAAGTAGTCTAGAGCTGCTAGCTTGGGAAATAGTGAGTTAGTTGAGAAAGGAGGTATCTAAAAATCTTAGTCCCTTGTTAAGTATAGATTGTGAAAGCACAACGCTCCAGAGCGAAGAAGTACTGATCCCTCTATAGCTCTTTCTCAGCAAAACCAAAGGAAGCAAAATATGCCACCACACTACACGCCTCTGCCAAGCCTGGTCAAATATATTAGCCCTAGTAGTCCATACATTCCCTTTCATCCTAACTATATATTCCGGGTCAAGCCCCTTCTTTCTAGCCACCTGACATTATTGGCGAGTTGTTAACTTCGAAGAGATAGTGGTCTAGCGCCCGTAGCTTTCATTCATGCCTTCGAACGATAAGAGAACGTTTATTTAGTTTCACTAGCTATATTGACTGCAAAAGAATAAGAATAAGTAGGTGCCGATACAAAAAATCTCATCGGAAAGAGTGAATTACACTCAATAGCTTGCGTCGAAATCCAATGGAGAAGTAAACTTCCCCTCTTTTCCCTCTTTTTTATTCTTCTTTTAGCTACTACGTTGAATTAATCAATCAATCACTGGGCTATAAATAGAAACTATCAAGGTCTCGCTCATCACATAATATAAGCCAGATTCACCCGATAAAAGTATGCAGCACCCAGTAAGTGGGTTACTTTGTTTTGAGATCTTTGATAGACTGACTTTGCTCACCGGTGTTACGGCCTTCCACTTTCCTATATCCCATCTTTTTACTAAACTTGTACTACTCTCTTAACTGCACGTGACGGGCTACCCAAGTGGATGTCTTTCCTTTTCAAGGTAGAGTTGCTTGGACAGTAAGATCGGATGTTTACGATGAAAGTACTTTCTTTCTTACTTCCTTTCCTTCCCCTACCAAGAAAAAATCCTGTGATAAAGGAGAAAAGGCTGCTTCTTGATGGGCCTACGTCCTCGTTTTAATGCTTTTAACGGCTTGCTTGTTAAGAAGTGATTTCAAAGTTATAGACTACTATAACTCCCCACGCTTTCAAAGTAGATTTGACCGGCACGCCGCTAATGGAACTGAACTACCCCAGCCAGGGAAGAACCTTTTCTTATTTGACATAACCACGTCGATCTTCTTTTTTTCTGCTATTCCCCCCTCTCTTTCTTACGTGCTTGATGCACGGTGCTATGTCCTTGCTGCGCCCTCTCCCTACTCTGACTGCCTTACTCCGGATTGTAACCCACCGGGTTAAGATATCTAACTATTCTCCTGCTACCGGTCAGCTAGTTTGATAACAATCTACCGAAACCAATGACAATGGGAAGATACACATCTAAGGATAGACTTATTACGAAGGCAAGATTCACATGGACAGATTCAGATCTACAGAAAGCGAAGGGAACCTGGTACAGGCTAAAAAATACTCTACATACGAGTTGATGCAGGCGCGCTGCGGTTATGCGATTGGAACTCAAATAGAGTTACTTTTTTACTCTTCACACTTACTAAACGCTCGTTCCTTCCTAAGAAGTTTTTGAGGATTGGTGCGATGGTAGGAAAGTACCGCTTGCCTCTCTTCGATCGAGCCTATTCTTTTGTTTTCTAGGTTAGTACCGTAGGGTTCCTGAGACCACTACCACCACTACTCTTTAGACTGCCCTATCCAATACAACTGAGAGAGTGTGCCTAAACCACGAATGTGATTAGAGTCTTAAATCTGGTAAAGCAAAACTACTATGCTGGAAGCCCGGGCAAGTGAAATTCGCCTATCTATCATAGGGCATAGAAATACCAAACTTTGCCTTCACGAAGCTTGACAACAAGCCGGCGTTGCTAACGAATAAGAAAGCTGACTTAGCTACTGATCTATCCCTTCCAACAACCCTTCCCCTTTGCTCCAGCTTTCCTTCTACTTTATGTGCTGGAACTTCTTGCCTGGGGATAAAGAGAGCAGCTTGAATGAGGATTCTCATCTATAGTTATACTTGACTTATTTACTCTTGCTTGCCTAGCTTCGAAGGAATAGAGGAATTCATAGTGAAAGAATTACTACCAGTGTCGCTCCATCATATAGGGACTGTTCTTCCCGCGAAGGTGAGGCCGCTCAGTCCAAAGCAAGAGGGGCTTAAGTAGGCAAGCAGGCGAAACGAAAAAGTTCCCTGGAATCAGCTCTTTCATATGCTGAACACTTTTCTTGTCAAAATGCCCCTTTTTTTGGAAGAGAAGTGCAGGGGAGAAAGCAATTACGTACGCCGCTTTCCCAATGAACACAATAAACGAGAGTGAGAGCCACTCTATATTCGTATATGATTTCCAGGAAGAGACAACAACTGATGATGTCAAAATCAAACTCTTGTTACATAAGTCTAATACATGCAGAATGCTCGATGAGCGATCAGTGACATCAGCCTTACCAGCTGCCTTGTCGAGACAGGAAATACTAACCATTCGAATCCCTCCCCAGATAAGAGTTGTTTAGCAGCCATATAAGAATCCAACCAATCCACTACACTGTCCTTTCAACATATATTGGACATGCCTTCTATCTTTCTCATTTAGGTGCGCGGTCTGTCCTCCTCCTTCATTATAGTCAGCTCTACTCACGAAAGAAGGTATTGGATGCTTATTAGCTCTGAAAGTGCCTGGTTTGACATGCTCTGTAGACAAGAAAGAGGACTACCAATAGAATGCATAGAAAGAGTTGGTTTGGACTGCTTCGCATGAAAGAATTGGTTTGTCCAGCACTAGTAGAAGCAATGGATAGGTGAGACCAGACTCCTTATTCAAAGAATCAAGTTTCAAGCTTACCTATAGGAATGGGCAGCAAGAGTGGACACACGTAAGTATTTCAATAGAAAAGAAGGACTCAGTGAAATGAATAGGAAAGCTAGGCAGTCTTGACTAGTGCTTGTGGTATTAATTAGTTCGTAGGCTCTCTTTGTACAGAACGAATTGAAAGAAAACCAAGGCTTTAAAGCAGCATATAAAGAACGAGCCCGTTTACACCTTCTTTATTCAACACATTGTACGATCTTTGAAGGTGCTGACTTTGTTCGCGGCTATCCTTTCAGCCTCTGGGAGGGGGTCCCCACATCAGTAACGAGTAAATTTCTCTATCCATTCAATTTCTTTGTTGAGCATCATTTTCTTCTAATTGAGAGAGTCTCAAAGAGAGTGAATCATTCCAAAATTGGAATATTAAGTTGGCAGCTCCACTCTACACTTTTTGTTCTTCCCATTCTTTTTCTTCTTTCTTATAGGACTCTCTAGATAGCTGCACTCAAATGTCTTCGTCCTCTCGAAATGACCCTCCTTACTTTACTTCCCGGATGAACTGGTTTAAAGACATAGGTCTAGTTATTCTTTTCCCAACAAGCGACACACTTTATATATCTTTGAATTATTGACAGCATGCTATCGGAAATAGAAGAGCAATGGGAGGAAAACTTACTTTAGTTAATGCGATGCTGGGGGCAATACCAACATACTGGCTGTCTCTATAGTTGGTAGTATTAGAAGGAAGTTTATAAGGAGTGAGCTGGATAAGTGAATAAGTGTATAGGAGTGCGAAGCTTATCAAGGGGCTTTAACTAGTAGCAGACTATAGTCTATTTAAACCCACTTAGTTAACTCATTGTATACCATTTGCTATGCTTAGTTAGTTAACTCATTGTATCCCCTATTAAAGAATTCCCTATATGGGTCCATCTACCTGGCACGCTGGGGAGAAAGCTTGGAGACTTGTTTGCATCGTTGCCCTCAATCAATTCGAAAGCCCCTACTACCATATCGGCACCCTATTCTTCTATTTTCAACGGGTCCATTCATGCGTGTTGACTCTACTTCAGCAGAGAAGATTGGAAACACTATCATTCTACCTTGAGATTATCTATATGAAAAGGGGTACGGCTTGTTTTATTTGTTTGTGACAGCCCTTTCTTTTCTTTTTTTCAGAATATAGTGTAGTTTTTTTATCATATATATTTAGTTGTTTTTCTATTAGTTAAACTCGTATATAGTGTCTTTTTTCTTTTGTTTTGTTTGAATTTCCGGTGTTAAAAGCATAGATAAAAAATAGTGGCTTCGCAGCGTAGACATCTTGTCCATCTTTTCCAGAGTTTGAGCTCCTAACGGTTGTAAAGCCTTAGGTATAACTAGCATTACTGAACTTTTTTTTACATCGATTCCTTGAAACACTTTCTGATTAGTCATTTTTCTAATGCCTTTGTTTTGTTTCTAACATACCCTTTATGCTTGGAGAAAGCAACTTGATAACCCGGAGGAACTTCTAAAATAGAGTGATTCCGCCTGCTCGGAAGAGAACAAAAATGAAACAAATCTCTTTTTTCAATTATTATTATACGAGAATGTGATAATTTTATGAGTTAGAAAGCGTATTGAGATGTTGCAACATGAAGATGAGTAAAAACATTCTAATATGACTGAAGGTTTCTAGGAAAGCATAAGAGTAATGAAAATCCCTATAGGAAGGATAATAGTCAAGTGAATAAGAGTCAAGTAATTAGTCACACCCGGTGGTGTGAGTTAAGGAGCTTTTTCACGTGCAAGGAACCCAAGATTTGACCTAAAGGTGGAGCGAGTGGAATGCTTGACACGAACAGGATTCGCAGGATGATTCCCGTACTAGGACGAGGAATGAACACATGGCAGGCTTTCATTGAATGAATGTGCGCAATTCTTTCTTGTTTCTTCGGGGAAAGCACCAAGCGATGGAGCATATTAAGTAGGGCGCGGCAGAATCATACTATGATGATATCGATCCAGGTGAAACCGATCTATTAGCATCAAATGTTCAATCCTGCTTTTACCCAGGCTCTCAATAAGCGCACCTCAATGGGGGTTTTCGATCAAAATAGTAGTAGATATGAAAAAATCACAAGATTTCCGATCCTTGGAAAAGCAAATTAGAATTACTGAATGGATGATTCGCAAGATCCAGAGGTTGGGGTGGTTTCGCGGGACCCATTCGAAAGAGAAAGGGTCGATCACCCTCTTATCTTCCCATTTAAGGAGCTTAAGCACCACCGAGTGGTGCCAGTTGGTATTGAACAGCAAATGAAGGCTGGAAGCCCGGCACTCTTATTGATACAGACCCTCGTAGTAGTCTAAGATGCTATTTCGCACATTTGACATAAAGAATAAGGTAACCCACCCCTGGACCAAAGGTGCCATAAGGGAATGCTTCTTAGCTAAGTAGGTGGAAGACCCATAATGTAACGAGCTGTTTGCAATGAGACATGATGAAGAAGAACGATGTGTTCAACTTTCAGAGCACATGGCCGGAAAGTCTGTCTTTGAGAAATCGAGATTGGGTGTTCAGTCTTCCGCTCATGCTCGGTACTCTCGAAAATCCTACTTTGGATGGCTGCGTACCGGGAAGTGGAGAGTAGTTCATTGTGCGCAAGAATTGAGACATAATATCGTTACATATTATCTAAAAGAGTTTCACTTTGTGTTGGAGTTCGACCACTTTGAATAAAAAGTCATACATTCAGTAGTGGTCATCCGTAGTTAAATAATACAAGTTCTATACATCCACCGTTGAATACCTACCTATCGAAAAAACCCATTAACGGCAGTTTCCCAGCTTACCTTACTACCGGTTCTTTCTTAATCCAATCCTGACCTCTTTCTTCATTTTGTGCTTATTGCCCATCCCATCCTGCTATGCTAGTCCTTTCAACCGAATGAATCCTTGGAAGGAGATCGGCCTAAGCTGCTTGGGTGGTTGGATTCACAGTAGGCGAAGGCTACCTAACTACAGGACAGACTCGTGACGCTCGTTCGGAACCTGGGTTGGAAACTAATTGATTGGCTGTTTCAGTTGGATGTAATAAGAAAGGCGCTTGTAAACCGGCAAAAGAGAATGATCTTTGAACTCGTGGACCTCTACCTGAGCTCGAATCTATTGCTTTCAGGGAAAAGACCCTCAGAACAGTGCTAGCTTGCTGTATGATGAATTTAAGAGGGATTTAGATGCTATAGCTCGTAGCGGTAGCAGTAAGGCTCTACTTCCAAAGGAGTAAGCTCTACATCCATAGTAGTAATCTTAGTTCTTTGTGATCCATACTGCTTTTATTGTTCGGTTTGCTAATCTTCTTTCTTGCTAGATCCATCAGCCAAATAAGAGAAAAAAGAATCTAAGGATAAGAATAGAGTGACAAGCATGGTTGAATTAGTTTCCTTTTAGTGTTCTGCTAGGCTTATACCATGTTAGAATGGCAACCAACTAGAGCTGGATTTCATTAAGCTCCATCTATTGCAACCTGGATTTCATTCTGTCCAACCTTACCTGCATTTTATTTAATACAATCCACGATTCCCGAGTGTTTGACCCTTGAACGATAAATCCCCTTATAAGGAGGTGTAACGCCTCTTATTTAGCAAGATATGTTAGGATTTCCCCATCATATCATCCAGGATTCGATACAAAGCATCGAGTAAGACGAGCCACACATGCAATAGATCAATCTTATGGGTTGGAAAGGAAGATTCACACTATAGACGAGAATATGAAAGAAAAGAAGAAAGAAAAAAGTATACATACGCTGGGATGGTAAAGACTAGCAAAATACAAAGCAAGGTCAATGTCCCATCAAGTAGGCTAGGAGGTCAAACTTTTCACTAGAATTCAAAGATAATAGGCTGCGGCGCAGTTGAGTGGCCTTCTGCTCCCTTTACTTTATACGTTTTACGCTTTCCAGCCCATTCAACTAGATCTTTTATGCCAGCTGCGGGATCTTTTGTTAGTTGACCTTAGGGTGAAATCCCATCCTTGCTCTATTCCTACATGGCTGGCTTACTTTTCACTTGCCTTACCCTTACCTCACTCTATCTACTCCGACTTACTTATTGCTTTATTGAACACTAAAAAACCCTATTACTTCATTTCTTAGGTGCAGGGGACATTACAAGCAAAAAGTCAGTATTTCATCCAATAGGAGGAAGTTGAGTGTGCAGTCCTGGTCCTATATCATCTGAACCTCGAACTTACACTGGTGAGGGAGTCTTCTTTCATGTATTAATACACAATTCCTATTCTTACACTATGCATTCTATAGAAAAAAATCCCTTCAGGGTCCTATACATCTAGTTGTAGCACCTTTTATTTCATTTGGGAACGGATTGACACATATTATGTCTTACGATTAGAATACCTTCTTCAGACATTACTCACTACATCATGCTCACATTATGTTTGATCTGATTAACATAAGAAAGGGATACAGGCAGTCGGATTTGACAGCTACGCACCCCACAACACAAATACACACTGATAAATATATTCCCATCCCTCAGAAAAAGCATGACCCTGACCTAGGCTTGCATTAGGGCCCAACAGAAGGTGAGGATAGCTTTCACACAATACCTTGACATGGATCCACAAAAGAGACAACAAAAAACCATTATTACCTTGCTACACACACCAATGCTCAGACACATTACAAAGCATTGCCCATGATTAAGAGGTAAAAGATTAGGGAACAGATGGCGAAAAAGAGAGCATACCACGCCCACATATGAACTATTAGTAGCGCATTCCATGCAACTATTTCTTTCCCACGGACAACATCTACTACTTGACATTGAATTAGACAAAAAGCACGCAATGCTAGCCCCGCCTTTGGTAAAATCACTCGCACTACATTGATCACTAAGATACATACTTCATCAAAACTACACGAGCAGAGCCAGCCCACACAGGAAATACACCCATGCCCATGAATTAAGTACATAGTAGAGCACACTACACTCTTCTTAGCAGTCCTTTAAGCTACTCCTTTCTACTTACCTTCTTACACACTTAAGAAAAGAAAGCTCAGTTCAGGGACGTATCAAGCACACCTACACCACTACTACACGAGGCTCCACCTTCCTATACTATAATACTTACTATAACAATAGGAGATACCCAAAGAAGGATTTTCAAGCTTCAACTTATGCCATGAAAGTACGCATGCAAGCAAGTCAAGTCACATGACAAAGAGGTCTAGTTTACCAACATTTTACTTTGACTTCTCTTCCACCGGCCGGAAAACACAGTCAAAGATTCAGTTACAGTGGACAACTTCAACAAAGGGTGCCATTGCACTTGAAAGGGATTTCTATATTACATTCTGCGGGTACCTTCATACAATGAAAGCATTCACACTTATGTCCTACCTTTTCTATACATGATCACTATATTCCTCCCATTGTACTATTTGGTCCACGTAGCCCAACTTAGAAGAATCGAGGCAGGCACCCAGGCTCTCTCTTTAGCCCTATGCCTACTATCACTAGTCTACAAAAAAGCATCAGTCTACTGGTATAGATGGCTGGCCTATCCTTCTTGCTTTCCATAGGACTACTTACTTGACTTCTTTCTACCCTTCTTCACTATACCGGAAGTGAAAGGTAGAAGTACCCTACCCTCACCGGAAGACTATGAAGTAAAAGGAAAATCTTCTACACCGGTCAGAACTAGAGGAGATCCACCCCTACTTAGTTAGAATTAGATACATACAGTCTAGGGCCACAAGCAAAGGAGAGTTTAGACAGCCTAGCTAGTCAATCGGGGGTGACGGATTCTTATTTGATAGTAAAGAGAGATAAGAAGCCTACCCCATTCAAAGATGCTATTTCTAGAGCCTAGCCTCAGACAAGGAGAGAAAGCCATAGATAGGGCAAAAGCAAAGTGTAGGTGCTTCTTCTAGTGCTGTGAGGCAGAGTCAAGAGCTATGGCCCTTTCTAGATTATTGGCAAGATTGGTGATAATGCTTGTAAACTAAACCTGAAAAAATGACATGGCGGTGGTTGGCCCAAGGTAAATAAATAGGACTGGCTTATAGGCGGCTAGCTTGGTAAGGAAAAGTAGGCAAATTAGCTCTGTCAAGTAGGTAGGCTAGGTAATGGAGTGAATAGACTTTTGATAAAACAGAAGAGGAGCGAAGCAGCTCGACCGTAGGGAGAGGAATACAAACTACCCAACCTTAGGCCCACCTATAGGAATGGAAACTCTAAGAGGAATGAAATCCAAGCTACTCACTCGATACAGAAATATTGTTATGATACAGGGATTATTCTGAACTACGACTCTCTCCCATACTACTCCTCTCTTCTCCCATGTGGGTTCACTCCTCTATTAAAGGTTAAAGCTACTCTGAGATCGTATAAAGGAAGCGTATCAGAGCCGGGACACCACACTGGAGTGAATCTATCTCGAAATCTATCTGATTGGAAAGAGGATTCCCAAAGAAGCCTAAAAAAGGAAGGGCTTAGAGGCATGAGCAATTGCAGCTTTGAACTCTCTTTCTCAGCAAGAAGAATACAAGTCATAAGTAAGGTTGCAACTCATAAATCAGTTTGCTTGTAGTAAGCAGACGAGTAAGCAAATAAGGTTTGACAGCCGCTCTGTCGTTTCTACAGTTTGATTTTGAGTTTGCAGTTTGACCTTCTCTAGTTATAGTTCTTTCTGCAAAGCCTCTTTTTCGTATAAATACTATTAGAAATTCCTACCTCTCGTATTAGTAGAGCAGCTATCATAATTGCAGTACGATATAAGACTCGAAAGGAAGAAGTAAGAATTGGACTCATAAAGAAGAATTCTAGCCGTGATGCCCTATCTACGTCTGAGCTCAGGCTCCATAGCAACTATCAGATTGTAAGTGGATTAGAGGAATAAGAGTACGATAGAGGAATCAAAACTAACCTTTAGCAATAGAAAGAAGGGACAAATAACCATACAAAACAAGTAAATAAGTCCTATCAATTGTATTAATAAGGGCGTATCCGTAGTGCTTTACAAAGCCTGCAAGGAAGACTGAAAGTCGATTATCTGAATACCAGCTAGTTTATTAAGAGGCATAAATGAGATTGGCAGTTGAGTATTCGCTTCGAGAGCGGTAGTAGTAATCGCTGTTAGCAGATATAAAGTCAGTGAATAAGGTTTTTCGTTAGGCAGTTGTTTCCATAGCTCAAGGAAGATGTTAACTCTCGCTTTCGCTTATAAATCTTCGTATTCGAGCTGTTGTTTTCTAGTTTGAATTGTAGGCTTGATTGCTCGGTTACGTGGTATTAATTGAAGAACGCGAGGCTGGTTGAAAGTGGCAAATAAGGCTAGTTCCTTCTTGTCGTCTACATACTTTTATCAGTGAGAGTAAGAATGCGAGTCAGATAGTTGAATTGCAGTTATCAGATTTGAAGCTTTGGTTGAAGATTGAGTATTCGTTTCCGGAGTAGTAGTTTCATCTGTTTTAGCAAGAAGAGCTGCAAGCCGTGATGCCATTTCTCTGGTATTAGGGAGTAGCTTTATGTAAAATAGTAATGTGTAGAAAGAAAAGTCTTATGCATCAGATAGAATAAAATAAAGATAGCGGGGGAAGGAAAAAAAAAGAAAAGAATCGACCTAGATAGATAGAATGATGGAAATAGTATCAGGATAAGTTGCTTATTCTTATTTTCCGGGTCAAGTTACCTTTCGGCAGAGTTGGTCTTCGATCAGTAAGAAGAGGGCGACCTGGTTGATTTGCTTCAAGCTCCAAGCTCTTTCCAAGCTTCACTCAGAGTCGTTCCGTTCCTCATCAACCGTTCTTCTCCATCTTCTCTCGTTCCTCAGATATCCCATTCCAATAGCTTTGAGGTGAAACGGCGCCTTAGGTTCCAGTCTGTATAATCCTAGATAGGTGTCTTCCCAATCTTCTTCCGATCAATGTAAGTAAGCCACTTAACGTTCAACCATACACTATTGACATACACTATTGACAGACTTATGACATAAACTATTTACTTACGAGACGTCACTTTGACTTGCTTCTACTGTAACGTACTGGCTTCTTTCTACTTTGACTTGCTTCTATGGTAGGTAACGTACTGGTTGGTAACGAAGGTTTTGAACAGCTTTCTTTCTTGCTTTGATGCTTGATACACTAACTGTTCCTATCTGTGCCTATTGAATGATGTTTTTGCCTCAGGTAGACTATTAAGAATTTGTTTGTTATCGTGCTGAAGATCCTGGGAGGGACTCAGTCCAGAAACTTAATGTATTGGGTCTCATCAAAGCTATCTTCGCTCACCCCGGTCCTTCCTTCCTCTTCCCATTCGGTACCTAACTATTTCCTTCCATATTGAATAGCTTTTATCGGCACTTCTTCTTTTCCTCTGCTTTCTTCTTCCATTCCTTCCTTCCATATCACACGGAAAGCCCTGACTAGACCTATTACATGTCTATCTATCTCTGCTGCTATTCCAGGCATATACCCTGACACTTGATGAGCTATTGCTTACCTTCTTTCTAGCCGGACAGCTCCCGCTTGGCACGCTTTATTGCTTTCTTTAAAGAGTGGATCGTCAAATAGAATGAGGCATTCCCACTTATCCGATCGAAGAAGAATCTCTTGTCTTACTTGGACTTTCTTTCTTTGCACAGATTTAATCTTCAAAGCAAAAGTGGCATCCTGTCTGTCACCACTCACTATTGGCACGCAAGAGCTATTGTTGGTTTTCTCTTGGCTTGAAATGAAAGCAGGCAGTCTATTGTTTTGGATGAAGAAAGGAATCCCTCTCAAGCAATCAAGGATTTTCTGCACACGATAAAAGATCTTAGAGGCTTTTTTAGGAACTCTTGGAATTGAGTGAATGCGCGGTGCCCTGCACAACCATGAGAGTATGGGCCCCTTAACCCCCCCTGGTAAAGAAGGGGGCTCTTTTTTTCAGAATATCTTAGATAGTGTAGAAAGCTCTTTTGCTTCTAAGAGAGATTTCTCTCTATATGCAAAGGATCGTGAGTTTGCAAAAAAAGGATGCAACGAAGAAGATTTAAGTAAGACAAAGCGTGAAAAGAAAAATAAGGCGCGCGCGTATCAGTTTCAGTTTGCTAGTTTCTTTGATCTTAATCCCTTTCTTTTGACTAAACCTTTCTCTCTAAACTTACCACCCACCTCTTCTCCAGAAAAAAAGCAAGAAATGAGAAAACTCCTAATTCTAACAAGTACTACTTTATTTAGTGCGAACGCGCATCTCGGCCATAGGGTAACTTTTCCACATATAAAAGTCTATACCTGTGGTTCGAGAAATAGAATTGCTATTCTCGATTCCGACAAGATACTTATCTGTTTACGGAATGCTCTTCTTTTTTTAGGATCTATCATTCGTACAAAGAGGGGCCGTTTCTTCTTGTTAAATACTCAAAATGTATTTATTTATGAAATAATGGATGAAATGGCGAACTTGATCCAGGATTCTCAATGGAAGATCGGAGCTTTTTTAAATTCTCCAAGTAAGAAAAACATCCGTTCGAGAACAAATAAAATCACGTTAGGCTTTCACCAAAAACCTGATTGTGTGCTTATTCTTGATGCAGATAGGAAGTCTTCGGTCATAGTGGAAGCTGATAGATCCCAAATACCTATTGTTTCCTTAGTTGATTCAACCACTCCCTTGAGATCCTTTCAAAGAATCACTTATCCCATTCCGGCAAATAATTCGATACAGTTCGTTTATCTATTTGCAAATCTACTTACTAAAAAACAACAGCAGAAAAGGAATTTCTCTTCCTCTGCGAAGAGCAAAGGGAAACATAAGTCCGAATTTACTTTTTTTTTCTTTTCTCTTTTCATGGTTTTTACTACCTGCGTAACTTTCTTTTTTATTTCTTTTTTTTTCCCTGCTTCTTTAGAAATCTATAAAGAGTTGGGCCAAACTTTCATAGCTTGGCTTTGCTGTCTTCTTTCTTCAACAAGGTCACTTTTTAGTGAATTGCGAGGTCGCCGCTTAGCGCCCTTGGGAATGGACCCATCGGGAGGCTCTTCGGTCGGTGAATTTGATCCAAACGGTCAGACCGTCGTTCAGATGGACGACGACTTGGGTTGGGATAATTTGGATCCGATACTTGAAATCCCTCCAGCGGAAGTCCGGAAAACAGTGAACTCTCTCCCCTCTTCTTCCAGCCTTCCTACCTCTCTCCCCACTTCTTCTAGCCTTCCTACAGATGGGAACAGTAGTCAAATCCCAAAACACAATATAGCGGTAATAGGAGAAGATTATGGAGAAAAGGCATTGGAACGAATAGATAAAAAATTCCAAGAAATATCCATCCGAAAGGCTCTGCCTGACTATATGGCTCAATTTCATAACGCTTCGGTAGAGACTCTAGAGAGGGAACTGAAGCTCCGAGAAAAGAGCATATATCAAAAGCATCTGTCTTATTATTGTTTTAAAAAATATGATTACAAAATGCCCATAATAGATGATGTACGTGGCCTTTTGAATAGAAAAGAAGAAGAACAAAAAGTACACGTATTGATTTCTCAGATTTTACAGTACCAAGGTCGGCAACCTACTCTTTCGGAGATTTGGGTGCTTGAAAAGCAACTTGAGCACCCTCATTTCCGATATGATTTACTTAAGCACGTTTTCCCTGAATATGTCACGAAATAAAATAATATCTTCGCGGGCACAAGGGAGGGGCCGCCCCGGACTAGCTACTTTCATGAGTGGTGAACCGGGTCACCAAAGGAACGCTTGGAAGGGGGGTCATGGGCCTTATCTGGTTCGATTCCGGATCGTTCAATTTCCAACGATATCAAACGAAACTATATAAGATATTCTTCCTTCAATCAAGAAGAAAAATACTTTGCTCCTTTACACTCTCCTCTTATATTGGGAGTAGCGATGTTATCAACCGTGGTCTTGCAGCCTCATTTTCCTATTCAGCAGCTTTTTAAGGTTTCTGTAAGAAGCCACACTTTGCACAGTATTTTGCTGTATTAAATTTCACTCTAATTTCTTTAGTTTGTTCGACGACTTTACTTAACTAATCTTTCTGCAACTTAACTAGAACAAAGCGAGTTTGCGAGAACAGATTAGACCACCGCTTCTTTGCCAGGTGCTTAGCATGAAGCGATAACAGCAGAACAGATTGGGTCTTTTTTAAGCGAATCGAAAATGTTCAGTTAAGTTAGCTTCTGCCTCTGTAATTTCAAATAAGTAGGCTACCCGGAAGAAGTCACTTAGCTTGCCTGAGCTTACTCTCTTTGCTATCTTTGCCGAGAACCTGTGTGCAGCATAGAATTCAGATTGAGATAAGTAGGTGCCATCCATATTTATCTAAGTAGGCAGGTGCATAGGAATCAGTGTCAGAAGAAACTTAGGCTAGAACAGTTCCTGCCCTTGTTCAAACTGCAACTTAAGGAAAACCATTCTAAACTGAAAGAGCAACTTCAGTAAGATTTCTATAAGCCTTTGGCTTAGGTCAAACTGACTGAACTAAAACACTTCCAACTGAAACTACAACTTAACTACTTCACTCGTGCAATGAATAAGTGGAACGCTTCGCGCCTTGTGACTGAAATCCGCATTCTTCCTTAATATGAAGAATATGTAGAAGTGCCGGGTGCTCAGTATTCGTCCTACCTCAGACCAGGTTTTGCTTATTATCCCGAACTCCATAAATTGCGTCCCCCGGCTTGTTAACTAACTGGATAGCTAGCTTGCCCAATAAAATCACTTGCTGCGCCCTGGTATTACCAGAGTACTGTTAGCCGTTGCTCCTCTTTGAAGTAGCTCTTTTCTTTGCCAGAATGTCAGCAATAGTAAGATAAATCCTTCTTTTGAAGTGAATCAGAATACGTTGGAATAACCGCGGTAAAGAAGTGAGGTCATATGAATGTCCACAAGCTAGAGGCGCGGTCGAATTATGTTGGAGAAAGGGTTGTAACCCGCAGGAATAAATGGACTAATAAAAGGTAAGATACCCGGTGTGCTTAAATGGTTGGAACAAACGGTCTCTTAGCGAGTGCCTTGAGCCTACGCTGGTTTTGAGGAAGAATCGGTAAGCTCTTAGTTCTAGAGTTTCAAATAACTAGTTCTTTTTAGTGGTAAAGTAGGCTTCTTTGCCTCATCCCTAAACTACCCAATCCAAAACAAAGTCCCATTGTGAAGTTGCATGTTTAGAGAACTCCTTGGGCAAGGCTAATCAAAAATGAGACATCGCCTCAAGCTCCAGTGGTGAAATCTAGTTGGTATGTTTCATCACATCCATTTTCGGAACTAATAGATCATTTATTTCTCCTCACTACTTTGAGTGCAAGTTCGAAAAATAGGAAAGTACTTGATTGGTTTCCTAGAAGAAGAAAGGAAAAAGTGAACAGCTTCTTCTATATGCATGCACCAAACTAGGCTTGATAGATCAACTCCACTTGATATTCGTCTATAAAGACATATTGCTAGACTGATCAGTCGTCAACTACACGAGAAAATCAACTAGATAGTTCTAGAACTTCTTTATCTTCTTGCTTCTGTTCTTTAAGTGCCAGCATCAACAAGTTCTTTCGCTACAAGGACAAGAAAGTAGACAAAAGAACTCAACCTTCATTTTCTTCCTTCCTAGCCAGAAACCGGCCTACTACTCAACACAGAATCAAGCTTATCCTTCTATTGGCTAGATTCCAGGATACACTACTTTGCTTTGCCCTGACGAGAAGATTGACTTAAGATTCCGTTTGGTCGCTCAACTATCTCACCTAGGCAGTGAAGAAGGCCGCAGGCAGAAGATAAGGAAGAAGGTCAGAGGTAGAGCAGCCAGGGCAGTGAGAAGACAGAAAGATCAGTTAATTCAGGAATTGGATTGTTTAGACCTATTGCAAGAAGAGAGAGAACTTCCTTCTGAGGAGTGTAAACAATGGTGGTTGACTAAGTGGATGAGATCACTTTGAAGAAATGAAAGCATGCCAGAGAGCCAAGGTAAGGTGGATAAAAGAGGGAGATGCAAATACCACGTTTTTACACCATACGGCCAAGGCCAGGAAGAGTCTAAATTCAATATCTTCTTTTCACGGGTCACAGAACCTAGGCGCGTGCGAGCAACACATTTTTTCCTATTACCAACAGGGAGCTCTTGGGGACTCCTGGTACCTGGGGCCTTAGGTATGAATTTATGGAGTGGTGATGAGCTGTTCAGTGATAGGTACCACCAAAGATGAGTTTTCTTCTTACTAGAAGGGCGGGCAAGTGGACCCAGGAAAGAATCTCTCACTCTTCAACTTTATGTCAATTAATAGAGAAACTAAGAACATTATCGAAATTCTATATATAACGACCAGTTGGTTTGTCGAAGTCCAAAGATCTGAACCGAAATGAACAATAGCCGCCTTCTATTTAGAACTTAAAGCTCTATCATAAAGGAAGCCGATCTCAATCAGTAGATCAAATTTCAATCCAATGAATAGATGGGCGTCAAGGAAAGACTTGTACTAAAGAGCCGTAAAGGTCCCTTTTGCAATTGCTATATGATATATATATATAAACAGAAATAGAAAGTAGTAAACTAAATGCGCGAAAGAAGTATTATAGGGTAGTATAAGGATGGATCCATCGAAATGCAAAGATCCGAACCAAAAGCCTCTCAACGGGGGCAGTCACTCTCTGAAATTGAGAAGGATAAGGAGAAGTACAGCAAGCCCCATCTACGCTGTAAAGAGCCGAACTACCTTCCTACATAGCCAGGACTTCCTACCTGCTCTTCTTTTGTACGAAGGTTGGAGTGAGAAGGAGAAGGCAATGCGTGAAAGATAGGAATTGGACCTTCCTATTGAGACTCTAAAGGGATCTCCATCTAAAATAGATCATTGACACATCTTGGACTTATTCAATATGGATCGACTTTCAGTAAAAAAAAGTCACATACGCCTATGATAGTTGAGGGCAAATCGAAAGAAGGTCAATTGGCTACTCAAATCTTGTGCAGGTATCGCAGAACTGACTGCGAGCGCTAAAGACTTACCTTCACCATTACACGATCGGACAGAAAGAGAATTGAAATAGGGGGTACGGATCGCTTTTCTTCTCTCTCTTCTGCACAGGTATACTACTACGGTCGAATTATGCAGCCACGAAGAGAGCATGTAAATTGGCTTGGTCAATCTATCTCCATCAAATAAGTCGATCGGGAAGGTTATTCTATATGATATAAGTTGATTTGAAAGCAGATTCATCGGCGAAACCCCAAGCGTGAACTTTGCATTTTCCTTTTCTTTTCATCGCGTGAAAGAAAGATAGTCATCAAACTTGCTTTACTGGCGCTTTGCTAGCATCCTTCGGTTCATACAAATATATAAATGAAAATTGCTTGTATTGATGAGTCCCGCGAAGATCTCTTCAAGAATCTGATTCGAGTAAGCTATTTCAGGCTAGCAAAATAGAATGTTTATTATTCCGAAGAAGTAAGGCATGAATTTCTTATTTTGACCCCCAAGTTCATTCCAGTATTTATACTTCAAACTCATTGAGTTGATACCTATCTTAGCTAATTCCGCTATTCATCTCCCCACCCTTACCTCGTGCTATATCGCATTGCAAATCCCGTCCGTCCAGTTTATGAAATAAACTGCCACCCAGTGAGTAACTACTAACGTTACGAACAAAAGAAGATAGAAGCTTCTTGATTCTCTAAGTTATAGAATTAGATTACATTATATCTGGAATCTAGCCCAAGGTCTCATCTACTGCATCAATCTCAGTGGTATTCAACCTCGCTAACCTTATTACAACATGTCCATCTTCAGTATATTTACTAATAAGGTTTCATCCTTATTAGGCTTCACTTTTTATTTCATTTGTTCTTAGTTGAAGTTTTTTTTTATTTCCTCCCTTCATCTTGTTGTTTTATTCAAGTGTTTACTCCTTATTGAGACGACTATCTATGCACAGAGTCAACTAATACATTGTCAACTAATACATTGTCAACTAATACATTGTTCATCTTACGAGAATATCTATGTGTAATTCCTTTGTTTCATATTTGTTTCTTCCCCCCCCCCTTTATTGCCTATTCCATTACCTCATCTTCTCCGTGTCCCTTAGTTTCTATGCATTGTCTCCAGCATTTCTAGATATCTTCTAGTTTCTCCGCGTATTTTATTAGTTCCTATTATCATCCGCTTGTTATTGTGTGTGTGCGTATTCCCGTTCTCATGCCTATTCTATTCATCCGAGCCAAGTTTACTTATGAATTTCCTATTATTAATTGAATTCCTTCGTTTCCAATACCTAACTTCTGTTTCTATTAGCAGTTTTCCTTTGTGTTCATCCATTATAGACCACCGTTCTTTCTCTCAGTCTCTTTTCCTGCAGTTTCATTCATCTATAAGTTCGATTATCTATCCTAATTATTCTTTAAGGTCAGGACTATCCCTATAGTAAGTAAGCCCCGAGTATATCTAGAACTTACCAAAGGTACTGTGCACCAAAGGGGATAGTGAAGTAAAGAGTATTCCCTGCCTAAGGTTCTGCTTCTTCAAAGATGAGTAGATATTTCGTGAAATCTCGATATGTTGTACTTCGTCCCAGTGTCTTCAGTCTTAATGGTGAGATAGGTATCGCATAAAGTTCCTAGTAATTTCCAATCGAAGAGATTGCCACCCTGCCTCCTTTATGGTTCGCCCCAATCGTTCCATCGGAAGAGGAGATGCCCTCGCCCCTTTTTCAGACTGCCGGCAATAGATAGAATGAAACAAGGAATCTGGAAATTCAACGAAACCTCATAATACAAGGAATCAGTAAATCAACCGAAACCTCATAATTCTTTATAACTAATTCTATATCTAATAAAGATTCTATCTCAAGTTTTGATTCGAGATATAAGAGAAGTTCGTTTTCAGTGTAATAAGTTTGTTTCAAGTTTCTATGTATTAGGAAAGAGTCATGTTAATCCTACGCAGCCAAATTGTTTGTTATGTCTATGTGCTATTTGCTATAGGAGATAGTTTCCTAGCCTGATAGATTGATAGTGCGAATGATGAGTTACTGTAGGAGAATCGCTCTCGAATAAGTATTAGCTATGTGTGTATATGTCTGTCTATTCCTGTGTAAATAAAGAGAGGATATGTAAGTCTCGGTATTTTTAATAATTGGAGTCATGGCTAAACTGATTAGTGTTTTTCTATTTTCCATCCTGTGATTTTCCTGGGAATTTGACAGCTTTTGCAACCCTTGAAATCTTATGGGTAAGTACTGTGTTGATAATATGGATTTACCTATTTTGTATCCCGCTACTTTGAGATCGCTAGCATTATCTATCGTTTTGTCTGCGATATTTGAGTAAGTTTACCCTTTTCCTTAGGTAGGGGGTATATAATCCTGTGTGGGTGAGTGGGTATATAGCCTTTGTAAGTGAGGGGCTCTCCTTGGATGAGTTCATTAAGCTACCTACTCCGTCTAGATGGACTGACTACCTTTTCCTCTGATTCTAGGATTGACCATTTGGGATGGATTTGTATAGAATTCCCTGGGTATTGGTGGATCATGGAATGTGGTTGTTTGCCTGAGATTAGTCTGGTAAAACAGGCTGCTCGTTGGGCTAAGGGGTCGTAGTTATTTGTGTGTATGAATAAGAGTATGATACGGAATGTTGGGAAGGTATGGAATCAATGAGAAAGAATCAAGTTTGGGACTTGGTTGATCTGCCTGAAGGGCGTAAATCGATTGGGAACAAATGGGTTCTCAAGATTAAGCGTAAGGCAGATGGATCTGTTGAACGATACAAAGCTCGCTTGGTTGCCAAGGGGTTCACTCAAGTAGAGGGAGTGGATTACGAGGAAACCTTCTCAGCAGTTGTTAGGTTTGCCTCGATCCGCATCATTTTAGCCATGGTTGCGTCATTTGATTTGGAACTTTACCAAATGGATGTGAAAACTGCTTTCCTCAATGGTGAGTTAGATGAGGAAATATATATGGACCAACCCGCTGGGTTCGTGGTTGAAGAGGAGGCGCACAAAGTGTGCAGACTTCGTCGGTCTATATATGGATTAAAGCAGGCGACAACATTCCAATGGTGCAGCTGGATTTGAGTATCACAGACAAGCCAACTTCCCTAGCCTCGCTCTGCTCGTCACTGCCCTATCACTAACGACACAGAAAAGCTCTTTTAAGGCTAACTCACCTTTCTTCTTACGGGTGAGGATCCCATACACTCAATCGGCGGTATCATTGAACTCTATAAAGATAAAGATATCCAGGCCGAACTCTTCCAAATAATATGCAAGAAGACGAATAGGCTAAGATCCCCTCCCTTCTCAAGAAAAGGAATCATCCAGTTTTTCTTTGGGAGGAGGGAAAGCTAGAGGAAAGGACTACGCACCTAGGCCCGGTCGGATCCTATTGCATGCACCGGGTCCACTGCTAACCAAAGTGAGGATTTCCTTCGTCAAAGTCAACGATTGGCGACCAAGTCTCTTATCCTTCTCCTTTCCAAGACCGGGCGAAGATCTACTAAAAACAGAATTGTTGAGCTCTGTCTGGTAGCGGGCATACAGATGTATATAAACCAAGAGGTGAGAATCTAGACTACTATGACGTGAACTCAGCTTAGCGCCCTTTCGTTATGAAGACTAAAGATGTCCTTTCTTCCAACTATATCCCGGTAAGAGGCTTGCTTCAGATTAGCAAGAATTTAGCATGGTGAGTAGATCTTCATTGCAATGTGGGATAAACCATTCTATTCTGTATGTTATTGACTGAAATGATCTATTAATTCTATTCTAAGTAGCTTCAACAATGGAAGTAGTACTTATATTTTGGTGTTAGGGGGTTTAACCAAAAGCTGAGCAACTATTTTGTTTTTGGGTGTCAGTAACACAAAAAGAAGTAGCATTCAAAGAGGTTTATGGGGAAGCTTGCTTTCAACTCGAGTAGCGAACAAGCATCTCATTTGTAGCAATCCAGTACTCATTTCATCTTCCGCGTTCAACCTTCCTTACTAAAGTCATCTATTGATTGTATGAGTAGGAGATGGAAGCATCAAAAGCAAGTAAGCGGAACGTCAAAGAAATGGACCTTGTTCCCGAAGCGTTCTATATAGGAGTTGATGTAGATGGGAATGCTAGAAAAGCGTTGAATAATACACCAAGGGTGCTATCTGCATGGAATCTTTTCCTTCTCATCTTTGGAAGACGAATGTTGTTGCTTCAAGAGCTCGGTTTGATAGACATAAACCTCAGTGATCGGCTTTATACCTGGAGCAATGAGATAAACTCACCCCCCATGGCGAGACTGGACAGATTCATGGCCTCCTGGTTGAAAATTTTCCCAACGGTCACACCCTTGCCAAACACCTCCTCAGCTGACGATAATATATCGGACTTTGGACTGCTGGACCTTAGTAGGCCAAGTATGTTTTGTAGGCCTAGGGTCCATGGTCTTATCAAACTCCAATTAGCAAATGGTACGTCCGGGCCGTGTCTCAGTCCCAGAACATATGGATCTACAGACAAAGAGAACTCGGAGAATTAGAACCTGCCTGCAGATACCTATTTTGAAAGAAAGAACTAGTCGATAGTCTGGGTTTTCTCCCGGGAAAATCTAATACCACTGTGGATATCCCCTCTTCACAATCGCCCGGCAGGCTACTTGGCTTGTTTTGAACGAGTTGTCCTAAAATGCTTTATCGGTCCACCTGAAACTACTGGGGTTGTAGTTGACTGCCGGAATCCAAGCAACGAAGACCTTATGAATTCACACTCCTTTCACATTTTTTTGAGTACCTTTTTCAAGGAAAGTAGGTCTCGCTGCAACGAAAGCCAGTTTAAAGATCCTTCCTATTTCGGGACCGGACCAGGTGTCCCCTTTCATTCGTGCCACTGTAAGGATAAGGCATTTCAGAAACTCTGGAGATACAAAGAGTTCTTTTATATGATAAATAATGACATGAAAATTTCGACTTATGAGCAAATGCTTCCAAGATATAGCCGAGGCTGACAAAGTATAGAATTTGCCTACTTTTATGCACTTCCGGGGTAGGATCTACCGTAGTGGTATTTGACATTTCCACCAACGTTATTTAGCAATATTTAGCAAGAAGTGGAATTCTATTTGAAGAAGATAAACAAAAAGAAAGTCAAGCAATTAGTGATTCAACTCATTTCCAATATTAATAAGTTGGCCTTCAATTACACGGTTGAAGAGACTTACCAAGATGCATTGGACTGGTTCAATCAAGGAACACTCTCAAGTTAAAGTGCTTTAGAAGAGTATGGGAGTAATAGATGTCAATATGGATGGATTATGTTTCGCTAAGACCACAAAAAACCCTTGTCAGTTCCTCTCAGATTTTTTATGTAATTTCGACGTAGTGGGACTGCTATCAAACAAGACGCCTCAGCGAGTGCATATAAAATAATGTAATATTTATGCCTGGAGGATAGATAAGGAGATGGCAAGTAGAACAAATATGATCAAATCACCAGATGGAAAAAGAAAAGATATGGATCTTTACATTATGGAAGAGCTTAAGGTCTGGCTTCTTACAAAACTGAAACAAAGTCTAGTCTAGGCGAGGTTGTTTGCCCTCAGATGGTTGCATTTTTATGCCTCTGGTATATGTAAGCACTGAGTGGTCTATAAGAAAAGAAGTGTACAAAATACTGTCTCATTTTCTATCTGAGTCCGAAAGCATTACTGTACCGAGAATCTGCATGGAGTTCTTTAGGGCTGGCTCAATTTAGTGCTATGAGCTGTCCCAGTGGATCCGGGATATAGGTTGGATTGCTTGTTCTCTCAATCGTCCTCTTTACTATGGTGTACATTACTTAAGTACTGTACAAGACTATCATCAAATGAAAAAGAAAAAACCCTTATTATATATATGATACAAAAAAGAAAAAGAGACGTACGGTCGAAATGCGCATCTTTGCGGAGAGATACTCGACTGAAATAGAAACGTTAACTTTATTCATCAATCAAATGGATGCTTGTATAGCGATGTATGTAGTAGAAGAAAAGAAGGGAAATCGACACTTCCCACACGACGCAGGGACTTCTTTTACGTTTTCCAGCACGCCGACCAAATCCTATAATATATCTATCTACGGGACAATCGTGTTAGCCTTGCGGTAGAAAAGGATAATTGATAAGAGTCTTCGGACATATGACAAAAGCTTCAAGAAAACCATAGAGATTAGAAACACCCATACCTTCAAGATAACCAGGAGCCAGGCATATCAAATCTCTGCATTCGAAATGGATAGAGTGAGTGAATATCATAGAAATCAAGGTTCTCACCACAAGGCGTATAAGAATCGGTATGTCCACCAGCCACTAGAAAAGTCTCTTCATTCTTAGTACTTATATGGATAGGCCAATCTTTCTAATCATAGTAGTGCAGCTAATTACTAGTGATGGAAGGGTTAAATGCTTATAAATATATATGTTCCTTCCAAAAAAGGGTCTTGTACTTTTAACATCTTAAGTATAAGAAAGTGCTGCTTAAAATATTATCTTTCATTGAATGTTTGATTTGAGTACTGATACTGGAAACTTCCGTGCCCATGCATATTCTTCTCCAACTGTGGTTGATTTGGATGGTGATGGAAATTTGGACATCCTTGTCGGAACTTTCTATGGCCCCTTTTATGTTATCGATCATCGCGGTAAATTCTTAGCCTCATAATACTAATTATTGAATCCAAAAAAAGCTTTAAGCTGAGTTGTCGTTTCATATATTGTGTATATATAGTTCCCATAGCATAAAGTTTCTTGACTAGAATAATATAATTTGCTGGTGTAATTAAGTAATAATCTGTTTTTACCATGCTTTTTTTTGTTTTGGAAAATAAGACTGTAATTCATTGAAATCCTCACTAGAAAACATTGAATTCCCACCATCCTTTATACTTGTACCTTTGGCGCACTGATACGCTACTTATGTGTAAACATCCATGTGTCTACTTATGTAGATTTTGTCAATTTAGGTAAGGTTAGGAACAAGTTCCCACTTGAGATGGCTGAGATCCATGCACCAGTCATTGCTGCGGACATCAATGATGATGGGAAAATCGAGATGGTTACTGCTGATGCCCATGGAAATGTAGCAGCATGGACTGCAGAGGGATAAGAAATCTGGGAAGTGCATCTGAAGAGTCTTATTCCACAGGCAAGTTTCATCCATTTATTTTGTATGGTGTTAACTGATTGCTTATATAAATTGATTGTCTATCCACATGCCAAGGTAATACATGTCTCTTGACAATATACACTGCAATTGCTACATGTGCTGAAGCTGCTTTCTTAGTTTAGCTCAGGAGAATACGTTCATCCATAATCTTGCTTAGATCCTTTACTTAGAGATTCTACCATTCGGACTTCATCTTGTGCTATTACTATTTTTTTTTACTGATTGATTGAGAACATTATAACTTGGTTGAAGTGAAAATGAAGATACCACGTACTTTCCCCACAGCATTTTCTTTGCTGTTTATTTCTTTGTTACTAGGCTATGTTTTTTATATGCAATCTGATTGTCATTATCATATGATGACAGCGACCTACTACTGTTGGTGATGTCAATGGAGATGGTCACACTGATGTTGTGGTCCCAACTGTATCAGGAAACATATATGTTCTCAGTGGAAAGGATGGATCGAAAATTAAACCTTTCCCGTATAGAGCACATGGAAGAATCATGAGTCCTGTTCTATTACTCGACATGAGCAAACGTGGAGAAAAGCCACAAGGGCTAACCCTTGCTACTACGTCCTTCGATGGTTATTTGTATTTGATCGAGGGCTCAAGTGGCTGTGCAGATGTTGTTGACATTGGAGAGACCTCGTATGCAATTTCTTCTCTGCTTTGCGAGATTTTGGTAGCATTTTTGGGTACTGTATTTACATCAATAAAGTGCGCTCACTTCTTTGCACTTTGACTGACAGGTACACCATGGTTTTGGCTGACAATGTGGATGGTGGAGACGATCTTGATCTTATTGTTACTACTATGAACGGCAACGTCTTTTGCTTTTCCACTCCCTCACCACACCATCCACTCAAGGTAGGCAATGCGTTTTTGTAGTCATGTCTTCATTTTGTTTCACAGTATTTTAACTTAAGTCGGATAGATCTTTTGGTGAACCCATTGCAACTTCTGCTTAAAGCTGGCTTGATACTTCAGACTTACATATCTCCTTTGATCTTTTTATTCTTTGGATGTTTAAACATAGAGGTGAGCATGATAACGAGATAACCATCTCATTCTAATTTGATGGTAGGAATGGAGATCATCAAACCAAGGAAGGAATAATGCTGCATATCGGTACAACCGTGAAGGTATTTATGTTAAGCATGGTTCCAGGACCTTCCGTGACGAAGAGGGCAAGCATTTCTGGGTAGAGTTTGAGATTGTTGACAAATACAAGGTTCCCTCTATGGGAATTAAGCTCCTTATAATGTGACGGTATATTCTGTCATCCTAAATTCTCGCCTGATGGATAAGCCAAATATTTTTACTAACTTCCAACTACCTTTGTTTTACTGTTGGATTTCAGGTAACTTTACTTGTCCCTGGGAATTACCAGGGAGATAGGCGCATTGTGGTCAGTGAGATCTATCATCAACCAGGAAAGCTACGGATGAAGCTTCCCACTGTTCGTGTTAGAACGACAGGAACTGTGCTCGTGGAGATGGTTGACAAAAATGGGTTTTATTTCTCCGATGAGTTTTCACTTACCTTCCACATGCATTACTATAAGCTGCTGAAATGGCTTGTGCTTTTGCCGATGCTCGGGATGTTTGGTGTTCTTGTCATCTTACGGCCTCGAGAAGGCGCACCGTTGCCATCATTTTCACGGAATATTGATTAGTGATTTATGTGGCGAAACGTCAGGGCCTCATTGAAGCAGATCAATAAATTAACTGTATCTCCCAACTCTCCCATGACGGGACTTGTCCACACCATAGTATACCGGGGAGCTCAATCTGCATAGAAAAATCCACATGGTACTGCTCCCCATCAGTTAACCAGTTCGGGAAATATAGTTTTACAATGGAACCTTTGAGTTTTGCAATAAGAATTTTGTGGCACACTTGGAATTCTATTTTAACTGATGATGGATTAGATTGTTCATCTGAGCCTATTTTGTCAATATGGCGTTCAACTGAGCTACGTAAGGGTTACGGGTTACCTCCTGAATGTTACTCAAGGAACTGGTAGACGTCAAGGGATTGAATGGAGGTGTTTTCGTGCCTTTTCCCTGTCATTGCATACTTAATTTGTTTGGCCCCGGAGAGGGCACCACATTTTCTTGCATAATATCCTTACTCCTGAGCTGTATTAGTGACAGTGACCAGCTTATTATAGGTTGTGCTCAAATTCTACCTAAGATCATAGAACATGAAATAATATTGAATCTGTAACATAAGTTTAGTCGTCTTCTACCCAGAGAGAATTTCTGTATATGAGTTAGCTTTACAAATACATACATGTGCAGAAAAATATCTGTAATTTTCAAAAGAACAACCGTCAAGCAAGATCGCTGTTCACAAAGCACACCAACTATATGTGACCCCTATACAGACCAATGAATACAAGGAATAAGATAAGCCCCTGGCCCGACTACTACTACTGTATTCCTCTCCACTCTCCTCGTCAGTTTGAGCCCGGCTCGCGACAAGGCCTTTGGTCATATCATATCTCGGCGCCTCCCTTGACATGTTATAATGCATCTAAAATTAAAAGATTAGTGTCCCAAACCCTGGTCCACCTGAATTCCATTGTGCAGAATACGCAAGCTAGAACGTTGTTGAAGCAAACATATAGGTAGAGGTAGCTTAATCACTAAATCAAAGAAGCCAAGGTATCGAAGGAACATAAGGTTTCCAATGCTACTAGGTAACTCCTAAAGGTTCAAATTTCCATTTCCTAAATCGTTTGTTTGGAGGTTGTAAAGAAGATAAGTTGACTCAGGCTATTTCTTCAGCTTAGAACTAGAAACTTTGAGGTACCTTTTGTGCTTCAAACATGTGAATAGCATCCGGCAAGCAATATTCGTCTCTTCCAGTGCTAGAACATGCAAGCAAACCTTCTTTGAATAGGAAAGAATGCTTGTTTTATTAAGGCAATGCGAGAGCTTACCAGAGAACAAAGGGGAGTAATGAGTTGATAGATAGGAGGCAGGTCCAATGATATTCAATAAAGGATAGACCGAATTCCGTCCGTATAAACATAATTTGGATTTTCTTGTCAAGTATTTCTTTTATTTTAGAGGAGTCTCTAAAGAATATTCATCATCATCTCTAAAGATAAAGGTTAGTTCCAGCAGAATGTCTATTGAACAAGAGCACAGCGAACTTCGAAATAAGAAATGCTTTCAACTTGCATGCATGTCTTTAGCCCATCGCTACCGCTCTCTATCCTTCCAACATTAGCTGACACATGAGTATCTATAGTTCATCCTGACTCTTCGCTACCGCTTTTCCTTTCAAAACCGGTTGCCTACACTCCACAAAACTTATCTGGTACCTTTGCCAGGGACAATTCCTCCTAAACACACAAGTAATTCTGACTTTCCAATTAAATTGGAGTGACGATTTGGTTTTTGCATTTCCCACTTCTTTCTGTAAACATAAGTAGGAAAGATTTTTCTTTATTGCTATCACAAGAGAGGAACTTGACTCGTTTTGGTGTATTCTTTATTGAATCCGGGGCAATCAATTAATGGGGAAGACTAGGAAGATTGATGTAGGGCAATTGAATAATAGCATTTTCTCCGACTCGGCGGAAAGGCAAGAAGCCAAACCAAACCAACAGAATTCTTAGAAATTCTTATATATACGAAAATTGGAAATTGAGTAAAAGGAAATCGAAGATCTAATGGAGTTTTTATGAATCAATGAGTGATGTTGATTTTGGAGCTGGGGGAAGAGATTGAAGGAAAAGAAGAGCCAGAAGCATATCGTCGGATAGGATCAGAGTAACTGAAAAAGATGTAAAGAGAAGGGGTTGGGAAAAGAAAATCTAGTAAGAAATTCGGAAGAAAGGCGCCCAGCGGTAGAGGTTATTTACAAGGGTGCAAGAAGGGCGGGCCTATGTGCTCGACCCAATCCAACATCCAAGCGAGAGGGGTCCATCTATCTGGGCAAATCCTTATCAAGATAGCTAGAAATTCTGTCCTTGAACTCACTTAGAAGGTCAGTATAAAGATCGAGCACTAAATCACTACTCTCATCAGCACCTGGTAATATCAGATTAGTACTTACAGCAAGCTCCTTATTTAACAGGAAATAGCTCATTATTTATTTGGTACGCACTTGACGATGCATCCATACTTATTGGCAAGCGTTTATGATTGTATGTAGGTTCACACCAATCACGTAAAATCCTTAAGTGCGCCATGAATTGGAAAGGGTTCTTCGCTTCTTTATTTCACAAATGTACTAGCAACAAACATATAGCCATTAACCTAAGGTAATATAGAAGGGTCCAATTAGCGGCTTCTTCCCTTCCCTTGTGATGAAGGAATTATGATGGAAGCCAACGCTACGCGCCTCGACTAATAACCTACTTTGTTCTAATGCTTCTCTTCTGTTACCAGGATGTTCATCAAAGCTTAACACACCCTTGAATTCTGTCATTCATCAATCATTCAATCAATCATTCTGAAATTAAGTTGAAAAGATCGTTTGGTAGTTAATAAGGCAGGTCACCCTCAAAAGGTAATCGTTAAGAGAGGTAAATAGCGTCTAGTCCAAAGCGCTCGTTTTCAACGCGGTAACGAGTTCTACAAGAAAAGTAGGGTTGTCGTAAAACAACGAACGCTTTTCCCTTCTCTTTCGATGCCCTAGCATCTTAAGATTAATAAGTATAAGAAGGATTTGCTGATGTTCAGGTTGTATTGCTACTTCATTATTTATTTTGGAGATTTAACATAGAGAATAAAATTAATTAATTTACTTAATTAATTTATTAATTAATTACTATATAAAGTAGAAATACTAAATATAGTGAGCTTACTTAAAGAAAATCTCTATGAAAATCTTACTTCCTTAGAAAGCTTTCAAAAGCAAGGAAGTATGTAGGAAAAAGTGCTAGTGTAGTTAGTAAGGCTACCTTTCTCCGAAGTGGGACCTTTCCCCGCGCACTGGGTGTTTGCTTGTCAACCCGACAAATAGAGAACTCTGCCTTTCAGAAGGCGGAGCAGAAAAAGGTAGCTCCTTTTCCTGGGTAAAACAAGAGAAATAGATAGTTGTCCTTGCGAGTTGAGGTGGGATAGTTTGGACGACAGAGTCTATCTATTGGTAGGCTTCGCTAGCCGAGGGGACTGCTCTCTCCTTTCAAAATGAAACGAACGAGGAGAGCTGCAGTAGGTATGGGTGCGGTAGTGGTCCCATACCTTTTTAGTTTCGTTCTTCTTTCCATGTGTGAATAATCGAGCTGTAACTCCTTGGCAACGCATTGACATTACTTTTCTCGATAGATGAATCCCACTTTTGTCACACAATAGGGCAGTCTCCCAAGGGAAGAGGGGAAAATGGACAAAAACACGGGGTTTTCATTTTCTTTTGTGATTTTCTCACAGCCTCCCGAGGGAAATGGACAAAATGGACAAAAACACGGAGTTTTCATACTTTAGAAACTGTTGTGATCTGCTTCCTTAGGGCAAGAAAGATTTCTTCAATCTCTAAGGAAAAGTTTCCATACTACCAGTAGAGCTTGGATGGCCTGCCTTCCCCTTTGTATTTGCTACATAAGCCTGCAATTTCAATCTGAGGCGGAGCTCCTTTTTTTTTTAATGAAAGCTGCCTTGCACAGCCTTCTTTTTTTAAGTTCCATTGATTAATCAAAGAAGATTATGTGGAAGAATCTGCCTTCCTTGTTTCTTATTGCTGAAATATTATCTGTGACTGCGCAGTCATGTGAAATATTATGTTAGTAGAATTAATATTATTTGGAGTCCTGATAACATGGTTTCCACTTATGCCACATTCATCAATTTGGAGTTATTTTCTTGCTTTTCTAGAATTAGGAACAAGGCAATAGTGGAATAAACCTTGTCCTGCATACTGTGCAAACGATGTAGGATTCATGTCCAAGCCACCATCCTCTTTTTTCCAACAAGCCTTCTCCCAGCTCACGAGATGCACCTTCTTCGATTCATTGGAGGTCCCCCCCAACCCGCGAATCTGCCTTTCGATGGACTTGCAGACACCGCAGCTTCACTGTTTGCATTGCAAAGGAAGGCGTGGCACATAACACTGATTTAGCCAGGGTGATTCCACCTGCCTGCCAATGAGAATTTCTCCGTCTTCCAACTCGCAATCCTTCTATCCATTTTATGTTCAATTGTTGCAATAAGAAAATAAGCTGAAACTCGACCCTGAATCAATGGCATTCCCCAATATCTACCCAAAGAAGTAGTCCTCGTGAAGCCCAGTGCCGAACTTATTCGTACTTTAGAAAATGGCACCAAAGAAAACAGAACTTTCGTCTTATGATCCCAGTAAGTAGTTAGGAAGGCTTTTATATGCTTGATCACTTTTGCACATAGGGGAATGCTACTTTGATCTCATTTGGTGGAAAGTCTACCCAGGGAAATGAAGGGGTAGGAGTTTTTTCCCGGGTTTCCTCCTTTCTTTCTAATCCTTTCAAACGACTATAGGTATCTTTCAACCTATAGCATCCATACGGCTATTAAATGCTTTTTTTTTTTACGCTGTAGCTTCTAGCAATGTACGAAAAGCATCCTCAGAAAATAGATTCTGCCATTTATCTTGGCTTGGATTTCACTCACCCGATCAATAAGAAAACGGAGAACCTTCGGCCGGTACTGACCATCATTCCGCGAACAGATTGTAACAAGCATGTCTCGGACCGGGAAAGCAAGTGATTCCCTCATTTTCCAAAGTCTTACGAATGAGGTAAGCATCTCATCTATTGGCGGTAGCTGCATCGTTTCTTCCTCTATCTTGATCTAAGGCTCGTTCTTCTCCTCTTACTTTTTCAACTATTTACGATCAAATGCGATCGCTCGATTTGCTACGATCCACTGCCGCTTCACAGCTCACTGGTTGGGGCGCTCCATCCTCATCATAGGTTGGTTGAAGCTCTGGATACAACTAGTTTGAAGGAGTACGAACCCCCGTATGCAGGCAAGGAAAGCTTTGTGTTTCTTGAGATCTACATGTTCGACAACACAGAAACTCCTTAAGAGAGAAGTGACATTTTAGTCAGGTCGATCTTCTCAACGGTCCCTTTATTTGTTAAAGAGGTTTCGTTGCAGGGCATCAGCTGGGCAGTGTCCACCCTATGTTGTCCCTTCGACTTTTGCTTTCCCATTTAGGTTGTTACTAAGCTTAACACATTAGGCGCCATGTGCTAGCATGATAGACAGTGTTCATTATGTACCAACAAGCAAGGGACAAGTGAGTGGCTAACAGAGAAAGAATGGAAGATGAACTTCTATGAATGGTGCATTCTCCATTTAGCTATCATCCTCAAACTAGACCGAGCAATTTAAACATATTCTTTCTATTCTTTTGCAAACTTCATACATACTTTCCATATTCAACTACTACCTAGAAGGTGTGAAAGGCTACCAGAAGCAGCTTTTCGACAACTACTAGTTTGATTATTCAACTCATTCTAATAAGCATTAACACACCGATTTTGTCAGTTGACACTTGACTTTTTTCATTTACCATATTTGCGGCACCCTTACCAAGCGCGGCTCAACCAGGTGCTGGCCACCAACCAGGGCGTGCCACATGTGTGAACCACCTAGGACCAATAAACGTTGGTAGTGTAATTGTTTGGCGAGGGGCAATCTAGGTGTAATAAACAAGTGTCGATCTGTGTCAAAATTCTCCCGCATCCAAACCCAATGGAAAAAAAGATTAAGCAGTATAGGCGCGGATCTAAGTCTGGCAATAGAACTGTCTCATCGGTATGTAGTTTTGATATTGTTCTTCAATTTGACTTTTTGAAAAATACCCGGATTCCCCATTTTTCTGTACAGTTAATATTTACTTGATCACAGGCGGATAGAGTTTTCTGCTGCGGCGACTTCACTTTAATAATATTTTAATTTTGGTATATGTGTTAACAAAGAAGAAGCAAAAGAAAAGATGACTCGCTCAATTAGAATTTCTCATATCGCAGTTTCTGGATCATAATGCCAGAATCCACCTGATATTTTCTCATTCCTCATACTCCATTTTAGCATATCGTAAGATTTATTCAAATTATTTGCTTCTGGTCTAAGAAAGCAGCTCCTACAAGGAAGGGCATCTAGTGCAGTGATTTCTGTTCAAGATCTCACCTATAAATAAAAGCCTTTTTTTCACATCACTCCAATAAGGTAGCATGCCAAAAACCTCTTTCATATAATGTATGCACCTTATTTTATTTTCTTGCACCTGATTTCTTTGGGTGAAAGGGAGAGATATGTTGCGCGCTAATTCAAGTTTGAGGATCCTCGTCCTGCACGGATTCAAGACTTGTAGGTTTGTATAACATTTAATGTTTTTGTTTTTTCTTTTTTTAACATAATCTTTTATCTTTATACTAAAAAACATTTGTAGTACGATCAGACATATAAGGGAAGATGTTAGCAGGCGGTCAGCACTGATTTGAAACAGTGAAGGGAGCTAGGAAGCAAAGGGGAAAGAGCCATAGCATTCATGAGCAAAGCTCAGAATTCTTTGTAACATCCCCTTTTCCTCACTCTATTCTATTACCGGGTTAGAAGTACTCCTTTCCTTCTATTGGGCAATATCAATAGTTCAAAGTTGCCATGTATCGAATGGTTTTCTACTGTTCTCTTTCTTGCGTGAAACTAATCCCGATACTGACCAAACTCGCCTGTGACTCCTCGCCTACTGGTTTGAACTCGTTAACTTAGATCTCTATGCATGTTACCCTCTCCTTAAGAGGAGGTACTCAGTCGGCACCCAAAGTTGCCAAACCGGCCTTTCCTAAACATTGTTCCGCGTAAGCTATTCTTCTGCTTCAATGGAAAACTTGCGAGCTCCTGGGCAATCAGGTTAATCCCGAAGAGCTTGCATTCCATGCTTCTGATTCAAGTCCTGAAAACCTTCGTGCTAACAAGCCATTCTCTTCCTTAACGGCCTTGGTCGTAATGAAAGCCACAAATCATCATATTTTACCATGTTCCATTTTCAGAATGGGGATATAAGAATCCGGTCCTGAGGGCATATCCACGTAGAGTAACCACAGTCTTTCCAAGTAGGAAAGCTTTAGCTTTCTGATGTAGAGAAGAAGCTAGAGCTCCTACTTCGTGTAACCACAGCCATCCCAATAATCGAATCCATTGAAACGAAACCCGCGGCGGGGATGTCAAATACTTTAGATTATGTTTCGCATTCAACTGGTCCAATGTAACATGTGAGCTTGAAAGTCCCAACCGTATATAGAGTATTATCATAGGCTTTTACTGATTGAGAGAAAATTAAGAGCTTTGGATTACCAAACATTGTGCAGTCCGAGGGGCGGTATCGGGTATCTATACGCTTCTAGAAAGAGTTCATTGAAAAATCCAAGGATTTATCTATTCTATTTCCCTCGGTTAAGTCATCGGGAAGCAGGGGGAGTTAAATAAATCTCCGGGCTTGGTGGTGGGAAATAGGAAGGTGCATGGGTTCTTCTTTTTTTAGCTTTTATGCTTATCTCGTGAGCCGGTTAGCTAATGGAATAGACAGATGGATTGTTGGCAACAGAAGGACTTGATTAAAGGTATCTGCCTATCGGGGTTCTTTAGACCAGCGGATGGAGAAGGTTAAGAAGGCTTAGTTTATTGCTTTTCACTTTCCACCGGCTTCGAGGCAAAGATATCCACGGGGCGGTTCGCCCTATTCAGATATTCACGACCGAGAAGTTAATGAATGGATGGGTAGCACGAATAAGTAAGTGCTAACAAGAAGAAGGGCTTGCCCAGTACACATATATACCAGTTCGAAGAGGAAAGGTCTACTAAGATTCTATTGGTTTAGTGATTGATGAGCCTAGAAGCTACGGAAACTTCACTTTTGATTGGTAATTTCAAGGCTTGTCGTATAGGGTTCATCGACCCTTTCTTTATTCCTTCTCCTCCGACTAGCTATTCCTAAAGTAACTATAAACCTGACCTGCCCGCGGTAGATGAATTGCTTTCATAATAGGGGACGATTAACATCGCCTGCCATTCCCTCGAACCAAAAGCTTTCCTTTGCACCTCGTATAAAAAGGAGGCCTCTCCAACTTGCTCGCACAGTTTTTCTCCTCTGGCACTGTCTATTCATCTTTTCATGAGGACTTTTCCCTGTTCCAAAGATGGCACAACTTCAACATTCAATCGCACAGCGCTGCCCGTGCGCTTAAGGTCATCCGCTCCGCTGTCAGTGGATTTTTAGCTGGAGAGTTTATGTGTTGACTTGTGTGGTGGGCGGGATGAGATGTGAATGCTTGAAGGTGTTATACAGCACGCTCCTTGGTACGGATTGATAGATCTAAGATAAGCACATACTTCAACTAAACAGAACACCCGGTCGTAGAGAGCTCTCCAGTGTAAATATTGGGGCCAATTTTCGTAGTGTAATGAATTCTGAATCGAGGGCGCAGCTTTTTCTAACGGGTGTCTTAAGAAGGTTACAAAAGTCATGGGACTCTACTGTTCAGGACGTACGCTCGTTAAATAGTTTAAGTGGTCATCTATCTATGATAAAACTCAAATCGAGAAATTGGTCAATCACGCCCAATTCGCTTGATAGAAAAAAAATCCCCTGCCCCAAGCAAGCCCAGTCAGCGCACCGATAAATAACTATGTCTTTGTGGGCATAAAACATTATCATTTTCTTGTCAATGAAATTGCTAAAAAAATGCAAATACTCAGTAGAAGAAAATTCAAATACACTTATCTTGCGAGATATTGAGTACTGTCCTTGCTGCCTTCCTTCTTGAACCAGAACCCATTTCCGGAAGTTTAGTACCCAATTCAAAAGCTATTCTGAGTACCGGGAGTCGAAGAAAGCAATTGAGGAGCAAAGCCTTACGTTAAGCAAGAAGGGGGGCTTAATGTCGCGGGCTTACTTCTTGACTCGTTTACCCGCCTTAGCGCTAACTTGCCCCTTTATTAACACTAAGTAAGTCAGCCTTCCCTACTCAATAAGCTAAGGAGACGCCTAATTACAAAAAAAAAAAAAGACACTTGACGCAAATGAGAGAAAGCACTATGGAAGTCTACTTGTATTGCCTCAAGAATTATTCAAACTCTTGGATGATGCCTTAAAAATTAGGGTTCCCTCCTATTTCTAGTCCTCCACCTCCAGCTTGACTATAAGGAGACGGTGAGGATCAATTACAACGAAGGGCTAGAATATCAGGCCTATAACTTTATAGCTTATTTACATGATGCCTACACTTTACAAGAGAAAGATAGAGTGTGCTACTATATACAAGAGCTTACTAGCACTCTTAAGCTTTTATTCAAATTGCCAAAGGCGCGTGCGTTAGAGTGAATGTAATATATATATTAATAAGTAAGGGCTACTGAATCAGCTTATGGGGAATCCACCTATCGGGAAGATGTAGAAATTTCAGAGAGGCGTAATATGCTTCTAGCTAGTTCGCGAATCCACCTCTTTTGAAGGGCACTCTTTACTTAGAAGGCCTTACTAAGGAGTGTAGCCTTTCATTTAAATACAATATATCTTGAAAGGAAAAATTGCGTAGATAGAAGCAAGCGAGCAAAGCCCCGACCGAGCTGGGGAAGCAAAAGCTAAAGCAAGCATTGAAGGTGTCTTTCTTTGCCCCAACCGAAAGATTAGATTAGAGTATGATAGAATGAAGTTAAGGAAATGCTCTTTCTTCTTATATATATATAAATCTTCCTCGCTTAGCTTACTAAAGTCCGCATCCTATAGCTTAGCTTGTGAAACTTCCCCTTTCATATACTCGGGTCAAGCACATCTTTCTTTCACGCCTTTTGAACCTTCCCCTGTGAACAAGCTTATTCTCCTGTCTTCGGTTAATCACCTAAAGCACTTGACTTTGATTCGGTACTTAAAGTCGTTCACTAAATAGGCCATGGGATGGGGACCTTCTCCTCGTTAAATCAAGCGCTGCATATGCTTTCATTTCATTTCTGCTTTCTGGGTACTTTTCCTTGTAACGAGCGTGCTCCACAAAAAGCGATAATAGATCTGATTGCAATTTCTTGATTCACTACCCTATCAGCCTCATGACTAAGCCAAACTCTATAAGTGGAGGAAGCAGATAAGTGCTAGCTAGCTTTACATTCCATACTAACAATCGTAGATCCTTTTGGTTGATGCGAGCTGGTTTGAAAAATCTTTCTTTTTCAAGAGATTCGCAAGACACAAGCAATTTCCTGGTCAACGAATAGAGAAAGAATTTTACTATGCTTTGGCAGGTGGAGAAAGTAAATCTTCTCGTTCAGAATACTAGGAACTGGAAGAGATACTTTCACGATAGAGGCTTTACTTATATAAAGCCGACTTCCTGTGGGCTCTGTCCGTGATTGGACTAGCATGAAGAATCTATCTCTTCAAGTCCCACTTTGTTACTATGCAGCAGAAGGACATATCCATCCTCGAGCTCTCGCAAGTAAAGCACCAGCCAGTTAGTTGGGGAGGTGGGACGGACCAAAGCAGCCCTCGTTGTACTAGCGCCTTCTCCTTTGAAGGAAGCTAAACAGAGGCTCGAAAGACAGAGTACATCTGATTGTGTTCTGCTGTTGTCGTTCCGCGTCGGTTGTTGTTGGGTCTTCGCACCTGAAGTTGCTCGCTCGGGCCGGTTGGGAAAGAACTCCCCTGCCGTAATGGATGTACCTCCGTCCTCCTTCCTTCTTGAATTTTGATGCGTGAAGTTAAGTTTTCGCTTCATTTCCACCCCGTGGTCTTAGATGTATCGTTAGGTTGTGTCGAGTCAAATCTGCTCCGCAGCTTCCCTTTGCAGAAAAGAGATCCCTTACCCCCTCCCTGAAAAAAGATGAATCAGAAGTGTGGTAGGCTGCAGGTACTATGGATCCTCTGACTCCCCATCGAGTTTTCTTCCCGGGTATCGCCGGTCTTGCCTGTAGGTTGTGATGTGCCTGGAGATGGCCGTCTCCTTCCCCTCTGCTGGCGGGGAATCCACTCCCCGGTCGTCGCTCTGCTGCGTCTGGCCCGTCCTTTAGGCACCTTTGGAAGGCAGGGAGTGTGACAACGTGCTTTCTCGGTTGCAGGGTTTGGTGGATCGGCTTTGTTTGCTACGCAACCTCATCTCCAAAGCCCGGCTCGCGCGGCGTTCCTCTCGCTGCAGAGGATGGATGGAATCCACCCCTTGCCCCGTTCTTGTGACATGCTATGTTTCCCTTTACCATTCCCTAGTAAAGGGTGAGTCCCATGCGCCAGTTTTTTTATTGTGGTCTTACGCACTTATCCCTACTGGTGCCCATAGTAGGCCGGCCGCCCTACCTAAACCAATCATCATATCGGTCCCTAAGCCCCATTGCTGTAAAGGCTCGGCTTCAAAACCGTACGTGGAGTTTCCGCCTCATACGGCTCCTCTCGGGATGGGGGTAGGCCCAGCCCAGGCTTGTGCAGTTAAAGTTGTTGTACACGACCTCAGTTGAGCAATTATAGAGGTAGATTGCCGCTTTGACCTGGGTTGCGAGCAATCAATCCCCAACGACAAAGAAAAAGGAAGGGGCGGGGCATTTTCGGGGAGTAGCCCCCCTTCTTAATAAACTTCCTTTCACATAAATTAAGGGAGCCATCGAAAGGTTACTAAAACACCAGAAACGGCAACTACCCAAGCTAAAGAGAGAGGCAAGAACACTTTCCAGCCAAGTCCCATTAATTGATCATAACGATATCGTGGGAATGCTGCGCGGACCCATATATATAAGAAAAGAAAAAGAATCACTTTGATACTAAACCAGATCGAGCCCGGGATCCTATTCAAAATTGGAAAATCTAGTATAGGCAGCCAACCCCCTAGAAAGAGCAATGTGCATAGACTGGATGAGTAAGGATGCAGCTCCGTGGACCACTCGTCGGTCCTGATAGGTGGTGCTCTCACACCCTTCTCAAAGGAACCGTACGTGAAACTCTCGCGTCATACGGCTCCGCCCTGGAATCCGTTCCCTCCCTTTATTAAGATATGGTTTTTTACTACAACACACAACACTCCGAAAGAGCGGAACATTGCGGAGTGCACTATATACGATATATGCGCCCGTCACTACCAAAAGAAAAAGTCGTAGGACTCAAGAGCTTATCAATCTCTAACTGCTTAAAGTGAAAGACTCACATCCGGAACTGAATGAGGGCTTGGCCCATAAAGAAAATCCATAGAGATACCTTGCCAAGCTCCATCAGGAATGGGAAGAGGTTGCAGCAGTCCAGGTGTTGGCACCTGCTCACCTTTCTGACAAAGGCCACAGGTTTTAACATACTCATGCACATCTATTTTCCTATTTTAAAAACTTTTTACTCTCTAAGTTGTGTTTAATACCCTACCTCCTAGAGCTTAATCATGCATCTCTTGTAGCACCTTTTCTCTCCAACCATTAGCCTTACCAATGTAAAACCTACCTTTGTAGCTACACCTTGCTGCACTGAATACTGGGGCTTGCTCTCAGGATCAGTCTCTTTTTAGCTCAGAATTTGTTTGTTGCACTTCCTCATCTCCTTAATAACTCTGAGTCATATCCTGAACTCACAGTGGCACCAATTGACTGGATTTACTTCTTCTACTTTCGGCCACCCTATTGTCTGGATAATGCATCGGCCACCTTATTTTAACACCCTTACTGAATGAGTCTCAGAGCCACTTCTCGAAGCCACATCAAAACTTTTCTTATCTAAATCCCCTTGATGGGGAGCGAGGATCAAACCGCTTGAAAGAATAATTCAAAAGGTTGAACTAGTTCAGATTAGTAGGCACGTGCCTTTCAGTCTATCTCCTTTTCTTCTTTGACTTATCTCCTGACACCGCTTCCAAAAAGCAAGGTAAAGAATTTAGTACCAGCAGCAAAAGAAGAGGAAATTCAGCAAGCAAGAACAACAGAAAAATATCAAATAAAAGAACTAGATGTAGCAACACATCACAAATAAAGACAGTGAAAACCTTACTGTCACAAATTGAATTAGAAAGTCGGTAACTCAATCAAACACTCAACGACATCCTTGAATCTCCAGCTCCCAGCAAGTAAGATTCGTAAAGTTTACTCTAGAATGAAGTTAGGTTTGCAGCAGGGAAGGTGATAGACTCACTCCTGGAAGCTGGATTTGTTGCGAAAAGAAGAGAAAAGATAAGAACAATATTTCATTGATGATAGATAAAGTAGCCCGCCCTATGTGACAAAGTATTAAATAAAAAAGTCAACAGCTTAAGCATTATTAAGAAAAAGACAAAAGTGCAATCGTCTTGTACCTGAACGACTTGCTAAAAGGCACAGGAGATGCCAAGGAGTTACTTCTTGTCGGCTATTTGGAACATTCAGAAAATCAAATATATGATTGTGTCGGCTATTTGGAACAGTCAAAATCGAATACTTTCTGTGTCGGTGCCTTTATATTACCATACACCTGGTCGAAGGAATGAAGCTTGCTTTTCGAGTCAGGTTGTCAGTAGCATAGGAGAGTAAGTCAATATTTAGGTCTAGAAAACAGAAATGGAATAGAATAATGTTCGCGAAGGATAGATAAAAATAAAGGAAGCTCGGTGCCCTACTCTCTCCTTGTTCTCAAGCCTCCAAATGACCCTTGCTTCGTTGGTGAAAGAGTGATAATAAGCTTCTTCGCCCTATGTAGCTTATAATAAGATTGGTGAATCCTGCTTTGCCAATCCTCCTTCAGTTCAGCTTATATAGAACTATAGCAAAGCGTGGTGTCGTGTGGGAGGGTAGGAATTAGATAGTTTAATTTAAGCTTTCTTTGCCGGTTCCATTTTTTATATTATAGCGAAGAACTACATCTTTACTCTTATACCTCTCTTAGTTGCTTCCATAGTTTGAGCCCAATTGACACTCTATTTAAAGCACCCTTACTGGCGGGCGATTAGGCCAAAGGTTCCTGGGTCGAGGCTAGTGAGTGAAGAATCCAGATCGGCTAGTGAAGAACTTTATGGCGACTCCACCCCAGTAGAGGGACCCGATCTCCAGAGAGAGGCTTCTTTAGCGGTGGTGATTGTGGCCTATGAACGAGTCAGTCAGCGAGATCTACTAGCGGCACTCACTGCTCTTTCACTTGCTGCTGGAACTACTGGACAAGCTGGAGCATAGGAAGCGAGTGAGCAAATGAAGCGCTGCTAAGGCGCTCCGGCCCCTGTTGAGTCGCTCTTTCCTTACCTTCCAAGTGGGTGATAGCTTGAGCTGGCATAGTTTGTTCCTTTACTTTAGCTTTTAGGCCAAGGTGGATAATCCATACGGAATGGACGAGGGACATAGGGAAAGGAAATAAAAAACCCAAAGCATCAAATGGACACGAATCCATCTTAATGGGGGGATCAGTCCTCATATAAAACTTCTTCCAGTCGGAGGTTCTGACCTAAGTTCTTTTACCCTGAAAGTTTTGAATCAAGGGGTTTCAGTGTTCCCCTTTAGTGAAATTTCCCCTTCCTCCACCACTGAACTAGTCTCGGCAGGTTTTTCTTCCTCTAGGTCTCTCCATTCCCAAGGAGGGAATATTGAAAAGCGGGCTCTAAGACAGACATGAAAAAAAGGCTCTCGAGTATTCCTATCATCAAGTTTTTTATTTCCATCATAAAGTTCGCCTTTTCATCTGGGTCAAAGTAAAAAGGTTAGCTCGCTTATTTGGCTTTTCCATCCAATCCAAACAATCAATACTTTAATTACCGACATTTCCAATGGTAGTCAAGTTCACAGGAATAGGTTCTTTGAGCTATGATCCACTGGTATTCTAATCAGCAGTAACGAAGTAAGTTAATTATTCATCGAGAACTTCCTATGGCATGAAGCCTTTTCCTTAAAAAAATACCTCTTATCAGAAGAGCACTGAACTTTGTTTGGCTGCTCAAGAAGAAAGCCGAGAGGAAGAACATACAAGTTCCCGAGGAAGGCTTGCAGCAGAAGAGCAAAACATATCTATGAGAGAGGAGTTGCAAACCAGCATGGATGGGAAGCTAAAAGGGCATAGAGAGCAACTTCAAGCAGATCTACATCAACAAAATCTCCTGTTAGAAGCTAGAATTAATTAGAAACAAGACCAAATGGAGAAAAGAATGGATGAGGTAACTGAGTAGCTAAAGAAAATTACTGAGATGTTGCATAGAGGGGTGTCATAAGCGTCTATACCGTAAAATCGATTTTCGACGGAATCAAAAAGACATATCTGGTAGAATCGTAACCATAGAATACGACCCTAATCGAAATACATACATTTGTCTTATCGGGTGAAGTGAATCTCTTCGATCCGGTCACTTTCCAGGCTCTCAAAAAGTAGTTAGGAGTATCCCTCCCAAACTCACACTCGGAAATGACTATGTCGGGCTTCCTGGCTAGCTAGCTTTTTGCCCACCGCCTTACCCACCTCCAGATGGGAGATGGATCCATTGATTTCTTCTTTGATTTCCCCTTCTCTGAGAGGGCCGTAGCTTTAGGAGGAGGTATAGGTTAATATAAAAGGGAGGGGCCATAGCAGAAAAGCTTCCATGAAATTGCGTCTTTTTTCTTTGGAGTACAAGCATGAACCTCCTGGCAGGCTTGGTGACATCACGCCTACCATATTCCTTTACAGATCCTCTAAACATCTTATCACAGAAACTAGAGTTAGCTTATCTACTGGCTCCTCTGGTTTTTGGCTGTAGTCCTCTTCGTTGTCGGGCATCCAGTCTATCTTAAGCCGGGTTCCTGTTCTTGTGGTATTGGTACCAGTCTCTTACTCGTATAGCCTTCTTATGTTATTCGTCCCTGCCTAGCAAATAGGGTATTTTGCACTGTCTACCTCTCTTCTTTCATCAGAGTGGAAAGCTAGTTGTTTTTTTCTAGAGGTGGAAGGGGAAGCTATTTGATTTTTAGCTAGTTTCAATTCGATCCCGCCATGGAGTGCCACAAGCTCGCACGTTTGAAATAAGTACATCCCCTTTCGGTGGAGTTTCTGAAGAGCATTTTTGAAGAAGAAAAAAGAGAATGAAGAGAGTCAAGCTGAATGAAAGAAGTTGGCTTGGAAGAAGAAGCTTCAGGAATCTTTCAAACCCGGCCGCTAAGGTGGACTTGACCTATTTTGTCGTGCATGAAAAGCTGATTGACTCTCCTTTGGGTTAAGAGAGTCAATTTAGCATCAGGTCAGTTGAAGCTTACAGACCATGCACTATGAAGGAGCGTACGTATGTAGTATGGGATTTATTGTTAAGCTAAGCTGGTGAAAAGTAAAGTATAGAAGACTTTAACTATGAAGCTTTTATTGGAAACATCCCCTTCTCAAAGTTTTTAATAAATCATTAGATCTCTACCTTTCCTTTCATTCTTGACCTATCCCTCTCATTCCTTTCCTTACTCAGCTGTACCAGTAACCTAGCCTATGCTTCTCCTTTGCCTTACCTATGCTTGTCTTTCCCTCTGCTGTACCTAGCCGCCCACTTATACTTAGGATACCTTGTCTTTCCATTGCATTCCTATAACAACCATTGACCTCTTGCATGCTGGCACTTCTTGACCTTTCTTTACACTCTATCTATCCTTGCTTTTCAAACATAGATAGAACTTTCTAGATAGCTTGTAATTCAGCTCTTTGTAACCGAGGCGATACGGACAAAGCCCTTAGAGAGAGGAAGCCATTCAACTGAAATACCTGATATGGATCTTCACCAGCGCTCAAGCAGAAGAAAAAAGCAAAACAAGTCGTGCTTTTTTCTCAATTTTGATCTATCGGGCCGTTAGCTACTTACTAAGCTTTAAGTCAAATAAGCATAAATAAAGTATGGTCAAAACTTCCGAGAAATAGCTTCTTCCCCTCTACGAGATAAATGGAGCTCAATGGGCACAAGACTTTTTTTCATTTCTAAACAATGACCTAATACAATAGTATATGGTACATATTCTTTATGAATTCATATTGGACCAACCTGCAAGAAAGAGCCATCCTGCCCCCTTAAATAAAAGAGTTGATACAATAAATACATGCTCAGCCTCCTTCTTTCTACCCGCTCAGATTCCAGGGAAGCACTAGCACGAAGAACTGTCTCTACTTGAGTATCTGAACAAACTTCAGTTACCCACCATTCACTTCATTTAAAAGTGGGTTTCCTACTGGAACTCCTACTATATTTTTGACTTTATGTTACTGACACTGAATAGCAAATCGCGTGTAAGCCAACTGTCACTTCAACGATATAGTCTTCGGACTCCTCAGGCAAGTAATTAGGACTCTTCCTATGGCTTCCGAATAGAGCCCCAATTACGCGAGTGGTAGACACCCCATTTTTCGAGCTAATAGCATAGACCTGGCAACTAGTATGGATGGGCGGGCAAGAGACAGAGGAAAGAGATAGAAAGAGTCCTTTTTATGCATTACCATATTCTAACTTCCTTGGTTTAGTGCAGTCTGCATTCTTCGCAACGTGTCAATCTTTTGATATGATAGAGTAAGGCTCTTCGTAATATAGCCTAGGTTCACTTTCCTATCAATCAAGTAAAGGGGATCAATGTTCACTCGTTTCAATTGATCAACATCAGCTAAGCCAAAAGAGTGACCCGAATTGCCTTAAGGTTTCTTTCTACCCTTAAAAATGTGTCTTTCTAGGAGCATTGCTTGGCAAAAGGTGAGTCAATTTCATATGAAATTGTTCCATTTGCATTATTTTTCCATCTTCCCGGACAAGTGATTCTTATTTGCTACAAGGAAGGGGCTAAATCATTCTTGACTTGAACTGCTGCCTGGTACTTATTTATAAATACCAGTACCGAACCGAACCTGCGCAGTACGAAGCTTGTTTGGTACTTATATTCGAAATTATTTGTTGCTCTTTTTTGTTCTCGAACGACATTAAGCTTCAATCAAACAATTCTTCGTGTCTCCTCATACATGTTTTTCTCTTTTTATATTAACTTGAAAAACAAAGTTTCAGACAATTAACTTGGGTAGCTGTATGTGGGATTTCTATTTTGGAAAAAGATGTCTTCTTTGTTTCATGTAGAATAAACAGAGGGGGAGAGAGCTAGAGTTGTAGACTTAAGCTCTGATGTCGCTCGCTTTATTTAAAGACAAAGGTTAATCCATATTTTCCTCTGAACTCTCATCACATGTTGCAATTTCTGAAACTGGAAAATGAAATTTTATTAACCTGCAGCTTTTTTTCTTTGTTTTTATTTTTCGTTATTGTATTGTTTTTTCTTTTTCGTTTTTTCGACAAACAAAAAAGTATAAAAAAAGTTGACACTGAATGAAGTAAGCCTTCGTAACCAAGATCAAAGCAGCACTTGATGAGGAGCAGAGCAGCGAGTCTTCACACTTGCAATTCTTTTTTTAGAAGCGTTTCTCGTATATATACTTAAAAGAAGGACTCCGAGCGGGCAACTATTTCTGGATAGCGGTTGATACGAAAAACTGAAATTAAGTAAAAAATGATATGAAAAATGTTGTTTGATAAGAAAATTCCAATTTGTTCTGTCGCTAGCAAGAAATATCAATCTCTTTAGAGGGATTTAGGCAAGATTGATGCATCAAAAGTTCTTCCAAACTTACTCTTCTTTCCTTATACGAGTATATCATGTTATTGACATGGGTGAAATCTTTCGTTTTTCTACACAGACTCTCCCCCTAGTTGCTGTGCGATGTGCCGTACCAGTCACTTTTCGCCTACTGAGATGCCTAAAGTTATCTATTGTTACTTTGGCCATGGAAAAAGTATGTATGAAGTGTTCACTTGCTTGCTTAGGAGTGCACCTTTTCTGGAAAAACTTTTTCATTAAAGGAAGGAATATAAAGACCATCAAGAAATTACTTGGTAGTATAAAAGCTTCAAACAAAGTATGTACTTCCTGGAGGGATAACTCCACAAAATTAGAGAATGAAAACGCAAATGAAAATAAAGACACTGGTGGTTTATATGCTGGTGGATCTACTTGTTCTTTAGCTGTCCATTCATAAGATTTGCCATCAAATTGAAGTAGTTGTGGAAAACACTTGAAAGGACCTAGACAAAGCTTATCTTAATGCGGTAGTCAGGATGCTCTTCGATTCTCGCCCATGTTTGTTGCATCGCTTCCTTTCGCAAAAGCCTCCTACCGTAAAGACAAATGGACTCATTATACCAAATTTCATTTCAACCATATCATCGACTCTTTAAAATGGATTATGGACATAGAAATCAGCATTGGCAGTGGTACTTTAGCTGCTGGCCTGTACAGTAACTGGTAGGTGACTTACTAGATGTGTCAGAACACTTCTACGATTTAAAAGGGTGCACTAGAAAGAAAGTGTCAAAGCCAATTGTTACCTTCCATTGCATACCGGATTGCATTTCTACAAGGTAGCATTCTTTTGACTGTACCTACCCTTTAATAACTGCTGATATGCCACGGCAAGAAGAGGAAGAAACACAACAATTGTCGACGATGCAAGGTGAGAAACATATATTAGAACCTTCTCTTCAAGAAACGATTATTATGAAAGATCGCCAACAGATTTTGGAGCAATACCATGATCGGAAGCACGACTACTTGGTCAATCTGAGGTACCTCAGTATCAGGCGAAGATTGATGAAAATCACCAAAGAGGTAAGAAAGAGGCACTGATATATGATGAAGTGATCCAAGATAACACAAAGGCCTTATGCAATGATCGACGTGGAGAGTCGGAGAAGGACAGGTACGAAAAACAACCTGAAGCGAAGAACATTTGCTGTGAACGATATGAGAGATGCACATGTTCTGGAGGAGCTCCAAGAGATCAAGAAAGCAGCAAAGGTAAAGACGGCGAATCTCACGGTAGAAGCCAAAAGCTCTACAATCGAAGTGAGAACAAAATGTATGATGATTCAGAATGTGCCAGGGAGATTTTGGGCTGAGTGCATGACAACAGCGGCTCATATTATCAACCGGCTACCTCAAGAGAACTTGGGTTTTCTCTCTCCATATGAAAAACTTTGGAAGATAAAACCTGCTGTGGGTCATTTCAAAGTCTTTGGGTGCGTGTGCTACGTGTTTGTGCCAGATCATCTTCGGACTAAATTTGACAAGAAGGCGATAAGGTGCATCTTCGTTGGATACGACTTTGCACGGAAAGGATGGAGGTGTTGTGATCCGACAACCGGGCGTATTCACACTTCTAGGAATGTGGTCTTCGACGAAGCATCGGCATGGTGGACACCCGAGCACACACCTCAACTTGTATCAGAAGATCTCGAGTCAAGGATTGAAGACTCAAGAGATCAAAGTGAAGATGATCAAGAGACACCGGCATCCGAAAAAGGTGACACCTCAAGTTCCTCCAAGACAAAGAGTCCATGGCATACCGGAGTACATGAAGAAGCTGAAGGAGAGCCCCCACTTAAGATTGAAGAAATTGAAGAGGTACCTCAACTCCCAAGACGATCATCAAGGCAGAGGCAACCTAACCCAAGGTATGCAAATGCTGCCATGATCGAGGGTACCGTAGAGCCATCAACCTACGAAGAAGCAGCCAAATCAGAAAATTGGCGCAAGGCAATGGAAGAGGAGATGGCGGCCTTAAGGCAAAATAAGACATGGGAGTTGGTGCCAAAGCCAGTAGAAGTGAATCCGATCTCGTGCAAGTGGGTGTACAAGGTAAAGACTCGAGCAGACGGGTAAATTTCAAGATATAAGGCACGCCTCGTGGCAAGAGGATTCTCACAACAGTACGGACTAGACTATGACGAGACGTTCAGTCCGGTGGCCAAGATGACAACCATACGGGTCCTTCTAGCACTTGCAGCAAGTAGAGAGTGGAAGGTATGGCAGCTAGATGTGAAGAATGCCTTCTTATACGGTGAGCTCGATCGGGAGATATATATGGAGCAGCCACAAGGATTTGAGAGTGAGTAAGAGAAGGTACGTGGCCGATGGGAGATTGTAGATGTGCTGACTGAGTCCAAGTTCGAACCGAGTAAGCTAAGAAGCCGAAGCTTTGTTGTTGTACCCGAGAAAAAAGGATTGCTTCATACGTTGTTTGCATTTGAGATGACTGCTCTGGATCAACAGCAAAGTTTACCATTTTAGATATAGATATTCCCTACCGTACTGGACAGGTCCAGTACTGGTATGCACTGATACAGAGTAGGCGGCTGTCTTCCCTCCACTTTCCCTTTCTTACCTTTTCTACTCTCATTTGGATCCACTCCTCATGAGTATGATATATATGATAAAAAAAAGTAACACATACACAAAGAGTTCGGCCCCTTGACTTGAGAGTGAAGAATTGAGACGAGTGTTGAGGCGACGGGTTCAAATATATTGTTGGCGTAATAAAAGTGGAGCTTTGAGCCTTCTCTGATTCATCAAGAAAAAAAGAGTACATTCATTATGCGCCACAATCAAATTGCTCATTATTGCACTTGGATCAATTTGAATATCTTATCTCGATGAACCTATTTGGAAGACTTGACTTACTACAACGTTCAATACTTCTTTAATAATTTCTATATTCTATCTAGTTTCCCATTGGTAAAAAAAAAAAAATGGCAATGGCAATATATTAACCAGTAGCCACACGAGTGACTACAGAGTCTCTAAAATATCAAGCAACGCGCCCTCCCTTCTGCTACCAATCAAAGCAAGGAGTGTTCTTTCTGTCTTTCCTATTATAATAAAGTTGTTGATTGCATGTCTTAAGCAAAGTAATCAAATAATAAGTTTAGGCTTGTTACAACATATCTCGTCCAGGTTACCTAGGCAAGAATAAGTTGACTACAGATCTTCCAATCCATAAATCCAAGTAGTCGAAGTTAAGCAAGAAGGGCCAGAATTGAATTTTGAATAAGCTTAGTCAGTCCACTAATATAATAGGCAAGCTAGGAAGAAAAACTACATTGAATATTAGCCTTAGCGGCCTGCATAAGCAGTCTGTTTTGTAGTAAATTGTTCAAGAATGCGTACAAGTTCAGAAGTCATATGCATTCCGTTTGTTTTTGTTCTAAAAGAATAATATATACAATTTCTTAAACTACTTAATAAATAGAGTAAAGCGAGCTGAAGTTGCACACTCATATACGATCTGGTGATATAGATCCTGTCTCGGCTGCCAGCTAAGCCATTCTTTCGCAGGAAAAGTGAAATAGATTCAGCACGGGCTCCTCCTTTTCTCTTTCCTCATCTGAATTGCTAAAGGCTGGCAGTCCTTCTTCAAGCTGTAACTTCCAGGGGAAACTGCCTGAATTGGCTCTCTCTACCATCAGAGGACTGGTCTGAGCACCCTCCAAGCTTGAAATGGTACTCCTACCACAACCTGACTATCTTCCTCCATACCCATATCAAACCCATGAGAGACATTGAAAGTAGAATCTCACCCACCCAGAGAGTTCTGAACACCATCAGCCTCTTTAACAATTTTTTCAGTAACTACCATTCCTGACCCAGAATTCTCCTTAACGTAGGAATGAATCCTATAGATAATCTGTCCTGATGGAAGAATCTCAATTTCCTCATCAATGTGTTCTATGAGTCTTTCCCCATTAGTAGCAACATCCCATTTGAACCACTCATCTTCTTTGTAAAAACCTTCTTTGTAAGAGTGCTTACAAGATGGATGATCCCAACCCCCCCTGATTCTTATCAAGAATTTCCTTACCCCTTGTACCTGTGATAATATCCAGAGATAAGGAGTTATCTCCCTTACCAGCACCTTTTTTAGACAAACCTCTCAGCCCTGTATCAGCCAAAACAATTTCCTTACCAGTAGAAACAAGCTCAACCTGACCAGAGGCAGCACCACCCTGACCTGAAGTAGGACCACTACCACTAGCTCCTTAGGTATTATCTTTTCCAACAGGTTTCCAATAGGTCCTAACCCTTTTACCAGGTAGAGGAACAAAAGGATCTGGATCCACCACATAAGAATCTTACTCAAAGAGAACTTTGAAACATTTCTTCACCCCAGAACGACGAATATTTTCAATCCATTGGTAATCTGGAATCACCTCCACATGAGGTCAATTAACCATAACTCTACACCACCTCAGATCTGTTCTATAAAACGTTGGTATATCCACCTCCAACAGAGTAGCGAACTCATGAACAAGGTAAGCAAGAGCATCCCTATTCTATAAACCTTGAGGCATATGAGTTACCTTGATTCAAACTCTGACTGGATCGTAGCCTTCCGGGATCTGGTCCTTAGAAGCAAACACTCGCACAGAAACATCTCCTAAAATAACATAACCCTTCTCTAAAGCCTGTTTCCTCCATTGCTCTGGCGCATCGACCAAATTCATCTCAAAACCAAACGAGGTGATTTATCACTTGATGAAACTTAAAATACCATTGTCGAGATGCTTACTTGAGCCCATAGATGGATTTCTTTCTCCCGACACAAAGCTTTCTGGCTGCACTATATCGTCTCATCAATGTCACCATTGAGAAAGGCTGTCTTCACATCCATCTCATCTGCTGTAACTCAAGATTTCAATGCGCTACTAAAGCCATTAGAATCCTGAAAGATTCGAAGAAACCGGAGAGAGAGTCTCTTTATTTATAGTCGATGCCTTCTTTCGGTGTAAAGCCCTTTGAGACAAGACGAGCCCGTGCGTCTTTCTTTTCAATACGCATATTCTTCTATCTCCGCCTTACCTTGAGCAAGAGGGAATCTAAAGGTTGAAATACGCATCTCGTGTTCTCTGAAATAAACAAATACCGATCCCTACTAGCCAATACTTTGCTTTTTAAACCTATCCGCAACCGTCAAAAACCTATACAACGTATTACGTCAAAAACCTATACAACGTATTACGTCAAAACCTATACAACGTACTCTTGTGTACAAACTCCTGCTTCTATACTAGACAAGCCTACTCATCTATTTTGACTACTTTATCTCATGCGGTGCTGCTTTCAACCAACTACTATTCACAAGGGTGGGCCATGAAAATGAATTCGAAATATAGAAAAAGCGATATGCCAGGTCTGGCAAAGGCCTGGTCAGATACTGATTGGTGGTAATTCCCTTTGGAAATGGAGTTCATTCTCTGAGCCGATTAAGTACGTGTTGGTATCAGAGCACCGATTAACTGCGCTTGAACTAGGTTGAACTCGGTCTTGCTCAACCATATCTCTTGGCTCAATCTGCTTGTGTGCCTTGTACCAGTCACCATGGTGAGATCTCAAGTTACCAGAAAAAATGAGCAAAATGGTGAAGAAATAAAGAAGCAGATGTATCTTGATGCTATAAGAGCTTAGAAAGCAGATTGGAGAAGAAGGTGATAGAAGGGAAGCGAAGATGCAAAGGAAGAATGATTCTACCTACAACGTGTCATACTCTACTGAGTAATCTATCGACTCTATGACTTTGATGTCCCGGCACGCAGCAATGACAGAGGACTATTAAGCGAAGATTTGGATTCTACCTACACCTACAACATAATTGCATTGATCAAGTTCAAGACCAATCGGATGGAAAGAGGCTAAAGGCGGCCTCATTCGGTGATACGTGAATGTAAATCACTTTACAGCACCTATCTCATCCCAGCACGGGAAGATATCTGTAAGCAATTGAACTACATCTCAGTACCGTGCATATCTCTCCACCTAGGCGGCAATATCCTCAAAGCTCAATTGTTTCTATCCAAACTTGGTATAGATCTGCACATACATATTTGTCTATGGACAAAGCAAAGTAGTTGAATATAACTGAGCACACCCACTACCACAAACTGCTGAAACAATCTGACCGAGGACAAAAACCCTATCATCTCCTATCTAAAGCTTCGTTCAATAGTACTCTCTTCTTTTGGTCTCATCTACTTGCAGAAGCCATGGAACGCTATAGGGAGCCAACCCAGCGGAAATCTGGTAAAAGGAAGCACCCACCCAGACATATCTCCCGTAGACTTTAATGCTTCATCTGAAACTACTCCTTTGCCTATAACCTTTGCCGTCGCCTTTACTAAAGATATCAACCTCCTAGCTAGAAGCCTATCTCACAAGTACAAGGGCGTTAGCCTTGAAGATTTGTTGCTTTTTCTTGTCAAAGTGCCCTCTCTTTTGTCACTGGCGATCGAAGTTACTTCATTTCATGTTTCATGACTGAATTCAGTATTCTAGACGCACCCAGTTTGATTTCTCCTGGTTCACGGCCTTCCTGATTCTCTCTTTTGAGCTGGCTGGAAAAGTTGTTAGAGCTCTCCCGCAGAGGTTAGTCTCATGTAGTTTTTTTGAAAGACTAGCTCCTATAGCTATTGGAGGGTCACCCGTCCTCCGATAGGGAGGAAAGGTGTCTATTACTATGTTTTACCTGCTACTTGCCTTAATAAATAATAAAAAAGTCCAGTCTATATTCTTTCAATAGGAGAGACTACTCCACTACTTAAAGGGGATCGACACTACTTCCAACACTCAGATTTGGCTTAGACTAAAGCTACAATCAACATTTTCAACTAGCAAACTCTTATTACTCGCACGCGTACTACTACTGCCCCTGTCTTACCTCCTCCTCCGGTCTAAGAACAAGAGAGCTAACACCTACTACCAATAAGATAATTCTACTTTTGCTAGGGCGCCGTCCTTGGCAACGCTGCAGACAGTTCCTTTAGTGCATTAGACCGGGAAAACTCGATCGACCGGGGGTGCTTTCAGGAGTCTGAGTTCCAGGAATAATGAATAAAAGACAAGACTGCCGATTCCCCTTAGCCACTCTAGTTTCCGTTTTCACTTTAACAGTTTTTAGTTAACATTTTATAGGACGCCACCTTAAAAGAAAAAGACCACCCATGCGAAAACCCCATACCAACTCTATCGCCCATCCCTTCATCCCCTTTCGAACAAACTACTTTTAGTGGAACAAACCCTGCATTATTGATGCCTGCCACATATAGGTACAGATAGATAGATCGGTTAATCAAACTACAGCTACTATACCCTATCTCGTGAGCAATTTCCTAATTCCACAACACTTACCTACCCTGGAAAACAATTACATGATCCATCCTACTAATTACATATACCGGAGATTAGCAAACACCATGATCTCAACCTTTTTACTGAGACAAACTGGCCCAAGGCTTGTGTTAAGCGAATAGGTTTTGATCCCGGGGAAAGTTGAAATCTATCTTTTTCTATTTTAATTTGGTTTTTGAAAGAAAGTGATGGAGAATTACCTAGAATGTACCAGAGTGTCTGTATGGTCTTACACGTGAGCAGATGAAAATGTTCATGGCAAGTGAGAATATCCTCGTAAAGCAGCTAAAGTTCCTCCAGTAGTAGAAAGATACCTTTTTTAATAGTTAGATAAGCGATATATTTATACAAAGGTAAGTAACTAAGGACTAGGGCTAGCCTGGTAGGAAAGGGAGAAAGGCTGGAATAGGCAGGCGTAATAGTCACAAGGGATATTTCTATACCTCTAGGTCCCATGTTTGACTGACCCCACTTATCTGAAAGAGCAAGCCTTCCTTCTATCTTTCTGATATACCACATCTATCCTTGGATTTACGGGTCCTAGTTTGGTTTGACCCAGCCGAACAACCAATAGAGCAGAGAAATGGAGGAGCGGGTTTAGTTTTTTCTTTCTTTTTTCGCTGCGCGCCTCGCCGAAAACTATATAGAATATAGAGATTTAGCTACTCGAATACATATTTATATTACTTTACTTTAAAGCTTCTTGTTCGTAACGTTAGTAGTTACTCACTCGTAGCGAAATAAACTACGAAAAAAAAATCCGTAGTGTAGGAAAGAGCACCGGAAAGTAGTAGTGTAGGAAGTCAGGGCTAGGTAGGAGATTCCTTACTTCAGAAAGACGCATTACTATTGAAGATAAGAACAACGTGCGATAACGGATTTTCTTAAACAGATAAAGAAGAAGAATAGAGAGACTAGAGTTCTAGTCAAAGTAGGAGCTTGTAGTGTAGGTAAAACGAGTAGTATTCGCTAACCTTCTTGCCCTTGTAGGTCTACTATTTGAAACAATTGTCTAAAGAAGGAAGTTCGTATAGTCAAAGATTCAGTTGTGATATTACTTACTGTGTCATAGTCCTTTTCTTATGTTGGTCCTTCAATCAATAACTTGGTGCTGCTCGCTTTCTCTCATCCACTACATAAGAAATAGATAGTGGATTGACCTTCCCCTTACAATGCAATAATTGGCAGACCATCATTTAATAAGCTGGGGGCAATTGTGTCCACATTTAGCAATGCAAATTCCAACAAATTTACTATATAAAGCCATTAGAACTCATTCCCATCTAAAAAAAAAGAAGTCTATTGAAACGATAAGTCTAGTGGGCTGTTATCTAGTAAAGAGAGCTTTCTAAGGATAGAGTTTCCTATAATACATAGCCGAGAATACTCCAAAGCCTGGGCATGCATGCCTAGTTCGATTGATTGACCACTAGCAGCATTAGTCTGTGAAGTAGCGGAGTAGGAGAAACGGTAGGAAGCCGGCGCATTTCAAAGGTCGATTTGATGTATATGTTCGAAAATGGATAGATTCCGAGTCTGGTACTAGAGGCTGCAGAATAAAGATACTACCTAGGAAAAGTCAGGTTCACAGCAGTGATGAGAATGTACCTGGAGCCTGGGATCCTGCTGATGACGTAGAGGCCTCTGCACTAAAATTATTAAGGGCTTCCACAGTTGGACATCCTTTGAAATTGAGACCGATCCAAGAAATGTAAAAATGGTGGATTCCCCTATCGAGCGCCAGTCCTACCACCTTAATAGATGCTCCGAAAATCGTTCAAATGTAGGCCTAGAGAGAGAGAAATACCCAACCAAACTGGGTTTTCCCGGCAAGATGGAAGTTCTGAAATATCCTTTTCGGAAACAATTCGGTAAGCAACTGCCTTCTCTCTTTCCTTATCCAAGCCATACACTTTTCTTTTTAGCCAGACAGAGCTGTCAACTCGTGATATAGGTAGCCTAAACGTTTATAGCGTGACGGACGAGGCTGGAAGAAATGGAACTACCTATGGGGATGATATGTAAGTAAAAAGTTAATGAAATTTTAGATTTCTACTCTTTTACAGCCGAGTTAGAAAATAAATGGAGCGCAAGCTACTTCTATCAGGATTTGTTGGTGTTCAATCTATCGACAGTCCCCAGTCGGTCCTGGTTAGTAAATTCCTAAATTAATAGAGACTTCTCAATTCTGCTTTTCGTGATGATCAAACTGGAACCTAAGAAGGGGGATGCCTTGGCATCGGACGATGGGGGAGATGCAGCGACAATCAATGCAGGAAAACACATTATATCTGTCAGGTGCCCTAGCTAGCAGCATTGTACACCTAAGATACAAACACAGGACACTATTTTCCTAGACAGGAAGCTCAGCGGATCTCCTGTGTCCCTGTGAGTTCTTACTTAGAGTCTTTATCCAGTGGAGTTCTGGCTAAAGCTGTCGATATGCAGAGGGAAGTGAAACTTGACTCTTTGCCAGTTCCGGGTTCTATTCTATTAGAGATACCCGCCGCATTCAATTAGTCTGATTTCTTTAGTGGCATTGCAGCTCAAACCTGTTCCTTCTTTTCACCACTGTGGTATAGGAAGCGTAAGCTCAGGCTCCTACTGTTTCTTTCTTTTTAGAGTCCCCAGATCTGGTAATAAAGTATAATACTTTCCTTGGGCAAGTAAGGATTATTCATTTTCATCATGATCCGAATACCTAAATACCGGCTTAACATAGTAATCGTGGGTTATTCACCTCTAACACTTCATATGTAGCTTGCCTTCAATCCTGAAAATAAGCTGCTTCATATGCCGATAGTAAGGAAGTGAGTGAATGTCCAGTGTGTGCATAATCTGGTGTGGGGATATATATCCTAAGTTGATGTGCCTACCGTTTGACGGATTTGAGGTGGATTACACTAGGCAGCAACTAAATGATTCCACTGTGAGGCTCCGCTATTTTCCTCCAGCAACTCCCATTAAGCGTGAAGATTTGGAGAAAAAAATATTAAGGGCCATTGAAGAAGGATCTGATGCTTCAGATGTCGTCTCCTTGCTAGTTATGTACTTGTTCACGACAATACTGTTTCCTCAAACCAGTGGTTGTGTACCAGTCAATATGTTTTACTTTGTTGACAATTTGAAGTCTCTTAATGACTATGCATGGGGGGGGGAAAGAAAGCATGTTATTACATGTTGAAGGACTACATTCCAGCATGTGCAGCATGGTGTCGAGCCCAAACAATTGATCCAAGCAATGACAACACAAATCCTGATGCCACATCCTCTATTTTTGGTGGTTGTGCAATAGCTCTCATTGTGAGTTCATCTCTACTGTTCTTTTTGCGTTCCTAACAGTAAATGTTATATTTGCAGGAAGACATGCCAAATATGTTAATTACTTTCTTGCATACGATTTTATATAGAGTTTGGATGTTCACGTACTGAAAAACATGAATCTGAAAAGATAATATTGTCTTAATTTTCTAATTTATGGCATAAAAGAAACATATCAAAATGTTTGATCTGATACTGTTTGTAGGTGTGGTTCCTGGAGCATACAAGACCAAGGAAAATGGTGAGAGGTTCTGGATTTATTCCAAGATATCTCAATTGGCATTTGGAGACAACCTTCACCAGAGGGAGAGCACAGGACATGTTCTCTCAATTAAATCCGACTGACGTGATCAAGCCAGCAATAAAGAAGAAACCTGCTTAAAAATTAATGAGGGACATTGGTTTTAATGCATGGAAGTATGTTGAAGTTATAACCAAGGAGGATGAAATTTCTAGACTTGAAAATGAGGTTTTATGTGAACTTCTTGTTCAAATGGCCCCCGTTTATTGGAAACTTGGATTTGATGTTTGTTCTTTTCTCATGGCTCGTGTCAGTAAGATTAGGCTGGATGGCCTTGATTATTCCCCAATAAGTACAGAAGTAACCCCTAGTCTGGAAGCTAAGTTCTGTCAAATTACTTCTCAAGTTGAAAAACAGCGTGGAGATGGAAAATCCAAGATGAAAGCACATAGCCCGAAAACTCCTAATACACCTATGAAAATTGCACAGATAGACGAGCGCACTCATACTGTTGTAACTCCTGACCAAGGAAAAAATGCTCCAAAGCGTGAGAAGACATCGAAACAAAATGCAGACCTTGGTAAAATAGAAGCATTGAAATTGGATATAGATGATGAGATTCCAATTCAAATCTTGCTAGACAGACAAAGGGAGACAGAAGGACAAAATAATATCAAAGGAAGGGGTAAGAGAGGGCTAGTTAGAAAAGAAACTAAGAAGAATCAACAAGCCCTACATGAAACCACAGATGATGACTTCGTGGAGTTCGGAGCACGAAAAGTTCAGCATTCAAGAAAGAATAAAGTCATTGCTAGGGCGGAGACTAAGAAACGTCAGCCACGAAGATGCAAGGCACCACATGATGAAATTTACCTGGAGAAGGAAAGTTACAATATTTTCATTAACAAGGTTCCAGAATCTTCCCGACCTAATCAGGTGATGTTTGATTTCAAAACAGAAGATTGGTGCTATGAGCTTAGCATTTTCTATGACCCATTCCCTGATGAACCACCAGCAGTACCGTACTTTGATGCACACAAAAACTACCCAGGTCGAGGTGTTGTAAGTAATAATGTGTGCAAATTGATTGATTCTTGGCTGCTTGAAGTTGCGAGTGGCAGGCTCAGCAATGCAGAGAAAGCATACGATGATGGTTATGGATTGTGGTGTTCAGTGACCCACATGAAAGAGTTTGTGCTTGGGCAAGCAATAGGTCCTGAGGTATGTTAATTTTACCATAGTTTTCTAATATTCTTCTGGGCATTTTGTATGTCATGATATTAAAAGCAACATATGTTAACTGTTTGAGAAATTTCTCAAACTTATATATTAAGCCTTAGTACGCTGAAACCTGATTCATACCTTCTGGTGATTGTTTCCGTACAGATTGTCGAGATCATAATATCCTTGGTGCGGAGATTTACCCCAGTTGAATCGCCTTGGTTTTTTATCAATCCATATCTGTTGGTGAGTAACTTACTCGTTGCAGTAAGTATATCTTTATATTGTATCTCATTTACTAATATTTATTCTTCCCTTATGTTAAGAATCTAATTCACGAGAAGTCTTACCGTGATATACTGAGAGGTGAACCTCATCTCTTTTTTGGCCCATTTCACTCTGCTAGCTGGTGGTTCTTGCCTTCAGTAGGAGGATTTCACTGGATATTGATAGCAGCAGATCTGAAAAACATTAAGATAGATTTGTACAACTCGCTCCAGCATGAAACCGACAGTATATACCAAGAGATGCATAAAATGAAAATCAAAAGGTTTAGATGTTTCTTATTTTGGAGAACAGGTTAGTATTTTACTTTCATTTTTTTTATAAATAGGATTATAGTCACAATGTTTGTTTACTCTTTACTTAATACTTAATACCATTTTTAGCTCTCTCTAAAAAAGTGTGAGATGCAGTGTTGTGGGTTTAACCACTTGTTGCTGATGCAGGTAACTCTTTAAGGAATAATGCACCTGCAAATTGGATCACAAACATTCCCAAACAAGCAAACGAAACAGATTGTGGTCTATATTTGGTGCGATATATATATTACATCCTAACTGGACATGAAATGAAGGTAACTTATCTCAATTGTTGAATATTTGATACATTTTTTTTTAAGTGATGTGCAACCTTGTGAATATAATGCCTTTTTTTCTATTAGGAGGATGTCATCAATGCGCCATACTTGCATATTGGATGTTCGCCGATGCTGCCAATTTGTTCTCACACAGTGAACTTTTTATCTGTATTTTATATGTGAAATATATGTGTATGTCAAGTTAATTTCAATATGATAATGTGAAGCTTAACAAATTTAGATGCAAGTAAACAGTGGAACTTCTTTGTATCTGATTTTATTTCTTTTGTGTACTGTTGCAACACCCATTTCTTTTGCTTTATCAATGAAGGAAGTTATGCTATAAAAACCTTCAGTCTTAGTGTCTCCCTCCATCCTCTGAATAAATGAATAAATGGATATAAGAACTTCGAACTTTATGTTCAATTCCTTGAAAGCAAGTGATTAGTTCTGGCCAGACCAATAACAAATAATGAAATAAAAGAAACTCATAAATATATGGAACAAAAAAGAGTTGACTAGATTTCGAATATTTTGGTCTTTCTTGACTAGTTGTCTCCAACAGACATCTTTCCGCCCGCCGCATTAATGCTATTTACATAGGGTCCTAATCCGGAATCATATATTCTATTTCACACATAATCACCGCTATCAAACCCATCAGAAATAATACTAGCTATTTTAGGCAAAGTCTCTTCCTTAGTTAGGCTCGTCAGGAAGAGCCCTTTTAAGACTAAGAATATGAAGTCTATTAACACTTGTTCGCGAGCGTGGGGGGTGCTTCGCCCAAATAAAGAAATCATCAGATTGCCCATACCCGGGGGAGTATCTCTTAAGCAATAAATATCCAAGAGATATAAGAGCCATTTCTCTAACGTGAACAACATTGGAATGTACTCAACAGCAACTGCAGCCTCTTAATCATAAGTTGAACTGTAGCCTCTTAATCAATATTCTGCAAAAAAGATTTCAAATAATAGTAAGTAGCCACAGCAGAATTTTAAGTGAGAATAGAAACTTAATTGCAGAATTAAATCACATCTAGTTAGATCCAACACAATGTAACTGAACCAACAGTTGGTTCCAATCAACTAGTGCCGGCCAAGATACTAATCAAGGTCAGAGGATTAAAGCAAAGAAGTAAAAGAAATAAGTCAAATAAAATATCTAATTTTGGCACAATATGTACTGAGTAAGAACTAAAAAAAGTACTATAATTTTACCAAACACAAATGCTCTTGACTTTACTTCAAAAGTGTTAATGATATACAAACAAATAGAGAAGAAGATCAAACCTGAGACCCCCGCCATCTGGAATGCACCAAATTTCCTGCTCCTTCTGTTCTATAAAAAAATAGTTGAAATTTGAGAGATAAGTTAGTTAAGCACAAATTTTACAAAATAGGAATGTTGTTTTCGTTAGAAATATTTTAGTTCAATCAAACATGCTGCCCAGCCTGATTCATCAAGAACAGTACAATTTATGAATTCCGACAATCAATTTTTATCAAGAGATGTAGAATTTCTATTTAGTAATCAAATGATTCTATTTAGTAATCGTAGATAAAAGAATGTGAGATGTAGATAAAAGAAGTAATCAAATGAGATGTGAATCATTGGTTGGAATCAAGAATTGGAATTGGAAAAAGAAGGAAGAAAGCATGAAGAGATTGAAACAAGGTTTTTGTATTCATCAACCCAAGCAACCTCTTGGTAAATTAAAAACCTAAATTCAAACAACATTTTAACGTTTACGGAAAATGTGTAAATATCTTCCTCTTCGTCAAGACCAATCTCTTTTTATATAGCTCTTCGTTCAAGTATCCGACAGAATAACTTGTTTCTGATACAGATTGGGGATAAACTTACAATAACTATCGAGAAACTTACAATAACTATCAAATATTTGGCAATAACTAGATTTCTTCTTTCAATTTCTTATTTCTTTGATTTGCTTTTCACGAGTTACTGCATTTATTCTATCTAGTGATCCATAAACGACAAAAATACCTAAGAAAAACTTCTCATTATTCTGTGGAATCTTCTTTTGAATAATCATTCGAATATGTCTTGATTGAATGAGCTCCTCTAAAACAAACCTAAGGGAACCTCGTCTTCGAGCTAGATATCTATCCCCGTCTCTCTCACTCTGCTCATTGAAAGAAATTCAATCAATCTAATTCCAATTCGCTAAACACCCTCTGCCGACAAGCAAGCCAATTCAGGTATTCGTGTTTCAATGCAATCTAGTCCCTGGCTGGGAATGCTAAAGCAAGTAAATTAACGCACTCTCTTGACTTTAGGTAATTCTCTCACTCAATCCGGTAAGGGCGAAGCTTTCTATTCCAAAGAAAGCTAGGTAATTCCCCAAACCTAACTACACTTATGGATTCAATGTACGGGCTAGGGCTGAACTTTAGAGTAAATGAAACTAAGTCCAAGAAGCAATTCGCTAACTGTTTGTTTTTGCGGTTAACATACATTGCTTTCCTCTTCTTTACCGAAGCCAAGCCCGGCAGGCAAGCAAGCAAGAGAGAGAGTGTATGAGCTAGCAAAAGCTGTAAGGAGAAGTGCAGCGAGCGATTAACTAATTGGAGCACACAAATAAAACTAATTAGAGCACACAAACAAATAGAATAGAATAGTGTTTTTTCTTTCTCAACTTGTATTTCCGATTGAACGAAGAGAGAGCATTAGCACTTCTGGAATACTATCCAAAAGTCTAACCATCGTGGAATCTATCGGAGGAAGATCAGCCAACCAGAGGAATCCATCAGTCTGGGCGGTAGCTAGGAATTCTATTCCCAGTGAGTGGTTAAGTAAGTCAAAGTGGCCGTAAGTTGCATCTTGCTAAACTATCGGTCTATTTATTTTAGGTTTGATCCCACTTCGATGAAATAAGAAGAAGAAAGGGGAAAGCAGCAGCCATCTGTGTATCAGAAATAATTAGAAGCATGGCTCCGGGCGAATCCGGCATTTCTCAATTGGCATCGACAAGACCAGCTAATCCTTGACTGGCTCAGGTATTCTCTTTATCCTGAGGTGCTTACGCAAATCGTGACCAGTCGCATCCCGGAAGAGCTTTGGAGGTCGTCTATTCCAACCATTTTGGCTTGATGCATATGCAACTGTTGAACAATGGCACACTACCTCGAAACCATAAGCTTGTCAGATGCGAGAAACTCGTCAATATAAGAAATGCGGTTCTAGAAGGGGGGAGCAACATCGGTAAAAGAGTAATTCTTCCTGCGTCCCATGTAGGTTCACCTCGATACATGTTTCCAAACTATCAAGATGCAATTGCTATCTGCCGACATTTCGGTCCGCCGGATCTGTTCGTCACATTCACTTGCACCCGGCCCGAAATTCAACGACTACTACTCAATGGTCAGACCCCAGATGAGAGACCAGATGTCCTCGCACAAGTATTCAAAATGAAAGCTGACGAACTTATCAAAGATATCAAATAAAGAAGATGCTTTGGAACAGTTGTTGCATTGAATTTCTTTCTACTTCAATTTTTCTACTGTGAATGAATTTGCATTTGTCTTTTTTAACCATTTTATCCACGAATCTTAGAAATGAATTCATCATCATCATACTTCTTTCGGCTAAGCTATCCGATGTTATAGACTCTTCACTATACCAAGAGATGATTGTTCCTTTAGATGGGAGTCTTTCACCCGGGGGAGGCAAGGACCTGTCTTTCTCTTCGAAGAGGACCAGAAAGCCTTTCAGAAGAGTGTCGTCTAGGTCGATCAACATAAGTATCATTGTACTGCAGTGGAGCAAAACAAAGTGGAAAAAAAGTGAAAAAAAAAAACTAGATAGAAGTCGAGAGAACAAGGAGGAACAAAAATAAATAAAAGTATTGTCGCTCGGTCTAGTGCGGAAGCGGAATATAGAGCAATGGCATCTACCATAAGTGAGTCTTTTTTGTTCTTTCTTCAAGGCCTAGCTACGGCGGAATCTTTCACTGTAGCACCTGTGCTATAGACCCGGCTTAGATCTTGGTTACGTCAGAGAGAATAGGTCCTTACCTCATTCCCAGCATGCTTAACAGCCCTAGCGGGGGTTTTAGTCCTCAAAAGCTTGCATATTTAGCCCGGCCAGAGAGAACGGAGGCGCGAATGACCGAATAGATCATGAGCTGGTCCACAAGAAAAGGCAGGAGTGATGGAGAAGAGATGGCTTTCTTTTCATATAGAATAGTAAAAAAACTCTCTAGGAAATAGATTGCAGGCCTGTTTTAGGCAATAAGAAAGCTTTGGATAGCCAGCAAGTGCTTATACTATAGTATAGAAATCGCCTATTCGTTGACACCTATCTAACCCAGGATAAGCAGCTAAGAGCAGTCCCCCAATGCCTCTATTTTGAGTGTTTACTTATTTCTTTATATTGATTAGAAATATTAACCGGTAAAACTAGGCGAGCTGGTGAGACAAACTTGATCCATATAACGTAATTCAATAACCTTAGCGGCCTCCGTTTATTATTATTCGTTTTAGTTTCCATCCGGCAATGAGATCAAGCTGAGATGGTTGGAATATAATAGCTTTATTCAGAGATCAAATAAAAACTGGTTCAATTCAAAGAGCAGCGTGGCAATGAAGTGGTAGTGAAAAATGGGCATTTCCGTAAGCCTGGGATAGATACGTTGCGCGCAGTTGATCTTTTTTTAGACCGCAAATCCACAGGTCCGTAAATAGCTAGAAAAAAGAAGGAGTTCAGTCTCCTTCCTCGCGTAAGGTGACAAGCTTCTTTACCCGCCGGGAGAAGAGTTTGAAGAGCATTGTCACCGAACTTCACTATACTATTTGGTTTGGCATGACATCTTCTTCTAACTGAGTTCAAAAGAGTATTTCAAAGAAGGAATCCGGGTTTTAGCGCTCCTTGAATCTGGCCTATACGTAGTGTAAGCCGCCTGCGCCTGCTACAGCAAGGTATGAAGGTGAAAGTAAGCGAAGCCCATCTTGATATACTCAATTGAGTGAGACTATCTTATCTAGTAAAGTTTATGCGTATAGTTCGCATTGAACTCCTGTGACAAGCGCAATGCTTCTTTATCGATCAGTTAGACGCTTTGGATCCGGAACAAGCAGAAGTGACGATACCTGTGCCTGCTGAACTTCCAAGCCCCCAAATGTCGAGGATATGGTGGGCCCCGTTACCTTATTTCAAGGCCGCAGGAAAGGCTCTCCCCCGACTAGAAGGATCCTGGGACAACTGCTATTTCCTAAAAAAATATTGTCAGTAGCCGAAACGACTGGAAACCAGGGTAGCGGTCCGGCAAGGGCTAAAGGGCAAGGTGAGTAGTGAAAGCAAGAACGTTCTTGAGCATATAGAGCGACAGCCCTGATTCAGGGTTACTTGTCCACACCAACTGATCAGGTATCGGAAAATAGGGCATATTTGTTTCAGCCGGGAGACCCCCTTACGAATATCTGGCCTATAAGCGCTTTATATATAAGTGTAAACCTCATATTGCTACCAATTTGGCTTGCTAGCGAGGACTTGCAATTTATGCTTCTCAAGAAAAAGGATTTACTGCTCAGGTAGAGTCCTCCGGGTTGGGTTGGTTTGAAGCAAAGCACCTCTGGAGAAATGCGGAAAAAGGGAGAAATGATGTTCTTTCAAAAGAAGAAGGCCGCTAAGGTTCGATAAGAATGTGGGAAACACGCTCAAAATGATGTAAGCTATGTCCTCCATCACGATCTCGAATGAAACTATCTATGGAATCCTTAATTCACCATTTCGAACTTTATACAGAAGGTTTTTCTGTACCAGCTTCTTCTACCTATACCGCAGTAGAAGCACCTAAAGGAGAATTTGGGGTATTTCTTGTCAGTAATGGAAGCAATCGTCCTTACCGTTGTAAAATAAGATCACCCGGCTTTGCCCATTTACAAGGACTCGATTCTATGTCCAAACATCACATGCTAGCAGATGTAGTCACCATCATAGGTACTCAAGATATTGTGTTTGGAGAGGTAGATAGATAGGACTACGTCTTGATCGATCAGGACCCGCTTTATTGCGAGCCAAAATAGCTGCGCCTCAATTGTATGGAATTGACCCATTCGATCAACTATTATTTTTGAAGCGGGATAGTGAACAGTGCTCATTCTAAAAAAAAGCAGAAAAGTGAAATGCAGATGGGGTTTTACGCTATTTCACTGCCGAAAACATCAAGATAGGGGATGTGTGAAGTTTATGTACTTTTCGCACACGTGAAAGACAGGCAAAAAGAAGGCGCTTTCCTTTATCTTTGGTCAGCAGCTTCATCCATTACTGAGACATACGGAAACGATAGCTAGCTTTTGACTTACTCTTCTCTTCTATATATGATATGAGCAGATGCGCATTGGTGAAAACAGAAAAAAGATTACAGGGTTCGCTGTTGGGTTTTGAGTGGTAACGCCCTCTACTGAGGAGGGATGGATTATAGCGCCGTTACAATGCCCAACTCCGGTCAAAAAGAAAGAGCACCCAGTTCTTTCCTCTGTGCTCCCCTGCTACGGAGAACCAAGCGACACTTCAGAGTTTTCCCGCCAAAAGTACTAGGGTTCGGGTTGGAATTCAAAGGGTAGACGCTTAGAGTCAGATGCAGAACCAACAACTACATCATCATCAGGGAGAACCTATGCCATTTCTTGAGACGTCGAAGAAGATTTGAGATTTGAACGCCGCCTCAAAGAAACATCGGACAACTTATCATCCAATGCGAAGACATATAGCCACACCTTAGATTTATTAGCGTGGTTAGCATACAGAACGACGAATAAAGCAGAGATGGCACTATTTATTACCAACAGATAAATAACTCGGAAATAAGGCGCGAAGCGAAGAAAATTTACGTGTGAAGGGAGAGGTTGAAGGAAAAGAGGTATCCTCCCTTTGCATAAAGCATATCTTTCCAGGTGAGCATCTTTATCTAGTCTAATAGTGTAGTAAGGATAAAGTGAGTAGTAGAAGGGAGGGAATTACTTGGTTAGTGGACTACCTCTCATTGCATTCCAAGAGGTTTATGGGTAAGCATGCTTTCTACTATGTTGTAAAGCATTGAATTGGATCAATCCATACCTAATTCTCTCACACCTTGAAACCCTTTTAGTACTAACAACTCTTCATATCGTTCCTTTCTACATATTTATGATTAGGTACTTCTTTTTGATTCCAAAACGACCATACAGACTATTCATAAGGATTTTGTAGACATAAGATAATCCTTTATTACCCAGTGAGTAACTACTAATGTTACGAACAAAAAGTCCTAGCACGAGAGCGATTGGAATACATATGGCTAACAAAACCTTCAAATAGACCAAACCCCCTTTTCATATAGATAACCACGAAGTGGTATGATTTTTTAACCAATGGATTGTGCATATTTAAGCTCTTCATAATAGTAAATACCTAGAAACTCTTGTAAATAGAAGCTATTCTCAGTTCTATAGAGAAATGTGCGATTCATATCATGCGGACACCTAACGCTGCATTCTATGAACCCATACATACCTTCTAGTGATTTTGACATGAGATTTCCATACCATCTCTATAGGCATACTATTCTTCATAACATAAGGTGCGAGTTGACGTAAGAATAATAAAGATTAAGGAATATATACGTCTGCGTGTCCACCATAGCCCAGAAACTCGTCGGCTGTTCTGGAATGGCAATAGGCGTATGATCCTCGTTATCAAAAAATGTTTCCCAGTGATGAGAATGGTTTATATCAATTTTATACACATGGAACTATATGGATTGAGCTTTATGCATAATACCACCAACAAGAATGATATCTTGTATAATGTACTCTTCCCTTTCTACCCGCATCCAATCTCCACTGTACTATGACCCTTATCACTTAGTTGCATAAACTCTAAAATACTTCTAGATTGGGGATGGAATGGCAATAAATTTCATCCTCCCCATCTCACAAATGCATAGACTTCCCCATTACGCATTAAAGGCTTCAGCCCTCTGGTCTATTGCCAACATAATAAGAATACCATCAAACATAGATTATGCAATAACTCTCGTTTGGACTCACTTCGAAAATCAATCATATAGGAAGTAATTAAGCATAATTCGACGCCGGCACTAGAAAGAAATATGAACTGAACCATCTGCTAATAGAGTTTTGAGATTCACGCGTCAACCTTCATTACACCTACAGCATAAGGCACACGAATACCTTCTTGATTATTCACAAGCAACCAAGAATGGTGAAGGCTCTCTTTGCTTGAATTTTCTTATTTCCTCAACCACTCTTTGGTTCAATTAACAATCTGATGAAACCTATTCATGACGTACACTGACCTCATTGGCATCCACTCAAAGAAGAAATCCTCGAATCCACCACTACTACTACCTAAAGTCTTTCACAGGAAACATTAGTGATTGCAAGCTCTCACATGGCGTCAATAGCGCCTCATCCCCATTTAAGGAAGTTAGCCAAATAGCCCAATCGAATACGTAACCCGCCGCGAGCGAGAATTTGACTTTATACTGGGAAGTTTCTTAATAAAACTTTGACTATTTCAGTATAGACAAACGTAGCGGATTCCTTTTTCCATAATGGCGGCTGAGCTGATATAGCAACTCGACTACACACCTCGCAATCAGAGATAAGATCAAACACTTTTTCCCTTGTCTTGTGTTCTTCCGACTTACCATCAAAAATGATATAAAATAGTATTTCCTCGGCGATTTTCTTTCTTAGAGAAGGCCGCCGCCCGCTTAGTAAAGGAAGAGAGCGTAACAAGCAAGAACTAAGAGCTCAGAGCTCGATTCGGGCTTTGGCTGCAGGATATTTACGAACTTACTTTCCACCATCCTTCCACCATGAGATAGATATCTTCTCTTTGGCCTAGCACTGGGGCCTGATGACCAGCAAGCGGACTCACAAGCACCCTACCACTCACAAGCACCCTACCCTAGCGCGGGCCATGTCGATGAAGCGAAATAACCTCCATCAATAGCAGAGGCGCGCAGCGGAAAAAAAGAAGAGAATAAGTAAGCATCTTAACTGATCGAACAGGCGCGCAGCGGGGCGAATCTTTCCTCGTAGTCTACACCATACTCCTGAGTCAAGCCTTTCTGGTCTCGATCTTACACTCTGATAGCCTTTCCACTATGGAAAAGACATGTATGCAGACGACTCTCGATCCTCTTTTCTCTTTCATAGGAGTTCCTGCCTGCATTGCATCAAGTTCTCTCTTTTATCTTTCAGGTTTGCTAGCTAGCTCATCTCACTCGTTCAGAAGCGGATGCGTAAAGAAAGTAAGTTATTTTCATCATCACCAAGGGTAGAATCAGTAGAACGAAGAGGAGAAGGGGATCCTATTTCAACATAAACAAGCAGATGTCAAGATTCAATGGCACCGCAAGCACGAAGGTAAGAGTCAGGTTCGAAGAAAGTGCTCGGCCTGGTGCTCTCTCTATCGGGAACAGGCCAAATAAGGGCTTCCCTCCCAATGCAGCAGTGGAAACAGAGACTCACGTGGCCGAAGGTTGAAGAGAGCCTAACAGGTGGCCACTTCGACATGAGCATTAAGCACTTGTATGAAGTGCGTCATCGTAACAGGGTATTGTTGATCGGTCATTGGGGTTACTACCTTTTGCCAAGTCAGTCGCTTGTTCCACGTTGCCATGGGTCTCGAAACCCTGATACTCCCATCACTTGTCAATGAGACAACCAATCCTAGGACATTTCACCTACCTTTTCTCTGGCCTTGTGGCCTATTCAATCTTGTTATTAAAGTACATGATAACTGAAGTTTTGAGTCGTCACAGAGGCGCTTGAGCGTCTGTCTCAGCCGCCAGTCTTTGGTTCTACTGGCACTTCATCATTGGTTCGTGGAACACCCATGAGGATGTCGTCCGCATACCGAACGTAGAAGAATTTGATTGGCTCCGCGCTTCCTTTACCATGCCAGCTCCGATATGAATGAGATTGGACCACTAACTGTTTGTCGAGTTGGTGGTATAGAGAGAAGTTCATAAAGACCGGCGAGATAGGGCTTCCTTGTGGAATTCCCTTCTCTTTGCATCCATAATTAATTCCCACCAAGATATATGTTTCTATAGAGAATTTCATTAGCTCAACAAAGTTACTTTTAAGAATAAATACCCCCTCGGATATATGACCAAATCGATCCCAGGGGTCTTCTGTCTATTCGAAGATAGGCTTGCGGACTACTCAAAAATGAAGATAAAGGATCGAATAGAGCGACAAAGCGACAAAACGAGACATATTACAAATTTCTGTTGAACGCTCCCCATCTTGATATCAGTATAAGCTAGACCCGATTCAGTTTTCTCTTGAGTGACAACCAGCCCAAAATCAACATAAGCGGGATCTTTTCTTTCCACTTCTTTCTTCAGGGAAAGCCTTTTTTGAAGTCATCTTTGAATTTGTATAAGTGGATCTCGTTTAAGTTTTCTCTTGAGCAGCTAACACGTCAACATCATTATTCTTAGTATAAGTTATTGCTTGCATTTGACAAGTCATCATCTCTTGCCACCGTTACCACTCATTACTACTAGCTCTTTCTCTCTTCTCAAACCATGACACACCAAATCTGCAATTCTCAAGGCTAAAGCTTCATACCTTTCAGGCGACTTCTCTTCGTTCTTCTTATTTAGTTGCTGCTCTGTCTTTTCTACTTGGCACTTCTGATTTTATGTGTATCTACCCAATCGATCCATCACCTCATCCAATCGTCTACCAAGCATTGCTTGTTCCTCATGAATCTGATGTATCAAGGTTTTTGCAATCGTTGACTCCACCACTTCGGTCATAGTAGTGGTGGCAGTAACCCGGATAGAGCTGCTACACTGATCCACTACAGCGTGACCCGCAACAGCTGGAGTTGATGTTGCGTCATGAGCCTTGGGAGCAAAAGTAGTGACTGGTGGAGTTACAACTGGGTGTTGTCTGGACTGAGTTGTTGCCATTGTCATCTGAGCTTGGCTAGGGTCCAAAAAATGGATAGCAATGGTATTAAGAGTAGGATCATGACTTGGAAAGGTCATTGATTCAGCTTGTGTGCCCGGTGTTCGATACCAATTTTCCAAAACAAGGAGACCGTCAATACATGGCGCCATTTGCTCTAAACGTTGTTGCTTATAGTGCTGGTACTAATTATGTTGGCAAGGCGCGAAGCGTTGTTCGTAACATGCCTACGTTACTCACTGGCTGCTTAAGCTTAAATTTCTATATTAGGGCTAGGCATTTTGCCCTGATTTTCAATAGATTACTGAAGATCTCCAGTCAATTAAACTTTCATATCCAATCTCTTTCATTATGTTCATGTAAATTTATTTATTTAGAAATACTTCTTTCTAAAGTTTATTTTTCTTGAACTATTCCTGCAGGAAAAAACACTGTCTTCCATTTACTAATAAAGAGTATATAGAACATTATTAATAAGGCAAACAAGACTTCTGCATGGGTCGGTCAGAATAGCAGTAGGAGCAAGAACTCCCATACACTAAAGCAACTTTCTAAAAAGAAATACTACATATATAAAAAATATATCTTCATTCTCGAATGCGCAGTGGAAGTGTGGTGAGCCCGTCGAGATGATAGGTGATACTTTACGCAACATGGTGACGTTGTTACTCTCCTGAAGGTATCATTCTTCATGAACACCGACAATGGACCGCCTTGCTAAACACGCCTTTCTATAACCAATGAGATCTGATTCTCACGACAAGGAATAACTTCTTGTTCCAGATTTGATCCTCAAATAGGTTACTTTGCTTTCCGCTCTATCGGAAAATGTTCTAACGTATTGATTCCGTAATTCTCTTTCAAAAAAGAGTGAGACTCAATCTCCTTATGCCATCCCACGCTACCGAAGCAGACTCGCTCCGTCTATGCGTTCTGAACCTGAAGATAGAGACCCCAGCTAGACCTATTTAGTTTAGTTGCCTCGGGTGAGCTGAACTACCAGAACTAGTTCTTTACAACTCGTGCCCCGGAGCCCTCTATCTAGAATAGCTCTCTCTAGATTTCCCAGAAATGTTACCGAAGAAGTTACAACTTACTAGATTTTCTTTTCCCAGGTGAGCAAGCTGGGAAAAGAGTTCTTTATTTCTAAAAAAGAGTACTCTCGCAGCCATTCCGATTCGGACAACTAATTACTGCCCGGATAAGAGTTTGAAAAACAAAACTCAATTGTAGCTCTCATTCTTCCAGCCAGCTGGATTTTTGTGTTAAGCATATGTAGGTTCTGCTCTACAGGCGAATAAATCACAGCCAACTTCCGCGAAGGGAAGCAAGTTCTTTCCACGTAGAGATGACCAATCCAATGAAATTGCAAAACGGTTCTCTAGTTGTAAATATTTGACTTGCATGATAGGGACCCATGAAAAGCAATGGGGCCATTGTGAAAGCGATGCTTCCCTTGTTAAGCATTTCAAACTGAAGGTTGGAAAGCTCGGAGATGGGCTATACCCTAAAATAGGAGTTACTGGGGCCCTATTCTTTTAAAAAGTCTTTCCGTGTCATTTTTTGGAGTGAAAAGCGTTGCGGTGGCGAGTGTGGGGAAAGGATACAAGCTATAGGTCTGAGCTCGTTGGCTTGGCGTTGAAGTTACGAATTGCCAGGAAAGGAGTAAAGTAGTAGTCATTCCTTTGAGGTTAAGTAGGAAAAGCCAGCAAAGCAAGTAGGAGTGAGCGAAAGCGAAGGGATTAGGCTGAACGTAGTTCCGAGGGACAGATAGATTAAATATCAGGTGCAGTCCTTCCAGCTTCAAGCTATGGTCCTTTCTTTTCGTTGGAAACTTCTACTAGAGCCTATTCCCACGTACTCACAGTACAAACCAGGAATGTACTCAAGGGTTGGTAAGAGCACAGCCCCGAGAAAGAGCACGGGGCGTTTACGCCCATAGTCGAAAAAAGAAAATGAAATTTCAATTAATTACAACACAAGAGAGTTATGCTTTTTAGGGGGGTAAGGCAACTAAATCCACTTGGTGGAAGATCGACCAGCTTATCACATTCGGGGATTTCCAGGTTTTTATGAGAAGTCAAATATTCATTATGTTGAAGCAACTCTTCCGCAAGAGACCCACGGTTTGCGCTGCCTATAATTTATAGAGAAGAAAGAGAGGAGTTTGAGCGAAAGGAAAGAGGACATTTGAATAGAAATTTCTATCAGTTTCTTACCTATGATAATATGCCGATTTCTATATGAAAATTCGTCCTCTTTCACACCAGGCTCCCTTATCATCAGCTCTATCTCATTCGGTAATACTCCTGCGAACTACAAAATCTGAGGAGGCGCGAAGCGTTGGTCTCTTCCGGTTGAAAGGCGAATCCACCCCCTGCCCTCCTTATTTAACCGAATGATTTTCAATACGGAAGATCCACCCGCATCGTCCATCCTTGTTCACAATTCATCATTGTTTCAAAAATTAGTACCTCAGTAGGCTGAACAACCTCTACCTCCACCACTTTTCTAGTTGTAAAGGGCTCACTCTCGCTCTGCGCTTTCTAATTTTACGTTTGAATCCCTGAAGCGGAGCCGCAAACACTCGCATTCCTGTGAATGTTTCTTTTACAAAAGAATCCTCTCCCGCGCACATCAGGTCGAAACAACTCTCGTCGAAACAAACCTCCTGATGGGAATTTACCGATATCTTCACTCGTTCACTTATTACTCGTTCCGATATCCTCCATATTTCTTACTGGCTGGAATTCCACTTAGGGTTCTATGTTTCACCTCCCCCCGTATCACCCCCCCAACATTACTCCCTATCGTCATTCCTCCTTCTACGAGGTATCACCACATCTTTCATAAAATCGAGGAAGCAAAGACAATAATGCTGAAGTGCGAACAAGTGATGAATCTGATACTTCTGAGTATACCATTGAGAGTGTCCTTAAGCAGACCATTTCTAAATAATATTGATCTAATGAATGTAGAAAGCCTTTTTCATCATCCGTCAGTACTAGTTTTGACTTAACCCTAGGTCTTCTCTGAGTAAGAATAAATTCTTTTGCAGAGACATCTTCAGACTTTATAAGTAAACTCGCACAGGATACTTAATATAAGCCTGAGAAGGATCAGAGAAAGTTGACAATGATAGCATCTCGATTTTATGCTGCACCTCTTTCATCTTTGTTTCGTTACCAACATGACATCTATATATATTTAATAAATTATACACTCACTTCAGCAAGATAAGGTGAAGTACCCTCTTCCTCTTTAAAGAACATAGTGGAAGTAGGAGGTTCTTTTTTTATAAGCTCTTCAAACTCAGATGTTGTGGAATTGTTGGTTTTTCTCATATATAGTGTCTCGTCAAACTAGACTCAGAAACTCTTATATAGTGTATGTTCTTACAACGAGTCGGAGCGCCTTTCATACATCAAGTTCTTCGTTTCGTTGGTAGAACCCACGTCAATCTCTTTTTCACTCTATGATAGTGAAAAACATAACATGAGAGTCTTTCCGGAGAGACTACTGAGTACTTTGACGACCAGAGAAATTACTAACTATGAGGAACCAACGATTCTCTATTCTAAAACAACCTATAGCCTCCACACTGAACCAGCATTTGATAGATTATCCAACCCCGAGCAATCTGAGTTATTGGTGGGGGTTCGGTTCGTTAGCTGGTATTTGTTTAGTCATTCAGATAGCGACTGGCGTTTTTTTAGCTATGCATTACACGCCCCATGTGGATTTAGCTTTCAACAGCGTAGAACACATAATGAGAGATGTTGAAGGGGGCTGGTTGCTACGTTATATGCATGCTAATGGGGCAAGTATGTTTTTCATTGTGGTTTACCTTCATATTTTTCGTGGTCTATATTATGCGAGTTATAGCAGTCCTAGGGAATTTGTTTGGTGTATTGGAGTTGTCATATTCCTCTTAATGATTGTAACAGCTTTTATAGGATACGTACTACCTTGGGGGCAGATGAGCTTTTGGGGTGCTACTGTAATTACAAGCTTAGCTAGCGCCATACCTGTAGTAGGAGATACCATAGTTACTTGGCTTTGGGGTGGTTTCTCCGTAGACAATGCTACCTTAAATCGTTTTTTTAGTCTTCATTATTTACTACCCTTTATTTTAGCAGGCGCCAGTCTTCTTCATCTAGCCGCATTGCATCAATATGGATCAAATAATCCATTAGGTGTACATTCGGAGATGGATAAAATTTCTTTTTACCCTTATTTTTATGTCAAAGATCTAGTAGGTTGGGTAGCTTTTGCTATCTTTTTTTCCATTTTCATTTTTTATGCTCCTAATGTTTTGGGGCATCCCGACAATTATATACCTGCTAATCCGATGTCCACCCCGCCTCATATTGTGCCGGAATGGTATTTCCTACCGATCTATGCCATTCTTCGCAGTATACCTGACAAAGCGGGAGGTGTAGCGGCAATAGCACTAGTTTTTATATCTCTCTTGGCTTTACCTTTTTTTAAAAATATGTATGTGCGTAGTTCAAGTTTTCGACCCATTTACCAAGGAATATTTTGGTTGCTTTTGGCAGATTGCTTACTACTAGGTTGGATCGGATGTCAACCTGTAGAGCCACCTTTTGTTACTATTGGACAAATTTCTTCTGTATTTTTCTTCTTGTTCTTTGCCATAACGCCAATTCTTGGACGAGTTGGAAGAGGAATTCCAATTTCTTATACGGATTAATGAGACTGATCACACCTACCTGAGAAGTTCAAAATGAAATCACAAAAAATTGACGAGTGAGAAAAAACACCAAGAATTGACAAGCGTATTTTACGAATGAAGGAGAAAGCGTAAGCGAACAATCTCTTTTATATATATCAGGTGGATTGACGATGCCTTGTCTAGAAGGAATGAGGAGAAAAGAGGAAAGTGGATGGCCGTTACTGAGCTAGTTCCAACATGGATGAAAGAGATCAGCCAGAGCTATGAGGGAGATACTTGGGCACAAGTCTACGTTGGCTGCCTACCGATCTCCAAAGATTCATTCAACAGCTGTTCAATGTGTGTCTCCGTTTGAAAAGGGGGGAATAGGGTAAGTAAAGTGGCATTATACCAGTTTTTTCAGTTTAATGGGATTTTTGCTCTATCTTCTGCATTAAAACACTGCTTCTATTTATTGTTGTTACTCCCCTTGTACAAAGGAGCAAGACTAGACTGGTCCTGACATCCCTCGACCATCTCCTAGGAAGAAAACTAAAGCTAAGGGTACCACAAATCTATTTCATATTAAAACAAAGCATCGCTGATTTATTTATCAATAAATGGTTTTTTGTGCTTTATTAATTTTGTACAGCTAATGAAGTGGCTGGACCATCTCCTCCAAGAACCAGTCAAGGTCCCCGTGTTGCAATTCTCTTTCTAGTATCAGTTATAGCAATTAACACATTGAATTAAGTGAAATTTCATTATAAAAATCATAGCTAGTCTAGTAGTGAAATCGTTCAAGATTATAGGGATTTCTAAGAAATATATTTTATGTCTAATAACCTTACTCTCCCATTTATTTCACTTTTGGTGAACCACTAAGAAAGAGTATTTATGGCCAAGGTAAATTAATGAAATATACTTCTATTTATTCTTTTCACGGTTTTGTTTATATCAATTCGTTGTTGTTTACCTTTTTTGGTGTTCTCTACCCTCGTGCCCAAATTCTTCTGTTGAAAGTAATCTCTTTTTCTAAGGCCGTTTTATCACTGTCTCTTTCCATAACACCCCCACCCAAAGCATTATACTTTTTTTTAGAAAGCTTGGTGAGTCTACTTACTTTCCAACGCTACCAAGAACACACAATAATTACTTAGAGGAAGATATATATACCCATGAAACCAAAACTTGCGCACCAGAATAAGAACTTAATGGCATCAATCAAAGAGATCCCCTTCATATCAAGACGGTCAAGTGGTTCAAACTACTTTATTTAAGCCTATACTGTTCCTTAATAACTTTTATGTGGAACTCTTTGATGACTAGTAAAAAAAGCTTATTTACTTACTGGCAAGTAACTAAAATTACAAGAAACCTATACGCTTCGCGCCTCGCTCGCCCTATTTCAGTTTGCTTTACCATCCCTACCAGAATTCAATCAATGCTAAATTAAAGTGCAAATGCTTAAATCAATACACTTAAAAAGAACTTTACTGTCTGGAACATACTTAAAAGAGAATACTGAACTATAAATAAAGCTCTTTCTTTATCTTATATTTATTAAAAACAATTGCAATAAAAAACAACGTTGTGACAGAGAAGACGGGAGCTGCTGTTACTGATCCACAACCCGAACTGGTGTACGTACCAGGTGGTCTTTCTCCTCCGGCAGCACTCACAACAATGCGACGGAACTCCATGCATGCAGTCAATAAGTAGTTAGTATATGCGGAGCTAAAAAAAGTGATTCTTTATCTTCTACCGGCGAGCCTCTTTTCTCAAAAGTATACTTTCCCTGGATCTTGATATAGCAGAATATTAAAGCACTAGTATGTATGGGCAAGTAAGATAGATTGCCATGTTCCAATGAATAAGACAATGATTCAAAATAGCTTTTCATAGCTAGTTCTTTGTGACCTGACTTTAAGTGGAAATCGCGGCGCGGTAGGAACTTGATTTGCTGCTGACAAAGGCCGCCAGGTCGGGCTTTTTTGATCCTGTGTAGTTGGTTAGTGAGCCAAGTAAGTATACTACTAGATACACAGTGGTACAAAACATAACACAAGTGCTAATTACAACATAGGAAATGCATATTATATATGCAAAGTATTGTCATCTCAATTCTTCACATCGCATATTTGTAGGCATTCTCATTATCCGTCAGCAACCTGTAGGCGAGAATAGGCCAAAACCTATAGACACCCTTGAGGAGGGCTCTTAGTATTCCAAAGATTTCTTCCCCGAGGGTAGGAAGCCGGGTTGGATTCCCACTTTTTCAAAATGATAAGACACAGACGCGATAGTAACATGGTCGTCTTTGCCTGTTGATTCTTCTTGGCTGGATCTACAATGGGCTACGTACGCCCTATACTCTCGAATCTTGCTATGAGAAATAAAATCTTGCCAGCCAAAAAGGGCGGTGTGTTTCCGAATAGAAGAAGCAATGAAGGTGATCTCGAATTGAGGTCCATTCAATTCATTCTCCAGCCAGCTCCATTGAGTCTCCCCCAGTATAGTCCCGTCACTGAAAAGCGGCGGCGGTGATATCTCGTGCCCGATAGAAGTACCATATATGGTTTCACTAATGCTAAGCTCACAGGAATTTCTCCTAATTAATAGTTTAGGTTTTGGGTGAGAAAGAAAGATGCGCATAGTTAGGTGTACCTTGAGCCGCTTTCCTGGGGGCCACAACATGTAGGATGCATACACACCGGCCTGCTTGCGCCTGAAGAAAGAAATGCAATGATCTTTCTAGGGCGGGCCGGCATACTTGATATTTCACTCCATAGATTTTCCTAGAATTAATAGGGCTGAACGAATGGGAAAGACCTTACTTACAGATCAGGGGAAGCGCATCCTCACTCAGCAGGAAGAGCCCTGGCATGAAGGCGTCTACAAACGGGAGTGTCCGCCTTAATAATTCATGTCCAGTCAGCTGATCGATCTTTACTCTTCTAACTTGCATGTAAGCCACTACTCATTCTCATTGGACGGACCTTTGATTGAAAAAGAAGTAAGTAGTTCGTTGGGGCCGGCCTCTTTGTGAAGCAGCTATTTAGCTACAGCTTAAGAACCCGAGAGTGATGAAGGCCTTCTTTCAAGAAAACTCTTGACCCACCTTCGATCCATGATTTCCATTGGATAAATTCGAAGCTCCCTTTCTGGAAACTTTCCATAAACTGCTCCGAACACACACTTTTCTGGATTCCTTTTCATCTCTTCTTTGATAGCATCCAATCTATCAGGAGCGAACTTCCTCCGTCTTTGTTGGACTGGTCTGACAGAAGGGTCTGTTGCTAGCTTGTGTTTCATCACCTTGGGATCAATGCCAGGCATATCGCTCGCACTCCATGCAAAGATGTCCACATTGCCCTTCAAGCGCCGCTATCAGATCGAGCTCTTCTTGCTCTGTCAGACTGCCGCCAATCTTGGTTATCTTGGATGGGCCTCCTTCTATCAGCTGGGTCGTTTTGGTTTCGAGAGGAGCACCTCTGATGAAAGGCGTGTGCTCGCTTGCGGGCTCAATAGGAACATCAACCACCCGGATTACTTGTCTGCCTCAGACAGGTCGTGTAGCAGTGCCTAGCTCCGTATTTCTCTACCCAGATTGTTCACACTTTTCCTCCGGGGCTCGGAAGCTTCATGGCTAGATGTGCGGTTGATATGAAAGCCCCCAGCTTGTTAAGAGAAGGTATCCCTAATATAGCATTGAAGGGATAATAAGAAATTCTCTTATGCTATTTCTAGAACGAAAGAAAGATCAAATACTTTATGTATGAAAAAGAATTTGAATAAGTGCTTATGAGTCAACAACTATCATGCTTACTGAAAGTTTACTTTATGGGTTGAACTTCGTTAGGTGGGCGACCCAGATCTAGATGTGGCTAAGGTTCCCCTTGGTGTGCTTGGGGTAATATAGAAGGTACTTATGCACAAATGACGCTGTATAAAGAAAAAGAATTCCCCTTTCCAAAATAGAATACAGCTGTAACGTTGTTGGGCATCATAGGAAACGCAGAGCTGTGGCAAAGTTGCAAAACCTACCTTTATAAAGTTTTCATTTCTCTGAGCAATCAGAGGTAGAGCAATAAAATTAGTGAACGGATGGCAGGATCTGAGGGTTCGTGCTTGACTCACCCGTTCGTTCGTGCCATTTGAACTCGTCCTAGAAGATTAAGTATGAACCTATCCCACTAGCTCGACGTCGACCATCTCTTCTTGGTTGTATCAAACTCATATTGCTGGCATATCTGCATGTACACCACCAAGTAATTTTTCCAATAAAAAAGGAGTAACCCTAGGCAAAGTACCCTAAAAGAAAAACAAGTCAAAAAAGCCATAAAAAGTCTGAATTCAATCAGAAATGGGTCTTGGAGCAATAAATGGTACTAATGATAGCACATAGTACAAGTTCTACACTTGTCAATTTGAGTAGACAAAGGTATGATAAAAATCAAAGTACCTCTCTGCTGCGTTCTTCGATGTTCGGAAGGTCGCATAAATCAACACCTCTCCTTTCGTACCTACCATGGTAACCCCTGCTCCGGGACCCCCCTAGCCCCGTCCACATATATCAACCAGTCTGGTCCTAAACTTCATACATTCTACAACGAAGCCTGTAAGGACCTGGGCGTTCCGTGGATGAAAGGGAACATTTTATTGGAAAAGTTCGACAGACGTAGACATCTAGGTGCTCCAAAGTCTTTTTCCACGGTAGGTGAGTCATCACTGAGATTGGGCTTGAAAGTATGGTCGCAATTTGGTATGCTCGCAATTTACCACTTTGAATACTGCTTTTTATAAGGGCGGGTATCTAGTCTACGCATCTCGGAGCACCTTAGACACAAGATACACAGGTCTCTTTTGCCCTTGCCTCTTACCCTTAGCTGACTGCCTTCTCGCTTGCTTAAATGGTGAAATAGAGAATCCAGTTGGGGGCTTTCCTGCTCATGATAGGTGAGGTACTCTTGGATTTTCTCAAAGGCTTATTGGCATTGCTCATTCCAATCCTGGGCCTTCTTTATCGCCGGGAAGAGCGGGAGGCATTCTGACAATAAGTACATAAAGGAAAAGGAAGGGGCTCTAATACCAGCTTAAAAAACTCTCCTGGGTCACTGAACATCTTTCTAGCCATTCATCAATGCACCAGTAGGTTGAGTCAAGTATCCACCCGGTATAGCTAGCTAGTATAGGGGCAGGCAGCAGAGAAAGAAGGATTCCCCGAATACTTATTGAAGCAGGAAGGGCCCAAAGATGCCTATTTTGGAAAGAGGAAGGGTCCAAAGCATTTCTTAGTCACATTTCACGGTTTATGGTTCTGCCTCATTCTTCCTTCCAGGGCTCTATCGACTTCAATCCCTATGGACGGCTTACGCTTTCTCAAATCACTAACATACGTGGCCTAGTGGCTTTCCTTCACACTCAAAGCCAATGTAGCCTGGGTAGATCATAGAATAATAGCTATTTGAGCTCATCCACATCAGTAGTTTTCTTGCTTCAAGCTTGAGTGAAAGAGGGCACCTAAGAAGGGCGGGCTATGCTGCAGATTGGATTGCTTATGCTTTGACTGCAGCAGTTCAAGTAGTTCTACGTAGGATTCCCCTTGTTTTTTTGTCATAAAAGGGCATTTCGGAATAAAAACCACTACCCCTCTTATTCCATCCGCCTTCCCCCTCTTTTCCTTCTTCTTAAGGAGCCCTCGGCAACTGGCTCTTGCCTACTAAGAATAAGAAAAAAGAAAAAGCAAAAGAGCATTGAGTATGTACTTGCAAAATAGCCCCCAGAAAGAAGAAAGGGAGAAAGGCTGAAGGAAGGGGTCAAGTAAACAACACACAACAGAAAGAACAAGTTAATATGAATCTACAACATGATGACCACTTTAAATAAAATGATGAATCATCTAACTTCTCTCAAAAACCAACTACGAGAGATAGCATTCCTGCTACAAAAGATACCGTTCCATCTACTACTCAAGAGAACATAACCTTGCTTGATAAAAGAAGACAAAGCCATTCACCATGACAAGAAGAAACCAAGTGATCACATTCTCAATAAAAAGCTCCGCCCTCCATAGGTATTCAATCAAGTCGGGCCTCCAACCAACTGAGCCCGCGCTCCCTCAAATCCAAGCAACAAGCAGGCTTATACAGGAGGTCCACAAGAAAAGGAGAGGTACTTTTGATTTCAAGAGAAAGGGCACAGGATGGAAACGCTTTGTAGCTTCGCTCCTGGAGGCCAAAAAACATCTTTGCCAATCTCTTCATAAGAAGAAAATGTAAACCAAGCCCGCAGGCGTGTAGAGTCAACGCGTAGCGCCTGTAAAGTCTTTTGTTGGGGATATGAAGTCGATACAAAAAAGTTCAAATGGGTACAGGTATGCTAGCCAACCAGTGCGGTGAGAAGTCGTCCACCAAGCAGACAAAGGCCGCAGGGTGATGCGATTACTTGTCAACTTGTTTTGAACTGATAGAACTAACTTAACAAACCGCTCCGCGCCTTAGGCGAAGCCGAAGATATGCAGCGCGGTTTCAGGCCCATTTCCCGATGAACGAGGAGCCCAGAGTCTAGTGCCTTCTAGTAGTCGAGTTCTCTCCAAAAGAATGGAAAGGATGTCACTTGAGAAAGTCATTCTATAGATAAGCCTAGTCACCTACCCCTCTACTCTAGGCCTTTCACCTTCTGCCCTCGGGCCCTCTACTACCATCCCAGTCCACTTCTCTAAGGTTCACCTGAGAATCCGTCGGTGCCTGGAACTTTTGTTTGACACTTATCAGACTCGCCTACTAGGCAGCTTAGCTAACTTATTCGCTGGCTGAACCCCGAGCAGGAGGAGGAATCCCATCTCATGAGAATCTTGGTCGCGTAGCGAAAAAGAGAAGAGGGCCTTATATCTTAAGCCCAGCATCCTCTCGTGGATCTAGCGTAGCAGAGCTTCCATTCTCCTTGAACCCACGGTGATCCCCTTACTCCATCTTCACTCCGTTCTCTCCCTTCGCACCTTGATGTCTGCTGTGCTCTTAGCACCCGACGCCGCACTCATTTAGTCCATTTCCGTAATAGTGAACTGTTGGCGGTAGTCGTTCCGGAAGTAGTGGGTAGATATATATTAGCTTTCCCAACTTCAGTAAGAAGCCACCGGAGGCCGGGCTTCAACTATAGCCATCAATATAAGTCAATGAAAAAGCAGTCTAGCTATTTGACCTACCCAGGGGACCGGAGGGACGAGCAGTTCCAACTTCGTCCCATAAGTTCTTCAGGGGATGGAGCCCCAGTGAATTACTTCGCCCTTACCCCAGTGAATTACTTGATCTTCATTTGCTTGAACGATTTTTAGGAAACATTTGTCTAGCTCAATCAACGCTGACACCAATTTCAATTCCCCATAGAAGAGCCGCCTAGTTTATCCGTCGTGGGTACTATGGAGCGCATGCAGACCTCTATATGCCCCGAGGTTAGAAGCTCTATTATTACGATATTAATTTCTACCCTTACGTAATGAAAGAATGCCCTATGCCTATAGTACCTGCTAGATGGGATGGTAATTTTCTTCATAAAACCAGATGTTTTATATGGATTTCAGAAGGCGTATATCAAATGTCCTACAACGAGAAATAAAGCATTCCATATCGTCTTTCAACGGGACTCCTTATCTTTCCTACTGGAGAGAGAGTTTATTGGTATTTACTATTCTAACTTCAATACGCTCATGGTTACACAATCATGCCTCTTCGTGCTTATCTATATGAAAAGGGTGAAGGTATGTTTTATGTGTAATCTTTATGAAAATCAAAGGTGTGCAAGAAGGTAATAGCGGCTTATCTTTGATCTATAAAATAGTCATGAACAGTCTATACGGTGGGTTTGGAATCCATCCGAAGAGCACGGTATCTGAAATCACAGGAGAGATATCAGTATATTTTAGCGCTAAAAGGCTTCCAAGATGCTCACCCATTAGGAAATGGATATTGGCTATGTTCCCACAGTAGCACTTCAACCTTCATTAAGCAGCCGCCACGTAATGCAGCAGTTCAAATAGCTGCGGCTATTACAGTGCATGCCAGAATTCATATGTATTTAGTTGTAAGCAGAGCCGAAGTCGATACAGACTCAGTTCTTCTAAGTTCGCCTCTTTCTGAGGAATTCATTTCTTTCACAGAGCTTGGTAAGTTCAAGTTGGAATAGAATATTCGAGAGGGCATATTCCTCCAAAGAGCTATTGCCTGATGCTATATGAAGGTGTATCAGATGTGTGTGTCCACAAGGGTGCTACTAAAAAACATGTTACTAGAGAGTGGTATATGACTCAATAAGAGTTCGCTGAAAAAAGGCAAGTAGTAGCCCAATCCTTTCACAGTGGATTTCAAGTCTATGGTTGTCAAACAGAAAACACCCTTTTAAATGCCCGAATCTGGCCAAAAGGTTAAGATGTATGATGAGACTGGTAAATGGATTGATACAGCATCGCAAGCAAGCAAAAGAACTAGATCTAATAAGAGAATCTTTCATAATGTGGGAATAGTACCCATTTTTCCGTACAACATCTTGTCATCACTTTAAAGCCAGTCCCTTCCTCCTCACTTAAGTTCATCTTGAACAGGGAATCACTCACTTCTATATTCCAATACTCATATGAAATAGACGACGAACGAATCGAGCTTAGGTTAAAAGAAAAGTAGTGCTTTTGTCGCTAGGTTATACTGGCTCGGATTTGCTTTTGTTTGTTATCCCGGCCCCCCGCCCGGTGTGCTTATACTTACTTGCCTACCTCAAAACCGCTCAAGTAGTTGTTACTGCCTGCTATACTGCCTACCGCAGCTACAGTTTCGCTACTAATTGGTTGTTACTGCCTGGCTAAAAAAGTGCTTTTATACAAAGCAGCCGCTTTACTTTACTGCTATACCGCTTAGCGCCTGCCCACAGCCAGCTATACAGCCTACTGTTTGACCACTTTGGCTTGCCCTACTGTAGTGTATTACAGATAATATTACCGCCCTATTGGCTTGCCCAACTACTGCTGGCTTGAGTGAGGTAGTGCTGCCGGCTTGACCTACTAGAGTATCGCTCGAGAAAAGGTTGCTAAAGGTCGTTGTATGCTCTAGTGTGCTAAGTTGCTGATTGCCTAACTAATGGGTTGTGGAGTGCTAGGTACTTTAGTAGGCTTGCTTGCCTACTTTAGGTAACCTACTCGGTAAAAAGTTAGAGTCACCTACTTGGTAAACAGTTTGATTTAGAAAGTAGGCCAGACGGGCTATATGGAATACCTATGACAATACGGGGTCAGTCAATGGAATACCGGTTGCTTGCCTCCCGGTCGGTCCGTTCTTAAGGCTTGCTTGCTGCTCTTCCGTCTGAGAAGTGGTTTGTAGCGCTTGCCTACCTGGGTCACCCACCAACTATAGTATAGTAACTACAAAATAAGTAAGAGGTTAGTTAGGGAAAAAGTAAGTGGTGTTAGGTGACACGAATACTTTGTTCTACTTTGTTCTGTTCTTCTGTGGTTAACCATTAATTGTCTTCTGCTAGGTACAAAGGGGAGTAGTGGAAGAGCTTTTAAGTAAGGCTACTAAGCATCCTGACTCATAGTTCCTGACTGACTTACTACTTATTTCTGGTTGGCCTCAATAAAGTTCCTCTTGCTTACTTAGATTATGTATGTAAGATTTGCTCAACTGCACCCGCACGCGAGTATCCTTCTAAGTGGGAGAAAGAGAGTAGTGCCAGGGAGAACTTCGGTAGCATAAGAGAATAGAGATAAGCAAGCCTATTCTTTAGCAATAGAGAGAGGGGAGCATAATAGAGAGAGGGGTTCGTTCTTCTCTTGGTCCTTCTTGTAATGCTATTTAATAACCGGCCCCAACCAAGCAGCTTATGTGTATAAAGAGATGGGTTCTTTTCTTAACTCAAGATTAAGACAGCCGCCTGCCTCTTGACAAGGGCTGAATTGATAGGTAAAAAGCATGTGATAATCTTAGTACTTCAAAACAGTATAAAAGAGTGAGTCAATGCATTGAAGAAGTCTTGTTTAACAAGAGCCCTACACCCAAAGACCCAAAGAAGTGAGTGAAATGGGTCCCATTGGCCAGTGTGGTATAATACTAAATTTCATAGGGCCAACCAGCCAATTTTATATTAGCCAATTGTATATTATATATGAAAAATGCGGGGTAGATATACTTTTTGAAGATAAGAGTGAGTTAGGCCGGCTTTGTCCACGTAAGAGTGAGTTAGGCCGGGTAGGTAGCAAAACTAGCACCCAATATTCGATGGATGCGGCTCTTAGCAGCCAAATTAGCATACGTAAAAATAGACTCTCTCTCTTGATACGAAAAAAGTAACCGAGCTTTGTTTTTCATACTTTCCTCTCTCTCACCCCTCTCAAGTTTTTCTTGAACCGCACCTCCTTGACAAACCTACTTTGATATGATCCGGTTGGTTTCGCTGAATGAAAATACTACCTTGGTGTTTAAGTGTAAAAAAGAGGTTTTTCACTTTTTCTAGTTGTAGTTGATTAGGCATGGGAGGACGTACCTGAACCCACTTCCTGAAAAATGCGGAATTTCATTCAACTTAAATATATCTTCAATTAGCCCAGGCGCCCCTGTCAAGCCCTTATTCTTCCGATGTCGATCACGGAGAGTTTAGAAGTTGGTCCTTTATTAATTAGTAAAAGCAAGCTATCACACTAGGTAGCTACTCCTTGTTGGGTAGCCCAAAACCTCGGATATGTTATATTGTAGGTCTCCTGCGTTGGCGTACTTCTTCTTTCGACAGAATCTCTCTTTTCGAGTGTTGCTGGTACTGTTAATACTTATATACCCCTTAGGACTGGATAAGAAAGCTATGTATGTAGTCGTACTACACCAGTGTTTAATAACCAATAGCATATCAGATTTATCCTATATAGTATAGTGCATCTCTATTTGTTAACTCCAATCTGATTATTATAAGTAACGTATCTGTGTTATTTCTTTACTGCGAACTACTTTCTTTATTTGGTTGGTAAAGGAGCTACTGTGGAAGTCCCAAGTAGGACTCTGTGTCTTTTCGTAAAAGAAAACCTGCGGGTACAATTCCCAATCTAATAGAATATTCTAACTATTGTACAGTGGGGGAGGCTCATCTCAACTCCACCCTACCCTAACCTTCCCTGTGTATAGAGTAATGCGAAGTCACCTTGGGCAAGTACAAGCATTCATTCTATCCGTAAGCTAAGGTAGTTAAAACCTTTATTGTGTAAGCAGTCCTATGTAAGTCGGTAGGTGTGTGAATCGCAGTATGCTTAACAAGGACGAAAACTCTAAGAACTAGCCGGAGAATATTAAGTTAGTAAAATAAGAGGAGTGTCCGAAGTTGCCCTCCATTCTAGCGGAACCCCCTAAGTTTACTATTCAATTAGAGGGCTCCTACTTCTAAAGTGGGTGGGACAAGGGTAGTTCCTCCCTTCCCTATTTTTAATAAACCCAATCGTCAGTAAAACAATTCTTTTAGTCTCTAAAAGGAGTTGCTTAGCACCCTTTCTTTATATAATTTGACACATAGATTGTCGAACATACGACTAAAAGAGGAACCTATTATAGTATGGAATTGGTACCTCCTTTCTTTTCAATATTCTTAAGATCCTCCCTCGCAGCATAACATTGATTGACTGAGTTGTTACCAGAATCACATGTTTTGACAGCTTGAAGTTAGTTAGCATTATCAAGACTGCAATCTATCACAATTTTCAGATGCTCTATAATAATAGATACCAAGAAAACATGATTATCTGTAAATTGAGGACTTGGTCAAGAAGTGAGAAAATAGGTGTGACATTCCAGGCTAGGGTTAGCAAGGAATTGTTTGGGCTGATTGAGGATATGGAGCTGATTGATGGAGCTACCTTTGCAAGGGCGCAATTTCACTTGGAACAATGCTGTGTAAGCTGCTAAGTTAGACAGATTCCCTTTTACAATAGACTGGGGATTAAATTAAGTATACTCATGCTGTGGTGACTGCCCTTCCTAGATATGGTTCAGACCATGTTCCTTTGTTGCTGGAGTGTGAGACTGAACTGTTCAAAGGGTTTTCAAGTATATCTGCAAAGGAGATGATCGTGCAATGGCTTCCATGATCCGAGAAAAAGTAAGGTCCTCCACAAGTGATAACGAGAATGGTTCCGAGATAAACGAAATTCAAGCGTATTTAGATTGTCGTTGCATAACTCCGCATGAAGCAGCTTGGAGGCTATTTCAATACGAAATCCACCATAGCACACCAAGCATAGAATGCTTACCTTTAAACTAACCTCACCAAAAACTTCGTATTTTTGAAGAATATCTTAATACTTTGCAACCTGAGCATGCGTGCTGTGGAGTTAAGAAGTGTGTGGAAAGAAGGAAGAAAAGGTTGGATAGCTCATTGCTAGAATTAATAAGAATCTAAAGTGAAAGGCGCGAAGCGTGGTGCAGTGAAGGTTCTGAAAAAAGAGCTTGTTAAGAAGTTCAGTATTCAAATAACATACCGAAATAAAAACTTTGGCAAGGAAACTAATTAGCAATGTAGGGGATATATGGCTTAAAGTGGGATGATTCTCTCATAGAAGTAGGGGCATTAAAGGAGGAGATAATGAGTCTAAATCCAGGCAGTGTTGTGGATCTAAAAACGTCAGCGGTAGAGAGAAAAAAAGAAAAAGGATGAGATTCGGCTTGCATCCATTAGCCAAGATTTCCAACGCTTTCTTATTGCTCTTGGTGCCTAACTCGTGAATTCCTTCAAGACCTGAAAGTAAGTTCTAGCAAGTATAAGCAAGCTACATTCCTTTGTTCAATTACCAGGATTTCCGTTAGAATAGCAGCAGCGATAAGTAGTTGATAGAAAAAGAAGTGAAATCAGGTGTGAGGAATAAAAGAAACGAGAAATTGCAAACCTGATTTACCTTTACTCGATGTTACTTATTCAAGGAATTCCCTTGCTGCCTCTGCTGGAACAACGATTTTATATATGGATTCCGTATCTTAGACAGATTTCCTTGCTTTTTATACTCAGACTCTCCTTGCTTTTTATACTATTGGTTATCCTTTTTCCGTTTCATTCTTAACTCGCTTTTTATACAAATAACATACCTACTGTGTAGGAGTAAAAGCAGTTACTTTCGTTTATTTATCATAGAAATTCTTGCTTTCTAGTGATGAGAAGTAGACAGATTCGGCAGTTACATTAGAACACTCATCACAAACAAGGGACTAAAAGGGCAACTCGGTAAACGGGACGGATCGATAGCGAGAGAGTGGTCGGAAGAGGTGGGCAAGTGAGGTATAGTGGGTGATTCAAGGAAGGGCTTTGGCTACCTTTCGCATCATTCTCTTAGTAAGCCTTTTTAGTAGGAGGTCGCGGGTGTGATACTTATTTCTCTATTACTTCTCTATGGCTATGTCATTGATGCAGGATTTCAGGATTCCTATTCTGGGTGGAGCTCGCTTTAGCTTTGAGGTATATGGCACCCGCCTCATTCATGATGTTAGGTAGGCTATTGCAAAAACTTGAGTGCAAAGTGAAGAGTTCCCTACCTACGAAAGGCGAAGTCGCATGATCCAAACGTTCCAATCGGAGCGAACCAACAAAGATGGGGTAATAGCAGAATATCCTTTCTTAGTTCGTGGCTGATACAACATCCATCGTAAAGTGCTCCCACTTCCATTCGAGTAACTGGATATTCTGCAACATACCTCCCGGCCTCTGATGTTCTACCTTCACCTGCTGACATACCAAATACTTAGACACATAATCTGCCACATCCTTCTTCATATCATTCCACCAATTGACAAAGAACTCTGTACATACTTCACCGGGATGTATCGTGAACAAAGATTTATGTGCCTCAGTCAAGAATTCCTTGTCCGCATCCTCGCGATCGCAGAATCTAACCGCTAACGCGCCCACTTGGAATGGAACTCTTACTTCGTGGTAACTTAACTAGGGCTAAGAGCTTATAGCTCCCTTTTATTGCTTTCATGCATTCACTAGTGACTACTTCACTTTCTTATTTGAGTATATAGTAGTTTTTCTACTCACAACTTTCTTTGGTTGTTGTGCTTCTTCTTGAGTTGGTTGATATAAATTTACAGGTCGGCTGACACGAGTATAGCGACGAGCATAGTAGCTCTTCATCCTATCAAAATAATCTTTCATGAAATAACTAAGATAGCCTTTGAACCCACTTCATCTGTAGTCGAATAACCAGCTTTACGGCTATGGTGCTTAAAATGTGGAAGTATATTTGCCTGAAAAGTGCAATTCATGATCTGGTTGAACCGGCTCTCCTTCGACATGAGTGGCCAAGGGAAACCCCTAAGTGGAATCCCCACCACTTGGAACGCTGTTGCAACGTAAGAATGAATGGTAATATTTATTAGCTAGTTTCCAAACCGAGTTGCTTGGCTACGATGCTTGTGAGAATCCTGGGCCTATTGCTCCGGGGACTCAATCCGTTGCTTGTTTGCTCGCTTTATCCACTATAGTGTTGGTGCCTTGTTTTTCATTTTTAGAAGTTCAATCCTTTTACCAAAGAGATATCCGTTTACCACATTATGCTGGAATTGAGCCGTATAGCTTCTCATTTGTTATGGCTTGGACCTTTTATGGCAGATATCGGTGCACAGACTCCTTTCTTCTATATTTTCAGAGAGAGAGAATTGATATACAATCTATTCGAAGCCGCCACAGGTATGCGAATGATGCATAATTATTTCCGCATCGGGAGGGTAGCTGCTGATCTACCTTATGGATGGATAGAGAAATGTTTCGATTTCTGCGATTATTTCTTAACAGGAGTTGTTGAATATCAAAAACTGATTACACGGAATCCCTTTTTTTTGGAACGAGTGGAAGGAGTGGGCATTATTGGTGGAGAAGAAGCAGTAAATTGGGGTTTATCCGGTCCAATGTTACGAGCTTCTGGAATCCAATGGGATCTTCGTAAAGTTGATAATTATGAGTGTTACAATGAATTCGATTGGGAAATCCAATGGCAAAAAGAAGGAGATCCAGTAGCGAGTAAACAAGATCGAATGATAGCTTGAACAAGCTATAGGAAGAAAAGGGATCTCTCTAATAGAGGCAAGCTAATAAAGGCTAGCGCGTTACCAATCAGGTAACAAGATCTGTTTCGACTTTGTTCTTCGACCTGGAAGCGAGTAGAATGTTTCCAGGGAAGGGGAGGGAATCCCTCTTTAAGAGGTTCCGGGCGCTTTAAAGGTCGTCTGGGCAAGGAGATATCCGTGGCACTTTACAAGTTTTAGTAAAAAGACGAAACTCTTTAGAATGGAGACTCCCGTCAAGGACCCTAAGAAGCGTGTTCGCAGAGCCAGTTTCTTAGTCCAGAACCCCAATCCCCAGAAGGGTAACTGTTGCTGTAACCATAACCATCGGAATCGGGCTTGTGGAATTGGTCGAAGACCCAGAGATCGTAGTAGTTGTCGGCGCCTGTCAAATCGTTGCGGCGGGAACTCCCGAAATCAACACGGAGAACCTTAGATAGAAAGCTCACAAGAAGCGTCTTCCGCGTGCTAGGCCGACCGTGGAGGAAAAGCTGTTGAGTTTTGATTGGCCGGTGAAAGAAAACAGAGCTGGCACGCAAGCAAACAGTCCCTGAAAGCGACATTAAGCATATCAGCTCTTCTAACTATCTGTGTAGAAGCTTTTATATAATTCCTTACTGAAAGTCCTAAGAATGGAATACTGAAAGCGGTTACTGGCGCTGTTACTACTCTTCCGTCAAGCCCTATTGGCGCATATCCTTATCTGAAAGAAAGCAGTTACCTTACTTCAAGACTGAAGGCTGTTGTCGATGTTGCAGTTACTGTCACAACATCCGTTGCTGATCTATATTAAAAAAAATTGTGTACTAATAGAAGCAGCTCCTTAATCAAGGAGCATTTATCTATCCGCATGTCGTCCAGTGGGAGTCTGTATTCCTGTGGTAAATTCCGCACTTTTCCACCACACCAGTGCAAAGGGAATAAATAGCATTAATGCCTTCGAAGCAGAAGGGGAAGGGGGAGGTGGAGGGAATTAAGAGGAGAGGCAGAGACTGAGGAGATGACTGGAAGAGTAGTATGAGAAGTAGGTGAAGTGGAGGAAGTAGTGGGTGTAGTGTAAGGCACAGATTTCCAAGGAAATGTCGATTCGTCGAAGAGAACATGCCGACTGATGTAAATGGTATTGTTAGCCAGCCAGATTGAACCATTTGTAACCAGAACAATATTCCAAGAACACACATGGAGATGATCTGTACTGAAGTTTATGAGTGTTATAGGGACATAGATAAGGGAAACAAAGACATCCAATTATGCGAAAGAAGGAATAATAAGGTACTTGGTTAAATAAGATTTGATACGGAGAGATATTCGATAGAGAGACTGATGGGAGACGATTTATAAGAAAGAAAATGCTGGTGCAAATTTCATCCCACAGGGGAATTTCTAACCAGGACATAACAGCCAAGCTGAGTTCTACTAGATACCGATGCTTCTGAGCAGTAGAAAAAGAGGTTTGACTTGATAATATATTCTGATTTCTAAAAAAAGATGAAGACTGCCTCCCAGGAACTAAGATCCTCAATTACGAGAAATCCTATCTATCAACCACTTTATTGACGCGTAGCATTATGTAACTTGCTTTTCTATTCGTAGATCCTGAGTTATGCTGTCTTCTAAAGTGGAATTTTCATTGACCTTTAACTAGAGCTTCCTTCGGCAACAGTGACTTTCTGATTAGAGCAAATTGCATATAGCTTGGGGAATAATAAAGCAAATGATAATAAGAATGCGTTTTGAAAGAAGAAAAGATCAATCCCAAGGATTGCGATAGCAGTTTCAGTACCGACGGCCCTGAACCAGTATGTGCTATAATTTACTGGGAATTCATTACACTACTGAGGTGCAATTTTTTTCTCTTTGAACTGGTATGCAGTATAACCCCCTCATGGTTCACACTAGAATGCTTTACTTTATTGAAGAGAATGCGGATCGTTTATCAGAGGTGGGCCTACTAATGCCTCCATTCCGGGCTAAAGTGAATCCTTATATGGGGAGGAAAGAACTTCAGATGGTTTTAAGCAGTGGTGAATATAGAGAGAAATTGAAGTATTCAATCCTATGGCATATCCGGCGATCGTCGATCTTTTTGTTTCTAGACGATAATGTTGTAAAACATTATATGATAATTGAAAAACTAAAATGAAGATATTGGGAGGCTTTTCAAATAGATGGATGCTGGTGGTGGGATTGAATTAACTTGTGAACTGCTCACCACTCATAAGGAAAAAGTGAAAGAAGCCCTCATCCTACACCGGAGCATAAAGTGGTTCGATAATCGATAGAAGGATTGTGCTTCGGTTTCTATCTTGGTGTCTAGCGAAGCTGTAAAGCAGTGTGTGGATCTCACTTATCTGTCTCTGTCTTGAAGACGTTCGCAAACATAATACTCAAGGATTGACTAATTCCCTAGTGTGCCAGTGTGTTAGTTTGATTAGGAGTATCAGGAAAGTTTCAGTGAGTATGAGTATTGATTCGAATTAATAAGCTTGGTAGAAAACCTTGGCTAGAAACTGAGTAAAACTTGGTTAGCACCTAGAATACCCAATCAATGTCTACATAACCCGAAAGCCAGAGCTCGAACTAGTATAGCTCTTACCCAACTCCCAAGAGGAAGTGAAGCTAGAACCGGTATCAGTTAATGTTAGGTAAGTTTCGATCTAGAAATCACAATATCTGCCGTACAGCTCATGTAATTTTATTGAAATAGGTTTCACAAAGGCCAGTATAAGGTAAGCTCGGCTTTCCAATCGATGCTCGTACCCCCAGACTCTATAACTATCCCAACTTAGAGTGAGCTTTAATAAGCCTTCCCCAGAATCAGGAGTACAGGCGGCATAGATTTGTTCGCAGAAAGGTTAGTTACACCTAGCTTTCTTATTTCCATAGGATTACCCTAGAAGAGTCCTCTCTTCGCTCAAACTAGCACCCCACGGCAGTATCTCCGCTTTGCCTAATATTCGATTTTTGAAGGCATTATCCTGGACTAATTGTTCTAGCCCTTGAAATAACTTAGCAAGTATTCAGCTGTCAACTCAGCATCATTAGTTAACAACCCATTCTAATATACCTACCACCTTGTGTGAAGCATGTAAGAATTAGTAGGCTTAAGAGGAGAGCGTTCTCCATCCTACAAGTTTCTCGGAAGATTCAATGAGCCGAATAACCTACCCTATATTTCGACCTGAAAAAAAAAGATTCTTTGTTTCATGCCCTCCCTTACCAATCCAAAATTGATTTTTCCTGACTTTCTCATAGTCCGTTTATCTCTCTCTCCAAGCCTTTCTCCAAATCCCCTACCAAGTCCAAGTGTTCGTTGCGCCTCAGTTTTGATAGAGTAGAGTTCATATGTTCCAAGCTCAGGGTTAGTTCCCCCTCCTTTATTGATTTAGAGAGAGCTCTATCCGTCTGCTCCTTTCCTAATCAAGCTATTTGCCTCCATCGGCTCCACCTTGTTAACTAGGTTTCGAGTTACTCAGCTTTTCACTATGTTTTAGTACTCTTGGCCCTATCCCATTGCCTATAAGTAAGTAATCCTTTTCGAAAAGTATCTATAGATCTTGAATGTTAATCAAGTGCCTAAGCTCGTATTATTTACAAGTTTCTTTCATGGGAATCTTCCATTTAGTTGTCTATTGCTAACCAACCTCCTAAGTCGCTAACCGAATTCCCTCTGTGTTTTTCAATATGTTCGACTTCAGCCTTAGAGCTGAGGCCTAGATATTGAAGTTTACAGTGGTTTCCGCCGGGATGCATTGCCCATCGAGACCTGTCGCCCACTACTACACCATCTTCCAAGACATCGATCCCTTCCCGAAGTGATGTCCCTTACCTCCCTTTACAGGAAGCCTGTCCGTTCTGAGGTCAGCAAGGATTGAATGGTTCCGAATACCTTTCCATATAGGAATCCCCTACTTGAAACACCAAGGCTCACTAAAGCACCCTACCCGAAAGAAAAGGATCTTCGATCTCCTCTTTTCCCGAGATAACACCACTACCGGCATTTCACCTCGCAATACAAGTTCAACTTGTAATCCGAACATGACTGGAAATAAGGATAAAGAAATTCCATTCGTAGTGTTATAAAGTTCCATTGCTATCAGCTAAGCCAGCTAGTTAGGCCTTAGAATTGTTTCATGACTTGTTTCTTTGTTGTTGAAGACGTTCGAATAATCTGGTTGACAAGGGAGATTTCTATCTCATTCCCTTACTGTTCTGGAAGACACTTCGTTTCTTTCACCAGCAGAGAGAAATTCTATCTCCTCTAAAGAGATCAAGTTAGTAAAGATTCCAAAGGTTAGAAGTGTATGGCGTTTTAATTAATATCCAATTCCGTTGCCCTTTCTTCTTCCCACACTCGTGGAATCGAAATCGCTATTCAAAATGGCATACTGCAGAAAGGAAGTGTTCTTAGGTGAAGAGCCCTTAAACCCTATTGCTTCACAGTATGAGTAGTAGTTATCGAAGAGCTCTGGAAGGTTGGTGCCCCACTTTTTCTTATCGCTAGGGGCTCAGGAAACTTGATATGCTGCACCCACCTTCTCAAGTATTCTACTTCAATTGGCCTGGCTTCAGACATTAGAGCACGGGTGACGTCAAACATCTTACTCACTCTCGACTCAAACACCCCCAACCGGTAACCGCCAGCTTCGGTAGTATGAGTAGCTTCAAGGGAATTGGTAGTATTTCTCTTGAATAATAAAGCATTCAATGTATGAACTCAACCTTCGTAAAAGATTGCCCCTGTGATGCGGTTCATCCATTGAAAGACGATCAGGGGACCTAACCTAACAATAAGGAATCCAGTACTGGTAGCTAGAGCAGCCGCTAACAATACTTCTCTTCTGTTCTGAGGGGGCTATCCAAATGTAAAAATGTTCCGATCGAATTTCCTGCTTTTGATGAAAGAAGGTGCCATTGGTAACAGTCTAGATTACGCCCACTTTTTTTATTGGAAAGATAAGACGAAGAACTAGGAAAAGATAAGGAGCCGGAGTAGGAAAGTGAAGATGCCTGATTTACTCTTGGTTGTGAAGTTATCTCCCTATTGACAATTGGGAATTTTTTTTTTTATTAGCTGCCAAAATGGAAAGGTGAACCTCTTTCTCCTTAGTATTGGCCTTTTATATCACTTCCTTATTGCCTGACTACTACATTCTTAGGAGCCTATTTCTTGGGTTTCTATTCCGCTTCCTCTCACTCTTCGCTCATTCTTTATAGAGCTTCAGTGGCTACAAACTCACCCATAAACAAACATTGAATCTTCATAAAAGTTTTGAAAAAGTTATCAGCTTAACACGATACAGACCTATTTGCTTGGAGGATTCTTGGCAAAAGTTTATGCCCTTAGGTGGCAAGGAAGATGTGGATCATAGCACGGTTGGATTGCCTAATATAGGTTAAATAAAGAAGGATGGAATTATAGAAATAAAGATATTTTCTTGTTGGGTGGCTGGCGTAATGTTGAAAGCGCAGGAGATATATTGGAATACTAGATTGACATAAGCACGATAAAGACATGACCCTCTTGAGCCCAATATGGAGACTTAATTATTATCACCATAAGATCCTGTGCGTATTTATAAAGAAAACGCCCATTCTTTTATACGTCGTGGGTACTATGGTGGACATGCAGATGTTTATAAACCTAAAGGTTCGAACCCACTTAGTTAACTCATTGTATCCCCTATTAAAGAATTCCCTATATAGGTCCATCTACCTGGCACGCTGGGAAGAAAGCTTGAAGACTTGTTTGCATCGTTGCCCTCAATCAATTCGAAAGCCCCTACTACCATATCGGCGCCCTATTCTTCTATTTCCAACGGATCCATTCATGCATGTTGACTCTACTTCAGCAGAGAAGATTGGAAACACTATCATTCTACCTTGAGGTTCTCTATATGAAAAGGGGTACGGCTTGTTTTATTTGTTTGTGACAGCCCTTTACAGGTCAGGCCAAGGAAGAGGGAAATAGTGATCATACGTCTATCAGATACTAATGAATAGCCTGTACGGTCGGTTTGGTATCAACCCTAGAAGTACTATAAAAGAGATCTGTGAGAACTCTCGATACCAGGCAAAGTGTGTTTAAGGTCGCCGAGCCATTAGGAGTGCGGTATGGCTTCGTGTAAGATAAATCGTATGAAAGAGTCCATAACTCAGCCGCAGCGGTGCAAATATCCGCTGCTATTACTGCTGTTGCTCACAGATTGCTATATAAGCCGTCAGCTTACACTGACTCAGTTGTTCTTAGTAAGAAAGTTCCGGATGAAGTAGTAGGAAGTGGATGAGGTTCAAGCTCGAATATATGGTAAAGGTAGCTTGCTTACTAGGGCCTCAAAGCTATTGCTTGATTCTTTCAGAAGACAAGGGGAAGTGGCAAAAGGTGCTGTCAAAAGACATGTTACTCCTTTTTGGTATCAAAAAAATATGAGAACTTCTAAATGAGAAAAACAGTTGTTGTAACTAATCCCTTCCGTCTTTCAAGGAAAGATATGAGCAAATCAGCATCATTCCAACCTCAAAGTCAAAGAGTACTTTTTTCTCAGTCTAAACCGAAGCTATTCATTTTTCTTTTCCATTATCGCCTAAGGTACTAGCTCAAGCTTTTTGGGAGAAAATCAAATCCCAATCCTCTGTATCAGAAGACACATAATCTAAGAATACTGACTCTGATGAGAAGAACAAAGAGGGGAACCCCACTACCCATAAGAAGAATTATCAAAGGAAACCCTGTGGAATAACTTCAAGAGTCAAAATACTCACTAGGGGTCCATCAAATGAAAGATGAATCTTCCGCGGAAGCGCCCTCCAACTCTCTATTATGAAAAATCTCTTTTGATACCGACTTTTAGCCAGTGAGTCATCCCAAAGCCATCATTCATCTTTCGTCATCTTTATCTCTCTTTGCCTGTGTTGAAAAAGACATATTTTATGAGATTTTAGTTACTTTTATATTGATTTCATCCTCTCTTGATGAGTGTCTTCAAGGTACCCCCTCCCTGGTAATGGAAGCTTTATTGGGTATGTCGAGATGCTTGTACTCCTTTCTCAATTTAATGAGTTCAAAAACGTTCCATTGTCATAATGGGCTTATGATCTCCAAAATGAATGTACACCCGGCTCCTCCACTCCTGAGCGGTATTAGAATAGTTGCACATTTTCCCTCTCATTCTTGAATCCACATTTGTTCCAAGCAAGCCCTTTGGAAATGCCATATGTCGAACGAAGATTCTTTTTTTTACTTGATTCTTGGTCCTACCACATACTATTCTTTAACATTGGAGAAGAGACGACACTTATCAGCTTATTTTGCTAATGGATAGCAGTTGTTTCAAACATAGATAGGAAATAGTGTCGGCGATTGTGTTTTTTCCATGCCTTCCTTTTACGAGTGGCATTCAAGCTTTAGGAAGCACAATTACTTCAGTCTGTGACACACTTGAGCTACTTGAGGTACTTGTTACGATGGATTTGGAGTCATTTTATCTTTCTTTCTTAGACAAACCCTTTTGAAGTTCAACTCTCTCACTCTAATAAAGACAATCACGTTACTTCGAACAGAATAAACTTACTCCCATAGGGTTGAGACCCTTTGTTTCGAAGCTCCACTTAGAAATATGCTCAAGGCGCTGAAGAACTAATGAGGGAATGGAAAGATAGAATAAGTCAAATCCAAATAGTGCTAGGGGGTGCCCCAGAATACTCAGACTGCATGCTGAAGAATTCAAAGTTATGATCAGAGCATAACCCTGCTTTCAAAGCCTAGCATATAGGAAGCCCTACTCTTCATAAGGAACTTGGCACAGCGCAGCGATATGTGCTATTCCAGGCGCCTATTCCCATACTTTTTATTCATATAATAGCCCATTAATTTGTACTACCTAAATATATCGAAAAGCTATCATCTCCTGCATCCACAACCTCTGTCTATAATTCGACTCTGAAAAGGACGCATAGTATTTCCCTGTCTATTCCAACCACGTTGAGGGACTCAGCTAAAGCAAAACGATCTACTTTTGCCAATTTCATACATCAAAAGAATGCTTCTATTGCTTGCTATGTCTTCGATCATGCATATTCAAAAGGTGTACCTTTATACTCTGTACACAATTGTTTTGTTGTTCCAGCAGGCTTTGCAACCTTCTTACCACACGTCTATCTAAAAGCGTTTACTGATTTAGTTCACCCATTGCATTTGATCAATTGTTTATTCATTCACAATATATTTGTTGATGTACCGCAAGAGGAAGGAGATTGAGCAATACTTTCAATGGGCTCCCTCTAATGGCATCTTTCTTAATTACGGTGTCGTGTTAGATAAAGGTATTCACATATCTCCTCCTAAACCAATACCTAAGAAGTGCTTTGAGAAATGGTGTAATTACATTGTCTATCCTAAAGACATGAAAGCTAGCGAGAGGAGGAAGTTTATAAAGAATCTTGATAGCGCTATTGAGCACTACTATTCTTACTGTAGGGCACTAGGCTTTCAAGATAATGGTTCTACTCATGGATTGATTGAGCATTATAATCGATGGTGCTCTGAATTAGAATATACTATTGCCAGCGGTTTCAATAAAGCACTACAACCTAAGTAAGTTTACCTTTATTGGCTACTCATCATTATACTCTATCTAACCTTTTCCTACTCCTCTATACCGAGCTCTCTATAAACACTTTCATCTATACTACTAGCTGCCTATCACATAACACTACTAGCTGCCTATCACATTACACTAATGCAACCCTTACTCTATAAGGGGATTAACCTTCGCGAAACAAAAAACAATGCTTAAGTCGAGATCGAATCTGAAGAATCTCATTTAGGATCAAGGGCGAAGTAAGATGACCGGCGATACGACCCCGCAAGGCACTACTGTAAAGCTCATTGGTCTCAACGCCTTCTCAATGGCAAATGGAAACTGTCAAGATTGTCGTCTATATACGAAAAAAGTGGCAAATAGAAGGAAGAGAGAGCCAAAAAGAGATTGTATGACAAGAGCTATGGAAAGCTCCTTTAAGATGCAAGAATAGAAATCCCTTGGAAAGACCCCTACTTTATGATAAGAATAAGTTTCGCAACCTATGGATCCAATTCTGGCTCGTGACAAGGCAAGGAAATTCCTCCTTCGATCAGCCGTGGCAATGAGACCCTTTCGTCGTGTAAAAGGAGCACTATCGCCATTTGTGAGCCAGAATAAGGTAAGCACACATGAGAAAGCTGCCTAAGCATGATCGGGATGCTACCTTCAACCCTCGTCGAGCTCGCGTTAATCTTCAGCTTATGCAAAAAAGGAACATTTTTTACAGGATTAAGAGGATAATTAGAGAATGGTTGAGGAGGTTGCCATAGAGGATGTGGTGGCTGCATCCCCGAAAACGATGTCACTCTGAGTTGAATGAATACGATGGAGTACGTACGAGCCTGCATTCGAGGAATGGCTCCGTATGGGTCCGTTGAGGTGAGTCGCCCATCTTCGGTTTCATCCCTAGGCGCTTTCGTTAGCTAAGGCCGTGTACGCCAGAGCGCCAGGAATTCCGCATATGTTATCTCATCCTGGTCTTTGCACCCATGGCGTGGTCAATAGTACACCCCAGATCATCACTTACTTCGGAATAGGTTCGAGAGCTTCCATTGAAATGTGTCTTTACACAAATCTTTGGTATGCCTTTTTTCCGGTGTTTCCTAAAATGGTAAAAAGAAGGGGGCTATCCCAATGTAAAAAGCCAATTCGGAAGATAACTAGCTCGTGATTGAACCCAACAGAAAGAAGAAGTGGGAGATGCATAAACTTTTGATTATTCCGATTTGATACTCTCATGCATCGAAGCATCGGAAACTATTCCCTATGAAGCAGTCATAATAGATCAACTACGATCATCCTATAACACAAGTGAAAGAACGATATTGAACTGATACCACTTACAATAGAGGAGGAGGTAGTATTCAAGAATGGAACCTTTAGGAAAACTTATACGATGCTTAGTGAGATCGGATTCATATATTGAATATGAAAGCGAACAATTTGAAAAGACTTCCCCTTGCCCAAGGGAGACATCTGATCAAGATTCTCGCAATCAAACATAGGGAGCAATCATAAATGGGTCTAGCCGAACGGGGGGCCTCACTCGCTTAAACCCTAGAGCGAGCGGAAAAAATGAAATGAAAGAATATACAAAGGCGCCAGAGAAAGAAAAGAAAGAAAAGGAAGAAAACCGTAGATTAGTAGGTCGATTGAACCCCATTAGAAAAAAACCAATAAAAAAACAATGAAACCGTGGGTGCGATAGTTGTGAAAGAACTCTGCTTGGACACAAGGTCACGCCCATTTCTCCCGCAGACACAGCCACCAAGCACATATTATATTCTTTGAAATGCTTTTGCTTGTTGAATAGATTCGCTAGTCAATGAAGAATCTCTTTTCTTTTTCTTATCTATTTTCTATTCTTTTTTTTTTCAGAATAAAAAAGAGAAGAATAATATGTTCGTTCGGAAGGGCCTGTATTCAAGTAGTTACGAATCCCGAGCTCGAGCATGTCGGTGATGTCTTTACAAAGGCACATCACGAAAAAACCCAAGACAAAGACTTTCGATTGATTCACTGTCCATATGCCCATACTATTCTCGCGAAAATGAAGGACATTATTATTGAGAGAAGACTTATATATTTATACTAGAACTAGCATGAAACGGTCTTTTGTCAGTGAGTAAGCGCCTGGTCTGCCTCCAAAACGCCCTGTGTCCACAATTCAAGACCTTAAATCAGCATCATTTCATCCAAACAACAAGCATGCGCGCTTGGAAAGCTAAACCCGAGAGTTCCCGCACACTTTTCAAATGGAAAAAATTCGAAAGCAAGTCGTCTCATATATAAAGCATATAAGCATAGAAAAAAAAAGATGTTCCCGTAGGAATGTGTAGTTTTGATACCAAGTGATGGCTTTCAGAAGGGCCAAGCCTTGTAATACACCTCTCCAAGCCCCATATAGTTTAGCTTTCAAAAGAAGAGTATGAGGCCGCTAAGGAAGTGAAGACCCGAATCAGTACGCACGACTTCAATGCCCAGAAAATGCCAAGAAAGTCATGAATAGAGAGAGCCCAAGACAGAATCTTTTTGAGTCCTCCTTCAGCTCTAATTTTTACCCGCTCTACTCTTCTTTCTTACGGATAGGAAGGCCAGTATTTCTTTTCTTTGCTGATTCCTCTCAATGAAATTGGCCATGTTGCACTAAGTTACTTACGGATGTATGCATGCAGTCCGGGAACACTTTGGGGTGAACACCCATCCAAACAAGTAGAGTCAATAGTTCAGCATTGAGTTCAGAAATTTCTAAAAAACCAATCCCCAACAAGTGCTCCCCGAACCAAGCTAGATAGTCTCCTATCACTTGGCTCACCAACCAACCTGTACTTTGATTATTTATTATTATTATTATAATCGGATCTAAAAACCATCAAGATTTTTTCCAGCCATAAGTTCCCATATGACATATGTGCTCTTGGTTGGGGCGGGCCATCATTCCCAGGTCATTGAGTGCCCGTCGTACCACGTCGTTGGTGCACTAGAAACTCACTATACTTTGAGGATCTGGGACCTGGGCCCGACTCGTTCTGCCAGTGAATTTTTTCTCTAGGTCTACAAAATAAAAAAGGCATGGCATACAAGAACCTGGGCTGGTACATTCTATCAAAGATTGGAGAAGGGACCCAATCTCGTATTTGATTGTCGGCGTGGCAAAAGGCTTTGCTTCGTAGACTAGTTTCTCTTGCAAAGACTTCGCAAGAACGGGCAGGGTCGGCGTGGGGATGCGATTCGCCAAGCTAGGGAAAAAAAGCCGGCCGGATGAAGAAAGCGAAGGACTTTTATTCGAAAGTATACCCAGGCAAAAAAGAGCTATGCTTTTGCCCTTTCGTAATGACTTCGAATCAATAGGCCTATCATTTTTCAATGAGGCGAGCCAAATAGAGAATGAAATGCAGAAGTGTGCCCTTTTCTTTTTTTTTTTAGGGCTACTTTACTCGCCCGCCCTACTTCAGTACCAAAGGCTCTTGGGGCTGCCACTCCTACCCATCGAATGCCCTTTGAAGCGCCAGTAGTTGTAGCTTCGGGTAAGGCGTTAAACTTGCTCCTACGACCTATATTACCTCCGGGCGGTACGAAGTAAACCTCTTCCAGCAGGTAGTAACCTTTCAACAAAGTTGGGAGAGAGAGGCGAGCCCTAAACTATATCAAAGGAAATTCTTCGTGCGTGGCGTGAGTTGGAATCCTAGAAAAGATCGAGACTCCCCCGTTCCACGAAAATCTATACTATCTTGTATAGTCCAGTAAGTAAAATTGGAATTACCCGGTCTGCATAAATGAAATCTCATGAGACCCACCCGCTTTTACTACGAGAAAGCCCAGCCCAGGCACCTTCACTAGACGGGGAGTCAGCTACTTCTATTAGCACTGGACCGTCGAGTCGAATTGATCGTGTCATGTGCAACGTCCATCAAAGATGGTTCATTAATGTCCATTGATTTAGACTCCTTCCCTCTGACCTTAGAAAAACAAAGATAGGGAGGGGCCTCCAAGAACGAAAAATTAACTAGACTCCCTCTCGTAAGGCTCGCCCTCGATCGAGCCCCGCGCGGGTCGGCCGGGGCTTTCCCTCTTTTTATGTTTCCGCCACGATCAAGACGCACGGAAGAGCTATGGTATGCCCCGTGCGTGGAGGATCCGTTAAGAGTGTCCGTTGTCTCGGTAGGGAACAGTACCTATTGTCTTGGGTAAGTGCTACGGACCCTTTTTTATCCACTATTTACCGGAGCCCCGACTGCCACCGAGGTTCGACCTGGTCCTTGCTTTTAAGCTCTGCAGGGACAATTTGGCTTGCTAAGTGTGCCCCCTTTCTAGTGCCCCGCCCGGTTAACTGGACTTTTGGCCTACCAAGCAAGCACTTGCCCGCTGCTCCTGCCGCCCGCCAAGCGGGCTCCGCGCTCGTTATCCTTACAGTTCTCTCTGTCGGGGCCCCTCCTCTTGCTTTAGCCATAAGCTACGGCAATTCCAGCTCGCACCCCACTCTGGCCCGCCCTGCGGGGCCAGAGTGAGCTCAGCGGTCATACCCTTACGTGAGGGGATCTTTCGCTTTTGCCAGATCTATGAGATATTACGAGTCCTCCGCCCCAGACTCCCTCGCCGCGGCCATCTGGTTCACCGGTACTACCAAAAAATCTCATGCTTACGTTACTTTTACTTATATATAAGTAAGATACCGGACCACAAAGACCCCAGTCGTGCTTCAGGTTTTCATTCCCATCATCATGAAGGGAACTCCTCGTGCTCTGCCATAAGAACTCGGAGTCCGTATCATGGTGAAGGTAAGGTAACGCTTTTATTCTTGCTCAAAAAACTGACCGAACGCGTTCGAGTTATTGGCTCGTCCGACCCGGCGGCATTCATGAATTACTCGTTCAACTGTCCCTCGGAGACACGGTCGCTAAGTGCCATGCATGGTCGCCCCCCGTCCTTTCTTTCTCTCCGTCCCCCCCGGGTAAAAAAAAGAGATAAAAAAGGGGACTTATGCTACGGGCTATGCCACCCATGACTGATGAGGGAAGTAGCATCCGTCCCATCGCAAGCACCTACAATGTCATGATAACATTGGTTTACCCTTTTTTAGTAGTTCAACGGACGGTCGCCCCTCCAACAAGAAAAGGTAGAAATATGAAAAACTCTCTGCCATTTAGATCGGAGAATTTATGGAGGAAATCGGGTTTTAAATTACCAGAAACCACACGATTATATAGCCAAAGGGAATAGGCCGCGCCTAAAATCATCCCAAGCGCTGCTAATGTGGCTACTAAGCTATTTCTTTGGAAAGCTCCTACTAAGATTAGAAATTCCCCGATAAAGCTGCTAGTGCCAGGTAAACTCATATTGGCCAAAGTGAAAAATAAGAAAATGGTAGAGAAATTCGGCATGGTGCTCACTAACCCTCCATAATATCTAACAAGTCGAGTCTTATGTCGGTCATATAGAACACCAACACATAGAAAAAGGGCTGAAGAAACCAGTCCATGACTTAACATCAGTAGAATGCTACCTCCAATTCCCTGTATGTTCGATAGAGTCTAATATTCCCCAGGAGTACGCCGATTACCCCCCAAACTGTACAAGATAGTTACCACCTATCATACGGCTTTCTAACTCCACTTCTTTTTCAGGTCGTTCCGCTCTGTCGGATCGATGGTAGTCTCAGAGATCTTTCACCCCCCAACATTTTTTACAACACGCTTACTGCAGGTTGCACTTCTTTATCCTTTTCCGGGGCATACTAGAGTATCACATCGTACCACCCCAACTCTTTCTTCCTTATCAGTGAACCGGAACATAGTGCATAGGTACTCTTCGATGCTGCGACAAGGACGAGACAAGGTACCGTACTACGATCCCGTACAGAAGTTATGCCCTTCGGCTCGGCATATGGAACCTATCAACTGCCCCTTTATGATGGGGTCCGATCGGTATAGGTAGGCCCCCTTCCCTCCGCCTCAGACATCAAGGAAGTTTTTCCGCTTACAAATAGAGGAGTTAAGACCGGGGCACCGGCCCAATGGGATTTTTCTTTACTTATCTGCGCGCGCACTGCGTCAGCACAGGAGGTCGGCTTTACTTACAGAAAAAGAAGGAGCGGCGGGCGGGGAGCTTGCGGGCCCCTCTGCTGCAAGTGCTTGTTGGACCCCACTCCCCTTTCCCGGGAATGGGCCGGGCTTTGTTTCCCCGCATAAAAAGAAAAAAGGGAGGGCTCGGTTCGCCTTTGATTGTGAAGAGATAGATAGCTTTTAATTCTCTTATAGATAGAAGCAGCACAGGTAAAGGCTCAGTGAAGCTGCAGGGAGCACTGAGCAATGGGGTGATGAGGTTTTTTTCCATGGGTTGGACCAAGGAAGGCGGAAGTCCTTCCACGAGGGTGGCGGAGAAAGAAAGGTGAGCTAGTCGTTGTAGGAAAGAAAAAAAGTATCGTTCGACTCCAGAAGAGTACGCGCGCTATAAAAGGAAGTTCGCTTCTAAACGAACGCTAGCTAACTACTTGAGCCTTTTTGAAACGACCTACGCTTGTGGGGCGCTACGGCAAAACCTTTAATCTTCCCTGCTTGCTTCTTTCTGTTCGACCGGACCGACGCGGAGTTCGCAGCCTCCACACCCTTGCTTAGCCTTACACTTGTGATCCTGGAGTATTTTTATAAATGCGCCCGCCTTCTTCTTTTCTTTCATGTCGTTGTCAAGAAAGGTTTGTTATAGACCACGTTGTTGATAAAGACCAACTTACAACACAAATAAAGACCTTCCTTTTTTTGTACCTCGAAAGGTAGGTGCTCCTCCTTCTGATGCGAAGGCCGGCTGTCCGAAGTGCAATGAAGGACTCGGAAAGGATAGGATTTGTCGTGCCGGGCCCTTCGGGTGTCCTTTTTTTGGCCGGCGTGTCTTATTTTTTTACCTTCCACCGCCAAAAATCCAAGGTTCCACACGAGCTCCCGTTCTGCAGCGTGGTGGCAGGACCGCTAGGGGATTGGCTCCGGGTGTAGGTAGGGTGAAATTTGCAGGGGTCATGCAAATAAATAGGCCCCTTCCCTTCTTCCGACTTTTTTAGAAGGCACTTTCCGTTCAACGGTCCCTCGGAGCGAAGGATTAGGCAGGTAGTACGGGCCCTCTGACTTCCAGCTATGTGCTGTGTGCGACTTCCACGAAGCGAATGAAGGTAAGCTTTTCGAGCTTTCTCCGCCAGCGGCTTATGTAGTGGTCGGCATTACGTAGTGTTCCGTGGGAGGGAAAAGAATATAATGGGGACCAACCCACCCTTGGAAACTGTCGTGACGCTTTGGTTACGAAGGTCACCAGAGTGGCTATGGAAGGATTCCGTGGTAGTCTCTTCCTCCCTCCAACTCCATCAATATCAAGAAAATGTCGTGAGCATGGAGGTTTGGCCAACTACTCAACTAAACTATGGGCTAGGCTACTTATAGCTTATATAGTGAGTGGCCCTGGGGCTTTGGTGTAGTTTTAGTTTGTATTGTACTGAATGGAACACTAATAAATGAAAGTAGTTAAGGCGAAAAAAAAGCCCTTTTTACTATGATATAGAGCCGTCTGCTTCTTGCCAAAGCTTCGCCCTGTTGTGCACCTTTCTTGTGAAGAGTAGGGGGGCGTCGAGTTTCAACTCATTAATAGGCCCCTCTACTGTTTTCTTGTATATTTTTTCGGGTGAAGCTACCGCTTCGTAGAAAGCTCCCCTTCCCTTCCTCATCGTCTTGCCTCTACTTTGTCTGTTTGCGCGAGGCGGAGAGTCCTTTCTTTTTTCGCTAGGTAAAAATTCGTCAAAGCGAAAGATCTGATCCAACGGGAATCCCGCATATTGAGCGCGGCTGGTACTATAGGCGCGATCTTCTCACATGCATGCCATAAAATAATTTTTTTATAGATCTATGGAATTATAGACATTCCTTTGATTCACGAGAGGGCTCGTCGATCCAAAGGAATCATTCTTCTGGTCTCTATCCGTCCCCCGCCCCGAAATTGACCCGACGGCGCAGCGCCCATTCGCTTCGCGCGCGGGAAGGCAACGAAGTTAAGTGAAAGAAACCGCAGCGGAGTGGAGAAGCCGCGACACGAAGTTCCTTACCTAAGCTGGATCTCGCTGGTGCCACCTAAACGGTAGGTATAGGCGGCGTGTTACGTTTGGAGTTGTCGTTCACTTGTCCCCAATAGAAGAATGAGCAATTCCTTCCCCTGCGGCGGGTTATGGCCTGACCACTCGGTCCCCGAGGGTAAGCGGGGGATTTCGGTATAGCAGCTCACGCTCGTTTGCGCTGCGCGTCCCCGCTGGACACGTGTTAGCTGTAGGAAGTATGGTTACGAAAGTGACTTCGGTTCGCCTGGCTCAACTCCTCACTTGACGTTAGCGGACCTACGGGTCGGGCCGGGGCGGAGCGCTCTTTCTTTCTGTGTGGGACGATGCCGGGGCGCCGAGGCTAGAACAAGAACAAGACAACTAACTTCAATTTCTTTTTCCTTTCATGAGATGACATTGGATTGGACCGATGGAGAACTGAGCTGGCCAAAAAAGCGCTTGGGCGCTCTACATACGATGTAGACTCCATAAGATACATATCGATTTCTTTATGATGGATCCAGAATAGATAGATATCTTGTCTCATCAATAGATAGAGAGAGGTGCGCAGCCCCTTATTTTTTAGAGATTCCCTCCTTCCTCTATATCCATTCCTTCTCTTTCGATCTATCATAAGAGATAAGGCCATCTATCAATCTGCTACTTAAGGCTCGTTCATTCACTCGTTGGGTTAATCTCGCTTTTCGTTCATGCCACGCCCGCCACAAGAATAAAAAAGAAAGCGAAAAAACGTTATAGCTAGAAGCGCTCGCTTCGCCGCGCCCGGGAAAGCGAAATAAGATTCGATTCGGACTTCGTAGAGCCGGTGCTGCTGCTGTCTGCGCATAGGGCCCTTCCCACTTCCGTCCCGAGGTGCTAAGGGCTTTTGTTTTTGGAACAGACGGCAGTGTTTTGCTAACGCCTCGAATCGACGCTTTTGTTGCGACATGCTATGTTTTCTCCCCTATTGCTAGTAGGTTGATGGGTCGCAGTCCGGCACACATGTTTTGGCCTTGCTTGTGTGTCCAAAACTCCAAATAGGTGACCTAACGGCCGCCCCCCGACTAAACATACCAATAGTCACCAAATTCATATGGGCTACTGAAGAGTAGGCAATGATCTTCTTAAGATCGATCTGTCTTAAAGTGGTCAAGGAAGTATATAATATAGCAATCGCGCTGAGAGTATAAATGAAAGGAGTGAAAAAGAGTGTCGCTTCGGGAAACATGGGTATTGAAAATCTTAAAAACCCGTAGGTTCCCAATTTTAAAAGAATTCCTGCCAAGATGACGGATCCAGCCGTAGGTGCCTCCACATGGGCTTCTGGTAACCAAATATGAACTGGTACCATAGGCACTTTGACGGCGAAAGAGGCAAAAAAAGCAATCCATAGAAGGATTTGGCGCCGCTCACTAAATTCTGTGGTTAATAAGATTTGTAAATCGGTGGTTCCTGTTTGGAGAAGAATCAACAGAATAGCTAATAGCATAAAAACTGATCCAAGTAAAGTATATAGGAAAAACTGATATGCTGCCTTGATCTTTCTTTGTCTCGAACCCCATACCCCTATAATGATGGTAGAGTAAGGGGTGGCCCCAAAGCGGAATTGACCGGTGGTGCTTGGTCGAAGCTCCAGTGGGTAGCCACTCCCTTCTCAGGGAACCGTACGTGATACTTCCGCATCATACGGCTCCGTCCCGAGCTTCCGTCGTCGGCCCTTGTCATTATATATACCACTATGCTTGTATTTTCCGCCTTTACTCTCGAATCTTTTGCTTCTGGTGGCGAAGAATGCTGCTTGCGTAGCGGCGGGATATGCCCGCCCGTAGGGCCCGGCCTGCTTACCACCCGAAAGAGGGCTAGCCGGAGGACGGGGGCTCGTCAACCTGCCTTTCTTTCGAAGCAGCGAGTGAATGAAAGAGCCTGCGTTGGGAGGATGGGTGATTGAGCGCGTTTTTTCCTTTAGAGCACATCCCACGCATAGTTGGGTTGCTCACGCAGCGGATCTATCTCTTGAACTTGCTATAGATAGAGAGAGATCAGTGAAAGTCATTGCCTTATTTTATGGTCGCTCCCCGACGGCCTTTACGCAACTACGACTACTGTGATGTGAGCGGTTAAATTGCTTTGATCTTTTCGGCCTCCACTTTTACGAAGATGCATAAAGAGACCCGCCCCCTTTTTATTTTATTATTTTTTTTTAGGACAGGACCCCAGCTTCTTCTGCCGAGCTCTACTCTGCCCGCATTTTCTTTAGAGGGCCAAAGAAATGTCTCCACCTGCCTGCAAAAGTATTTCTTCGTAATTCTACTGAACGGGTCGATCCCCCCTCCGTTTTTTGATAAACTTATCCTTACGGTCTCTTCGCCAAGAACTCACCGGCGACGACAGAGGAACTAACCCACCTGCTGTGGCGGGACGGCTTTTTTTTTTTTACAATAAGACCTGGACGATTATCCCTACCCTCGGTAGCTTACGAGTTTACGTCCATCCCCGGTCGGGTCAAGTTTCCTTTCTTGCTTCGCCCTTGTAGCCGTTACCCGAATTCGCGCAAGTGTGTCCACACCCTCCTGACTTGACGAGGAATCCATTCCCGTGAACAAACACACCTCCTACACACACCTAGGAGCGCCCCTTCCTGCATATCCATACAAGACCAGAGTAGGCGTGTTGAGGTCCGTAAAGGTACCCACTACTCCGAGTACCCTCCCACCAAAAAAAGATGTGTGGTTCGGTGGTTCGACCAGAAATGCTATGCTGACGCACAAGACTACCCCTCCTCCCGAAAGCTTCGCGGGCACCTTGACTACTTAACGACGACGGGGGACCGCCCGTAGGGGGTTGACTGCACAAGGCCCCTGCAGAGGAAAAGTTTTATCCCAGCGAATATAAGATGCTCAGCTCCGCACAACATAGGGATTAACACGCTTTCGAAAAAAACATAGAATAGTAGAAGATCCAGCATGCAGAACACGGCGATCATTAGAAATTCACAAATTAAAAATGCTATAATATAATCTTTCCCATTACTTCTCATACCAGACCAACCCACTAGAATGCAAATTGGGATCAGAAATGTCGTCAATATCACGAAGAATAATGAAAGACCATCTAGACCCATATACAAATCGATGTTTTCATAAGGAAGCCATCGAACGCTTTCCACAAATTGAAATTTGGCCGTAGAAGGATCAAATTTTACCCAAAGAACAAGGGAATACAAAAAAGTGAGAAGAGAAACGCACAGACCAATCAATCTTATCAGTCTTATTGATGAATCTGGAATACAAAGAAGAATAATGCTTCCTAGCACGGGACAGAGAATAAGACCATTTAGATCAAAATAGCTTTCAAAGAAATTTTCTAACATTGAGTAGATTCGAACATGTTACAGATTAGTAGACAACAGTAAACAGTTAGAAATCAACCTAAACTTTAGGGGTCTTTCTGTGCAAGTATGCTTCACACCGTGTCAGATGAGTAGTAGGTGGCTGAGGTTCACCTCTCCTACAGTAGGAAGTCTTGAGGAGAGTCCCTCTTCCCTTAAGAAGAAGTAGTGGGGAACCCGGCACGCCCACGTATGCGCCTTTATTTATATTATATTAGAAACATTATACTTGTCCGGGAATCTTTCTAAAAAAAATATGGACCCAGGTAGACCTGTTTTGCTTGGGCCTATTCAGCTAGGTAGGGAGGGGGATTTGGTCATAGCCGAAGTTGAAGGCAAAAAGAAGGCGCGCAGCGAGGGATAAGAAAGAAGTTTGAGAACTAGGACCCGAGTGAATGAACTCGTGTTCTGGCTCGCTCCTGTAGCTCGCTGGCATAAAATATCTTTTTCTTTAGAAAGAGGGTGTGTGTTAAGCATATGTAATGTTCTCATTGAACCTGGCGCATGATCATACTTGAAACCTGAAGCGGATCCGCAATGAAGAAAGGATAATATTTACTTAGCCACTCTATCTAAGATATTCAAAGTATCCATTATTTAATAAAGGGCTAGCTTGAGAGGAGTCTAATGCCTTAATAAGTGCTGAGCTTGTTGGCCTTTGCCGTGAGATATATGTTGATTTTCCTGATCGTATCGCACGCACTTTGGTCCCTTTTGAGTTGGTTTTGAAAGGTCAACTCCTTCCTCTTGTGGTCTAAATCTGCTCCAGGGAGGTACTTTTGAAGTAAAATAAGTCCTTTCGCCGGGTTAGCTCTTACAAAGAAGAAAGGGGCATATCGAAGGCTTTCAACCTTATCGGTTTCCCTAGGAGCCCCCACTTCCATAGCTGCAGGATACTAAGGAGCTTCTATCTTATCAAAAGAAACGGATAAAGGAAAGAAAGTTACAACTGAAAAGGCTACCAATTTCTGTAAAAGGCAGGGCGATAGATCGTGAACTCACTTCAGGAAAGAAAAAACCCGGCAGGCAGTTCAGGAACGTTGTTATACTCATAATATTGAATGCAGAGATAGGTGAGCTCCTTCCAGTGCTGTTGCTCATCACATACGCGAATGAGCTCGGGGATGTCGGGTGTAGAAGATATTGATGTGCTCCATAAGCTTATCCAGGCGGCGGGCGGTACCTGGCAAGACACCAAGTTCGGTGAAGATGCCCATGTGGCGAGCGAGAAGTTGCTTGTTCATATTGCCTTTGTTTCTTACTACCACCGCTGAGGTAAGGTTGTTACCAAGTACCAGGCAAGGTTGTGACCAAGAAAATGATCGAACGGATGGAGCTTGTGAAGAAGCTAGAGAACACAAAAGAGAACTTCCTACCATCTTCTCTATATGAATGCATTGAGCAATTCAGACAGGATTAGAAAACTTTTACTATCCAGTTAACTACGAACGCACTTCACTCTTCGGAAAAACACTTTGTTTGCCATTTGAAAACAAGAACTAACTTATTTGTTTGAAAGAAAAAGCTTTTATTTAACGTCTAGGTTTATTCTAATTCCACAGGTGGTTCATTCTTTCGACCTGTAAATAATCAAAATGAGCCTACTTAATAATCACTTTCTTGCTGCGTGAATAATCAAGAGGATTGAAAATTATGTTCATCTAGAACTAAAAATTTCCAGTGATGTAAGTAATAACTTCTTCTTCTATGGATTAGATTAGAACTTGGCTACGCCCTCCCCTGAATTATCACTTGTCAATTATGTTAATGCTTCAATTTTGTTCGTTCTGTTTAGTAATTATTGTTTAGCTGGGTACTTTTAAAGGTACTAGCTTTTGGGGTTATAGACTGGTGAAAGCTCTTTTAGCAACTAGATTCCCTAGATTGAATGATATATACCAAACCAAACATTTTGGTAAAATTTGTATAGAATGTCATAACCTAGATGTCCAGTTCAAGAGACCCTTGACTTATATTTTCATTTATGATTGGTAAGAATTAAAAAAGGTTGTGTTGGCAAATGGGATATTGTATGATTCAGTGGATTCTGTCAAATGGAGATGGGTTACTAAGGGTACCTTCTCTTTTATAAAAACTGTAGTGAATATTCAATGTTCGTTTTTCGAATAATAAATTCTTTTACTTGAAATAATCGGTTTTGGTTTTTGGATAATCATGATCAGGTAAATCTACTTCCCCTAATCAGAAAAGAGAAGTTGAACTGTCTCTCAAAATATTTTGCTTAATATGTCAATGTTTTTCCATTTACTTGCTCCCTTATTTCAACAAGTCTCATTATTCGATCCCTTGGTGCACAATCCACTATGTTTTTATGTAATCCACTACAAACTCAAACTATGGTGGGTAGAATAAGGCGCGCAGCGGTGAATAGCACATTAAGATTCGAAATCGTTCAAAAGTCCAAAAGTGCGCTCTATGGTAATTCAGAAGTTAAGGAAGAGTTTCTCATCAAGTTGAAAAGTTTCTTTGGATTGGTTGGAGGATTGTTATCGCTGAAGTCCTTCACTTGATAGCGAACACCACGCGATAAGGAGTTAAGAACCCAGGTCTCGTAAAAAACCCCACATCAACATAGCAAATTATTCTAAGAAGTCGTCCTACTTCTACAAAAACGGAAACTAAAACAGCAAGCTATAATGCGTTCAAATGCTCAGACCCCTATAACATCCACCTTGCAATAAGTTAGAAACATGCTTTGAGTTGGTACAACCCATGCTATACTGGTGCCAACCATAACTGGCGTTTTGCTTACCCATGCTATACCGTATGAACCATGCTGTGCTAGTACCACTATGTAAAAGAGATGTAATAGAGTTCGTGACTCGCGTATATTTATGGTTTTTCTGGACTAATGCTTTAAAATTCCTTGTTATGGTCCATTGAGCCCAAAGCAATGAAAAGTAGTTCAAAGCTTAGTTTGCACTTAGCTGCGCTCCTCAACAAAACTCTCATTTTTTTCTTAAAAACCACTGGGTCGGTTTCATTTCAAGGAGATCAATTCTATATTACCAGAAACCAAGCCTCAAGCACTCATATTTTCTCCATCTCAAGCTGTAAAAAGCCCAGTAAATTCTACCTCATCTGGACACAAGCTTTCTCCTAAAATAAAAGGGCGTAGCAATCACTGCTACCAAAGTAGCAATACAGCCTGTATCATTCCAAGACATAAATACATCTTACACCGGTACAGCGCCGCACGGCCAGTACCCTAATTTGACCAAGCATATTCAACAGCTTCTTTCCTAGACATCGATCACTTTCTTCAGTAGCATGGCCTCCTCTGCTATTGAATAATTTTAGCCTTCTGTTATGAAAAAGGAGGAAAGATTATCTCAATAGGTGGAACTCGCACGCGCCTTGCTTTTGACAGTTGTACTCACCTTTCTGATTCTCTAAGCTAAAGCAGCAGGAATTTGGATCTAACTCCTAGTTAAAGTAACGGAATTGGCTTTCAAACCTGCCCGTAGCGTAGGGAGGGGGGATGTGTGGGGTTGGCCTCTTCAATACCTACTCCTTGGCTTTTGATTGAAAGACCAGGGAAGGGAGCTATCCAAAGTAGATACTTTTAACAAGCAGGTGGAGCTGAAGGCAGAAAGACCTCTTTTCTCGTTTCATAACATTTTTGCTTTCGTGAATTTCTTTTAGGTCCCCACTTTCGTAAGTGCTCCGACAGAATGGATACACCCGGGTGCCTCCCCACTAGCGGAAATCTATCCATCAAGGCTGCCTGCGGGAATCAATTATTTTTATGGGCACTCGATCACATGACTATGCAAATCACATATACATTTATGACTGCCAGACCGATAGAGCTGATTGCAAATACTTTTTCACGACCGACAAAACTAGATAAGTTCAGCAAGCAAAGAGATTGCCTAGGGCGAAAGCAAATAATCAAGAGAAGAATAAAATAAGTGTTTCAAGCCTAAGCAAAAGATAGAATTAAGTATTGCCATAACCTATGTACTAAAGCGAACTAGCGAAGAAAGGCGAAGAATGGCTTTGTTCAAGCCCAAGCAATTTCAAAGTAAAAATCTCTCTCTGAGAAAGCATTCAATCTTTCATCTTTATATTATATATCTGCTTGTTTCGAGTCCTTCTTTTACTTTATCCTTCCTTTCTTTTTAGTCAGAGTCAAGATGTGCTGTAAGGATCAAGAGTGTACCTTATGTGTTTTAAATTCTGCTTCGCTTTCATCAGCCTTATTATGGGGTTGCCTGGGCGCAGCCTTATATTATATTCTCTATACTCCCCTCCCTTGAAGATTATTCTATTTAATGCAAGAGTAAGGATAGACGTCTTATTCTTCAGTGTTGAGATAGAATTACTGTAGACCCTCTTCTCTCTTTTAGTTAGCCTTACTTATTTATTCCAATTCCTAATCTATACCATAAAGCAAAGCCCTTTTTGCGCCGCAAGGCTATCTCCTACGTATAAAATTCTCACTTATGGGAGTAATATGCCAGTAACTATAGAGGACTTTATTATTATTCTAAATAGGCATAGGTCCATCGAGATAAAGTCTGACTAATAAGTAGTAATATAGCTAGTTGCCATACATAGACTTGAAGTCAGGGCTTACTCATCCTAATCTTCTCTTTACTACTTAGTTAAGTTATAGGATCAGAACGAGATTTTCTTTGATTGCCGTTATAGGAAGTGAGCAAGCTAGCTAGACACGAAAACTCAGGATAGACAAAGGCAAACTCAGGATAGACGCGCTGCTCTTCTAGCTTTGTTTGTAAGGAAATAGAAAAGCAAGTTATAGGGCCCATGCTGCATTCCCTCTTTTAGCAGTCTTTTTTTTTGTCTAAAGAAGAGTAGCCTATTAATAAGAAGTCTTCCCTCTTTCATAAGGCTCTAACTTGCGTAAGGAATCAAGGAGTGTAAGGAGTATACATACCTATTATCTTGGATAGCTTTTTTCCTTGTGATTCAACTTCCAGTAGCTAACTCTCTATTGCTTTATTGCAATCCGCTCCGCGCCTTGATCTATTTACTTACTCGGGACTATATAGTTCTTAATATAGCTAGTGCTTACTTTTCATAAGGTATAGTTACTGGTCAGATTATAAGTCACATACATTTAGTTGTAGTGCCGCAAGGAGATTAGTGTTTGCGGTTGAGATAAACTCTCTATTTCCAGTCTTTAACGCATCCATTCCTAGGGCTTAAGCATTGTTGAGCTTGACTTGTTCTAGCATAAGCCTTCTAGTAGGCCTAGCATTCTAAGCAGCCGCCTTACTATACGCATAAAGTTGAGTTATTTTAGTACCTCGCACCACAATATAAGTATTATTCTAAGTAGGATCACCCACATTTATTTACTAAGATTTTCTTTATTCAAGACACCAACCAGGATGGTTTGAAAATATCTTTCTTAATCTAATAATAAAGAAGGTAGCGTACTCACTCTTATAGTATAAGCTTGTACAAGTAAGCCGGTATTAAACTACTCTTTTTAGGCAAGCCAAGCCGGTAAAGACCTAATCTTAGGCAGAAAAGCTGGTAAAGACCTACTCTTAGGCATCGATAGTAGGTATTGTAAATTTCTTCTTTCTTATTTGAAAATATCCTCAACCACCAGAGAAGGGAAGTAAGGAAGAGTATACGGATAAGATATAAGTCAAGGTGGGGCTAAGACCTCTAAGTCAAAGAGTGAGGGCGTTAGCGGGTAGTATTTTGGAATGCTGATGTATTTGATTTCTAAACCATGGATTCGTAAATGACCTATTTAGTTCAGGATGAAATATTGATTGACTTCCCATTATACCCTTCTTCCAGCGAAGTGCTTTAACTCTCTGACATCTGCCCTCTCTTCCAATCAAGTATCTAGAGAAGGTAGCGAGCCTTTTGAGGTATGGCCTGATAGCGCCTTATAGTCTTGACCCGAATGCTTGAATTTCTGACCTCACAGGTCTCAAATAAATAGACTTTACTATCCTCTTAAGGTTATCTATGCCCTCAGACATTGATTGCTATACAGAATTGAGCATAAAGTACTTGAATTATTATTATTATTCTGAGGCTGAGAGAGTAAGTAACTTAATGAAGCAAGACTTCGAAGAAAAAGAGAGAATAAGTTTTTCAAGTAGTAGTTGATAAAGTATCAAGTAGAGAAGTTCTTCCTAGCTTCTTTTCCAGCAAGAAAACGTATTGTTTTTACGCAAAGCAAAGTACTTTCCCCAACAGAAAGAAGAGGAATTCAGCAATCAAGTCTACTAATACAAGTCTGTAGTTTGAGTAGTTGTTTTTTCAGCCGAAAGCGGTATAGCGAAGGAAAGCTCAAGCCTGGTGCCAAGCAAGTCAAAGAAGCCAATACAAAGCCTACTTCTGGTGGTCTTGCTGCCCGCTTATTAGTCTGAAAGCCTTGTCTGTCTACTTTGTATTTCCGGGAATCGACAGAATTGAAAGAAGGAAGGACACCTGGGCTGGGCTCAGTCACTAGACCAAGCAGAAGGTCAAGGGCTAAATATAAGGTTCGCTGGCGGATTCCATTTTTTTTCTTAGATTGACCAAGAGTATTTTCACTTTATGATTAGTAATTTATACTAGCAGTTCAAACTCCTACACCCTTCCTCAAGACTTCTCTCTTGGCAATAAGCAGACACTCTCTGACTAAGACAAATCGTAATAATAAATATTCAAGCAAGCGCCTTATCACGCCAAGCAGATGATGATTTTGGCTATAAAGCTAAATTAACAAGGAAGAGGAGGAGTGAAAGCGAAGTCGAGATCGTATCGGTAATTAATAAAAGCTATAAGTAGAAAAAAAGAAAAAGAAAAGGTGGGCAGGCAACAGAGAGCGGAAGAAGGCTCACTTTACTTCATTGTGTCACATTAATCAAAACTTATTTATGCTTTATCCTAAGATCATTAGTTAGCAACATTAAAGAAAGAAAGTGAAGGGGTTTCAGGCGTGGGAATAGATACCGAAGGCTACAAGGTGTTGAATGAATAGGTTCAACATGCAAGCTTCCAAACTGACAAGGATGATTCTAGATCGCAATCTGAATAAGTGTTTTGCCTCAATGGCAGAGCTGTAAAAGAAGATAACATGGGAGAGGCTGAGAAGGAGAAAAGCGAAGGAAGCCAAGCCGACAGTAAGCTCAGCACCAACTACGATCAGTCTTTCTAAAAGCAAGAGATTTACTCAAAAGAAGCATACTTTCTCTCAAATCAACCGTCCTCGCACATAGTTATTGCAATCTCTAGTTATTTTAATAAACAAACTTTATAACGCACTACTCATGAAATGCTATACCTTTGCAAAACCCGGAAAGCGCATTGTCTATAAATATTGTAAAAAAGGGTATTGCTTGTTCCCAAATTAACCTTTCATGGTGAGTCAATAAGCTATACTAGGCCATGAGTCCCCAGCTATGAAAAGGGAGCTTGGTTCCGGTAACCGCAGTAGGTAAATCAAGGGGCAATCCTCTCTCTATATAATATTTTTAGAAAATCAATCTTCCCCGTTCCTAGCTTGATAATTGATCCAAATCTTCCTTCTAAATGACGTGTGTCGTGTCCGTCCCTCGCACAGTGAGTACTGAATAGGACAACATGTTTCTCTTCATCTTCTAAGCAGTCTAAATGATTAAACTCGTAATTGACTGACAGGTAGTGTGAATGATATGAGATTTTATTATATTTAGATTGTGGAAGGTAGAGTCATGATATTCTAACATATATAATGCATGCCCAGCAAGATACTAAGTATTCTCGAGGGCCCCATTGTTTAGTTGTTAAGTATAGCTTATAATAACTAGGACGAAAGTGTCATCTTTGGTAGAAGGTGTGATCCTTGGTAAGAACTTTGACATTGAAGGTGCGTTGAATAAAATAATGTTGTAATAGCGGGATGTATTGGATGAAAAGAGCTTTAAACTTGCTCGTGCTAAACAATAAGCTAGCTCCTAGTACTCGGACGAAAAGATCTAAGTGAAGAAAGTAAACATGAAAAAACAAGAAGAGGTACCTGAGAAGCAAATTAATAGTTATATCGCTGCGCGCCTTTATCTTTTTTTTTTATCGGTAAGTAAATGGATGAAAGTCTGGCTCAAGAAGAAGTGCCACCGCTTTCTTTTTCTTTGGACTGAAGACCCGCCTGAGTTGATAGTGCTTACTTCCCGCCCGAGACTTACTTGCTTACCTCTGCACCAACAGCTTAAATAGTAGAATTTCTTACACTCCATTCTTCTATAGATAGCCTAGAATCGGAACTAGAATATGTGCCCGACTTACCTATCCAGCGCTGCTCACCGGTAGACCATAGGTTGGTTCAACGCATGTACATTCGTACTAGGGTTGGTTCCTCGCAGTTCTCTCTTTAACACCTACACCCTACCTACTTTTTCTTCAGTAGCTTCTTCTCCTGGTATCTCCTCGCTGCATATGCACGTCTAGCAGCTCTTCTATCCTCTTCGGCCATGTCCTTCCTTGTCGGAGTTGGTCGTTTCGAACTGGTGGAAAAAAGAAGATTACGAACATTCCCACAACATACCATTACACCGAAAAAGAAAGAAGAAAGATAAACATATTTTTCATCTTCTATAATACCTCCTTCCTTTTATTCCCCGGGGTTACAATCCCAGTATCAGGCAAGTCGTACTGTCTGTATGATTTCTTTACCTTCATAAGATCAAATAGCATGTTTGCTTTGTGCAAGGAATAGTTGAAAAAGAAGGGGTTTTGGTCTGATGCCAGAATATGACGCAGCCCTTTCCCAAATGAGTGAAGAGGAACTAGATTGAACTCTAGCTCTTGGAGTTGTTTTTTCATTATCAAATTCATTGTACTCCAAAGAACACCATTAGGAAAAAGCTCTATTAGAACATGAAAATAATAATTATAAGACCTTTTACTTGTTGATTCATCTACTGATTCGACACACTCGGCGGAAATAGCTATTCTGCTGCAAACCAGTATCGAAGCTATAGATTCGTATACCTCTTCTTTAGTAGTGAATTCATTTTTCCCGTCGAATGATAGAAAATAATACTTACGTGCGCTCTTTGTTTTTTCTATCTTTTCTTGAACACCAAAAGGAAATCGGGCTGAAAGCTCCTTCTTACTATTCAATTGACACATAATGAATTCACTTACTTATTTTTTTTTCTCTTAAAGCGCGAAGAAGCACTTCTTTTAGAAAAGCTCGAAGATTTATACTCTGAAAAGAGTTTAGAGTGGGTTTTTTCCACATAACTGAGAATTTGCTGTGTCGGGCGGGATTAGCGAAATAGCGCGATCATACAGACAAGGAAAGCACATTTGCGAATTCCTGATTTTCTTTTTCTTTGTGCAATGGTGCTTCTTGGGCGGAGCAGGGGTTGAAGGTGTAGTATTTACTAGGCATGGCTCTTCCTTGTCTTCATCTTTTCCAATCGACTGCCTTCGGGCTATGCAATCGGCACCAGCGGACTTACAACATTTGCAGCAACCTTATCAATCAGGATTCAATCCAGCCACAGGTTTCCCTATGGCTACCCTTTTACGAACTTTTCATATCGGCTGAGCCTCCCACCAGCAGATCTCTTTTTTTCAACCAAGATTGAAAAAGAATTGAGCATCCAAATTACTATTTTGAGACTAACACAAGAAACTTCAAAGTGTTTGACCAGAATCTCCAAACTTACAAAAGTTTAGTTCACCTGCGAAACAGACTTGAAAACTTGAAACTACAAATAAATAAATGAAATGGCAATCGAGTGCAACAATGGAGTGGAAATAAACTCACTTCCTATCCACCGTGCACATAAACAACTCCAAACTATATACTTTAGACCAAAGTAATTAAGGAAAGATGGTAAGCAAGTGTCTCTAAATAAAGAAATTCTTGAATCATAGGATCAACTATAGATAGCTGAGGATTGAGACAACTATTAGACCTCAATTTAATAGATTCTCTGCTACTTAGTAGTAGCTTGGTAACATCTATGAAACCTTAGTTTAGTAGAACACCCAATTGAAAGACGAAAGATATTCCACAAACATATGCAAAGATGGTCATCTAGAAAACTGTTTGAAGTGCGAAAGCATGTATTTGAACATTCTTTCTTGACTCTTTGTGAAACGTTAAGGAGGGGCGCATCTCCGCCTTAAGCAGATTCATGTCCAGTCAGCTGATCGATCTTGAGGATGAGGTGCTGATGCTTTTAGTGTAAAATCGCCCCTGCCTTTAGTGATTAGTGATTGGCAGTAGATAGATGGTGAATTTTTGAATAAGTAGAGATTCTTGCTTTTCTGTCTCCTTGTTCCTAACCTCTTTCACGAGATAGCTGCACTCCAATCCAATCAAGCCTGTTCCTAGACCGACTAAACCGACACTGACCTAACCGAAGAAAATAGAGTAATTAATTACTTCACTTCAACGCGGGTTCCACCAACGAACGATAAGAGCTCGAGCAACTATCTTGACTGCCCGGCCCTAAAAACGACATGACTCCGCGAGAATCTTTCCTCCCTTTTTGCTTGTATAAGCCAGCAGGGGGCGAGTGAGCCAAGGAAGAATTGAACAGAAAGGAAGATAAGATAAATAAGTTGGAGGCGAAGTATACATCAAAATGTATCATATAAGAATGAATTAAATTACGTCCTTCCTCAAGGCCGAACCAGCGACCATTGGTATAAGAATCTCACTCGATCGTACCTACCGATCTGTGTATCCACACGATTGGGAAACTGGAACTGGGTTAAAAAGAGAGATTCCCTTCAATAGAAATTGCTAAGTTTTTCGAAGCTAAAGACGCCCTTGGGCAAGGCATGGTTTAGCAGAGAATGAATACATTATATTGCAATTTGGTATCGAAGCGTAACACACCGATGGGAAACATCATTCATTCATTAATTCTACGCAGGTCTCCCTCCAATAATAGTCGGAGTAAGAGAATAGTAGGGTATCGGCCAAAGCTCTCGTTTCAAACCGGGTAACTAACAGTTCTGGTGTAGGTAAGTGATAAGTAGTCAACGGTCGCTTTTTCCGGCTCTTTCCAAGCGTCCGCTTCTCCAGATTATGATGTAGCAGATGGAGTAGTTGGAGTTCTGGTAATCATTATTAGTCTTTTTTTAGCAGGCGATACATATGGAGTCCTTTTTTAAGAGAATATTCTTCTATAAGGAGCTTTATATGCATATCGTGTGTCGTTAGCTTTCAAAGGCAAGGGCACATGTAGGTCACAGTACCAGAGGAGTAGTTAATGCTGATCTGTGTCCGAATCGGGCCAATCCCCCGTGCTCGGTGCTCACTTGCCACACGAAAAATAGGATTTGCTGTCATGAACAAAAAAGACAGAACTTAAGGGGTGGCTCCTCTTTATGAGAAATGCAAGTGGATACAGGTGGTCGTCCAAATGAAATAGGGGTAGTTTGGAAGGCGGAGTGCATCTGTTGGTAGGCCGTCGCTGGCTGAGGAAACCGCCTTCTTCATTTCAAATGAAAAGAGGAGAAACGCGGTTGGGATAGGAGTGGAAGTGGTGACTATTCCGAAATGCCCTTTTGTCTCTTTCTCTTTCCCAGGCATATTATAGCAAATGTTCCTTCTCAACGCATTGGCATTACTTTTCTCGATAGGGGCTACTTTTTCCACGTCTTCTATTCTCCTCTTGTAAGCTACTTTCTAGGAAATCAATAAGGCTTTACCTACTTATCAAAACTCATATTGGCGAAGTGCTACTTGCTTGGATCCGGCTTTTCTACTTTAGGGGCTTCTCAAAGGTTCGTAACATGAGTAGTTACTTACTGGGCACTAATTCCTAGGCTAGATGACTACCCGAGACCAGGCTCTTTTATGCTCCGCTTTACACCTGTTCACCTACTTTACTGGCGGCATTCTTCTACCTTTTCCACCCATTCTTATGAGCTGGACAAGTAAACATAGTCCTCGGCGTAAAAACATATTATATTGGATTCGCGTCCTTCGGCCCTTTTTATTAGCAGAACAGTTTACTTCGACGAGACAAGCGACTACTTCCCTGCCTTTGCTTCTTTGTTGATGGTTGCGGAGTACTTTTTTCTCATATCCCTAGGTGATGCCGGCTCGAAGACTGATGCTTCTTCTTTTATCTCTTACTTATTAGGGCTGGATATAAGAAGGGAATATTTCTAGAGAGGGACGCTGGGCACTCTTAGATTCTGGCTATTGAAACTGGAGAGCTATATTGATAGGGTTGGGGGATAATTAGTTTGTTGGAAAGTCGGAGCCCGGTTGTTACGTAGGAGAAGATGAAGAGATTATCCCTTTTTATTCTGTTGGTCAGGAAAATATTACTATCTGATGGCTATTTAACCAATTGAATCACTTCTTTTTTACAGCACAGGAGCTAGGCAGAACAGTGCTGACGCCCTCCCTCTTTTTATGCACAAAATTGGAATGGAGCTTTCCGCTTTTCACATCATAAGAGTACTAGAAAACAAGGCTCCTCTCTATGTAGTTTCGTCGAATACGTGTATCACTTGTATCACTCTTTTTTAGTTATTCTCTCCTTAGTTATATCAAACATGTCTTGCAATTGGTTATTAGCGATACCTATTTTTAGAAAGGAGTACTTCTATTTCAGTATTAGTCATCCTAAGAAAAGGAAAGCACTCTTGGGGTGCAAATCCTTGTAGATAGGGAGATTCTTGGTTCTTAGATTCTTTTGCTGACACAACTTACTTTGACTGAGAAGCCTACTTTACCTTTACAGCCTGAGTTTCTTACTAATCTCATAGCGCAGGTGGGCCGTGTCTTTAGGCTGCGGGTGGCTTACTCCCAATCCAAGAAAACCAGGATCCACCTATAGGCAAGAGTAAAAGATTCGAGCTACGCCCTCGGTTGCAAGATGTGAGGATTTATGCTTATGGGCAAGAGTAATACTTATTGAATACTCTTAGGATCGTCCCCCTAGCGAGATTGGCAAGTAGGCTTGAGAAGAGCGGCGTGGTTTCCTCCTTCTTCTCAGTTCTGGGAGGCGAAAGATGAAAAACATCCCTTTTCTCATCTCTCTTATTCTCTCTCTTTTATCTTAAAGAAGCTCTCATTCATATTATAATAGATAGTGTATCTTAGTTTAGTAACGCCTTGCTTGCTGGCAGGAATGCTAATGGAGGAGAAGGCCTTTCTTGCTTGTGCTAGTTACTGTGCTCCCTCCAAGGCTTTACAATCCCCTTGCCTCAAGAACACCATCTTCATCTTGCCTTCTCATTGGCCACAGTGCAGACAAGCGGTCCAGATCCAGTAGAAGATCTTAGCCCTGAATAGATAGCAGTCTGAAATCATTAGCTTCGCTCCTGCCCCTACACCAGAGCGGTACATACAAAGGCCATCACTGATCCTTTTCTGGCCAATTGCTACCTGATCTGTTGATCTTGCAATCCTTTCTACTCAACAATCTCCCTTTCCACTGTGACAGGTGCTGCTGAACCTTATCAATTGATTCCTCCCAATCTTGCAATCGTAACTTCCTCCAACAGGGAATTTGCCAATTCAACATTGCATCACCCCTATGTCAACTCTGCGCCTCCGCACCTCTTGTCTCCATAGGGCGAATATTCCGGTGTACTGGATCGACAGTAAGCCCCTTAGTAGTGAGCTGGAAGTAAGTCACACCAACTTCGGTTACTTCTTTGCAATGGATACCACCACCAAGTATTGTATCAATATCATCACATCCTGTAGAAAAGTGCCTCTGCATTTGTTCTTTCTTCTGATAACATGTCCCATGCTGTCACTTCCCCTAGAAAGCTTTTAATATTCCCTCCCTTAGAAACTTAACCATTATAAACCTTTTCTGGTCAAATCAGCAGGCCTGTATGCTACCATACACGTTCTAGTTCCCAATTTATTTTATTCCAGAAAATAGAGTGTTAGATAAGCCCCTGGTTGATATGGTATGACCCAAACAAAAACCTAAAAAAAGGTAGTAAGAGTACTAGACTGTATAAGCACAGCTAGCTTCAATTGCATTTTCATTGCCGGAAATTGCGAATTTCAAAATTGATTCCAAGCCTTTACAGGTGCCATTGGTTACTAGTCCAAATCATGGTTCTTTCTCTCTTTTTTTTGCTTACATAGACCGTGTGAAGTGCTTGAATGTGGTAGAAGCTGATCTTGCTTCAGTTCTTATGCGTACCGTAGAATGGGTTTTTTGTAAAATTTAGCGGAAATCTCAGTCTACATGTTCCTAAATAAAAGTCGTAAAGTTATGAAATATGAGTCTAAATCTTTGTTTGGTGAGTCTAAATCATCGCTAATTGAAGTCTACATCTTTAACTAGAAGTACAAATCATGGGAAATCTCAGTACAAATCATGGGGAATATAAGTAACAATCTTAGGAAATAGAAAAAAGAAAAAGTTCACTCCTCGATCAAAGTATTAGCTAGTTTTGCCTGGTCAACATCTTCCGCTCATTTCACTAACTCTCTCTTTGGGATTGATTTACGATTGGTTCTACTCTCTTCCACCCTCTGGGTGCGCCTATGTCATAGGAAGAATTTTCATAGATTGACTTTGGACAGGCAAGTTGAACTATCCTATCCGGCTTCACTAACACAAGCAAGAACAAGTAGAAAACTCCTTTTGGGCCTACTTTCCTTTTTACCTAGCTCTTAGCACTAGCGATTAGCACTCACGAGGAGAGAAAAAAGGATTGAATGAGCGAGCACCAGCATTGACTTTCTTTTTAACTAACCGGCCTGGCCCTTTTGCTCTAGGCCACCCCTTTTCATTGATTTCCAGCTAGCTTTCCCACTCGCATAAGAGGAATGAATCGATGTACATTTCAGTTAGGGCATTGACTTGCATTTCTTTGTCCTACTCTTTTCTTGGGCTTGAAGAAGAGGATTTATTAGCACGACGAGCATGTTTTTACGCGAGCATGCTTTCCACTCTTTTTCGGGGATTGAATATAATATCATAGAATTTGGCATATTGTCTGAACTTCTAGGGGATTTCCAACCTGGCGTTGATGAGAGGAGAATTTCCTTATACTAACTATGAGATTTTCTGCTCATAAAGTAAAACATTGAACATTTGCTGGACTGACTGAATCACTAGGATTGCCGGACGGAAAGAAGTGTGTACTTTGGACAAGATAAAACGTAAGACAGTCAAGTTCCTTCATCATCTTTTGCTCAACCGATCATCCCAGTTCATTCTAGATACCAAGTGCAAAGAGAGTGGAATAGAGAATCAAACTTTGGATCAAGTCAGGAAAGGTTTCACATCCAGAGGATATGGTAATAAGTATTGAGAAGGAAATGTCCGACAAGCTCCTAAGGAGAGAGTTAGGGAGCCTAGCCTAATTGGAGAATAGAACAGATAAGAAGAAAGGTTAGATCCGACGTGAAGAATGTCCTTAATAAGGAGATTTCCGTTCTCCTTTATGGTAGACCGAACCAGCAAGCCTCGGTTTTGGCGTTTGACTCGACAACTAAACCTACCGACCAGCCTATTTAATCAATCTTTCTTCCTTCCTCCAGGTTTGGGAAAAGGCAACTGGGTGAAAAAGAATTGATCCCACACCAGTGAGTTTTTGCACATTTCATCAAAGCTTAACACACCCTTGAATTCTGTCATTCATCAATCATTCAATCAATCATTCTGAAATTAAGTTGAAAAGATCGTTTGGTAGTATCTCACCTTTTTTTCATACTAGTACCTACTCTTTCCTGTTCCAAAAACACTCACTCACATCCATCCTAGAGAAAGAAATCTTCTCTAAAGCGGGAGCTTTCTTTTCGTTAATTCACGTTTTATCCCAAACCGATAAAAAAAATAGAATCAGAGTGCTAACGAAAAAACAAAGAATATATTTTGTCTACGACGAAACGAAGTATTGCGAAAGAAGGAAGTATTTGAAGGAGGTTCTCTTTCTGTGGGTAACGTTCTAAGAAACCAAAGTTTCTTATTCATTGTGCTTTCAGTACGGGCTTAGCTTACGTTGAAAGAAAGGCGGGAGCTGCGAGGTTAGTTAGGTAGCAGGAGTGCTGGAAAAGAGAGTAGCTTCAGGGGAGCAGGGCCCCGTATTTTTTTTCCTTTGAATTACACTAATTGAATTGATTAAGTAAAAATGAAAGTATCCCTTTTATTTCATTTGCTTAGTAAATTGCCGCCTGAAAAAGGCCGCCCCCAAGACTACTTTTGGAATGATAAATGGGTACACTACGCTTTTGAGCAATGGGAGAGGCAGGACACGCCTTCCTATTCGGACTTCTTAAACTCAACCCTTCAAGAAGTCCTCTCGCCGGAAGGGCCCTTTTTTAGTTTCAATCCGTTTATTAATGTCCCAAAAACAAAAAAAACTAAAGTAGCTCAAATTCTATATCAATATGCTAGTGTCGATAGAGATTTATTAATCAATTATGGGCTTGTGGATGCCTCAAAGCCTCAAAAAGTACTTGAAGGGAAACTTCCCGAGGAACTCTTAGATAAAGCTTTGGCTGCTTGGGAGACCAATCCAGGTAGCGGCTCCAACGCTGTACCTGCGGTTGTCGATCCACAGGTTCAGCACGAGAGTTCTTGGTCTCCTGTCGATTATGAGACTCTTTTTTCATACCCGGATCAAACCGCTTTAAGCTTAGAAAACCATCTAGCTTTACCTGGTCCCGACAGCCCGCTCGAGCCCCCTCTCTTCTACACCTATTTTTTGTCATTATCGGTTTCATTATTGGTAACACTCGGCCTATACTTTTTTCAAAATGGACTCTATTTGAAAGCGTGGTTCGGCCTTTATGGCATTTCTTCCATTATCTCCTCTTATTTTGTGTACCTGGTTCGATTTTACTGCACTCGGTTCCTTTCTATCGTTCGATCTTACTTATCAAATGGCACTCAGTTCATATCTGTAAATTCGATCATTTACAAGGTTCGAATGAGGGCTAGCCTTACTAACAAAAAGGGCTCTGGCAGCGTCGAGGGTGGTTTCAGTTCGTTTTTCTTGGTGTAGTCTATCTTTCTGTCTTCCTAGGCGGAGAGTTTACGAGGCCGCTGGCTAGCTAGGCAGCGGGAAAGAAGAGGGGGTTGTGGGCTTCTTTCACTTTTTGTTTTGGATAACGACTGTTAGTAGCGATGAGTGGGGCCCACGACAAATGGATAGCAGCTTAGGTTTACAACGTTGTGAAAAACAAAACCAACAAGGAAAGAGAAAAGTGGGAAAGTTTCTTCGCTCCGCGCCTTTGTCTTCTACTTGCATTGCTACCATTAGCTTGTTCAAATAAATCATTTCAGCATACTCATCAACAATTATACGCAACCCTGCCCAGAGTAATTCGAGCAGACGACACAGAAACTACCAATTTTCAATGCCGACCGACCCATCTACAACTCCAAAGCTGGAGATCCCTCACCAAGGCAAACACTAGCAGATCAAATTGGGTCAACTTTCGTTTGTACGCGAAGCCGAGGCAGCCATCCTCTTGCCAATCCTAAACACAAAAGAAAGAAAAGCCCTACCCACCATCATTGGTTGAGTAAGGGGCATTTACCTTTCTGTCCTAAGGCGCAATCGGAGCACTAAGCCCAATTACTGCTTTACTCCGTGAATTAGACCTCATTCTCCCTAGTCCTATTCCTTTCGGATTCTATGCCTGGGTGGTATCTTATAACTATTGATTCAATCTCTTCGGGCATTAACGTTGTAACTTCCTTTATAAAAAAAGGGTTTAGAACTACAGTGATCTGATACCTTCTTCCCTTGGTCTGGGTAGGTAGGTTATGTAGGCTACAACTGTTCATAGGTTGTTCGATCGCAAAAGGAAAAATAATTTCTTACTAGTATGCCGGATATTGCAAGGAGGCCTTTCCCCCTATGTTTGACTCATCCTAGATGGGTTCACACCTGTCGATTCCGGTCAAAGAAAAAAGCTTTTTCACGGCATCCGTCCGTCCCATCACACCAATCTACGCCAAGATAAAGAATGCTGGCAGGGTTGCCAGGAACAAGCCCTGTGATTCAAGGTCTTGCCTAGAATTGCCTTAAGAAAAGAGCACCCCATTAATAGGTTTTGATCCCGGGTAGTATAAGTAAATCCTCGACTATAGCACGAGAGAGTCGAGTTCTCGTACTAACCTAAGAGCAGACCGAAATATTTCCACGTTAAAGCAGCTAATCAGTAAACGACTTCTTCGTAACAGTTTGAAGATTGGCTCGCAACGCAAGTAGCGGCAAGAAAAGAGCTCAGACTTCCTTATCTAAAAGAAGAAAGAACTAGCCTTCTTTCTATCTATAAGAAGATTTTTCTAATCGTAGATCGTGGAATATTCATCTATCTATCTTTTTAGGTAACTACTTTAGCTGCTCTCGAAACTGAACCATCGTGAATAGAACTAGCGCTTAAGGAAGAGTAGAATCTGTTAGCAAGTCATATTCAATCACCCGGTCTTCTCCTTCCTAGCTTTTATATAGCCCTGATTCTTTCTTTGATTTGAATACACTTAGCCGTGTACGTATCTTGGCTAAACTCGAACGAACCTATAGTTGATCCATCCAGACTCGGTAAAGAAAGAATCAAAAAGGTACTTGAAGACGACTTTGAATGGAAGGAGGTCAGGGCAAGGATGAGCCTGTCCACTAATCGGTTAGAAGGTTAATAAAGCTCGTCATAGTCTATAGCACTCTCTTTCAACACTAATAGACTTAACTCTAACTATAGCTATAAGAGATATAGAATAAGTATGCTTTCACAAAAAGAGTTTCAAAAGGCCCAATCCTCAGCGTTAACTGGAATTCCTACGCTTGGTCAAAACACAACATTCCATCTGTGGAAATGTGCTCTATCCTTTGATTTTTAAGGATAGCTGGCCTGAAAGAAAGCGTGTGCACAGGGAAGAAAGCATAAGATACACTGTCCTCTCATATGCTGCTACCAGGTAGTTGATGTACAAATTAGAGCGAACTTGAAAGCATGGTTCAAGCAGTTCGTAGAGTGCTATTTCTCTTGTTCCTATCCCTTTGTCACTGATCACCACTCCGCGGTAACCTCACCAGTAACAGTACCTTTATCTGTTATTGTTACTGTAGAAGTTTCTTTGGCAAAAACAGATAGCCCCTTGCTGCTATTTTACCACTCGGTTCTTACTTCACCCGTACAATAAACTTGTTAGGTGTTGTTGCTTTAGCTGTTGATTTCTTTTTTCCTTGGATGCCATCATAAATTAAGTGTAACCAGTGAAGCCTCGATTAAATACAATCTTAATTGGATTAAGTGATTCCAGTAACCTTGCTTGGAAGTATAGATCCATCCTCATCTTTTAACTCGTGTAATTCAAGTGTTATTTTGTGATTGTAATACTTTTCACCTCAGTAGCTTTATTGGTGTACTCTTGAAAGGGGAGGAGCCACCAGAGTCCCTTTTTATGAAGGAGTTGAAGAGGCGAGGGATGACACTAGGTTCCCTTTGAGAGAAGGGTATTGCCGAGGTTGAAGAGGGGACTGACAGTAAAGCAGAACCCACCTCCGGCCTGGAATTCGAGAATGGTATATCAGATCAGAGGGAGCGATCAATGGCATTGAACAGTGAGGTCATTGTGGTTTGTAATTTGAAATTATTATTTCTAAGAAATATTTTTGGTTTTGGTATTGGTTAATGTAACTTCACTAAACAATACTAGTACACTGCCTCTGAATACAGTCTAATCGATGGATCAACAGAGCCAAAAGTGAAATTCTGGTATGCATAGTACATTACTTGGACATTGAATAATTCTTTTTGAATTAATTGAACACAAAAAGACAAAAACGAAACCTGCCCTGGTCCTAACTTTATGATTGTGTACATCAATCCTGTGACATACTTAGTGTACTGTTAAAGCTTAGAAACTTTAGTATATCCAATCACGCAAGTCCAAAAGTATGTTTCGTGAAAACTACATCATATGAATCATTTCATACAAGAAGAAAGAAAGTTGACAAGAAGTCTCCTAATTGTAATCAGGTATAACTAATAAAAAGGATTAAGGGAATAAGTCCTGTTCTGTTTGAGACTGTAATTTTATGCAAGATCTTAACAAAGCAAAAAACTGATATGCTTTTTTTGTTCCTTCTATATTAGCATTTCAAATTACCCGCACTTTATGTGCTTTGTATTTTCCTTGCAGGGTTTCTTCCCTACTTAATTATCTAAGTTTTTTTTAGTAGACCCCTATAAATTATCTATCTTATTTAGTTCACAATAGTGTGCTTCTCTCACTTCACGGGTTAACTCTAGTTTCAATTGGTTATACATAGTTTTATAAACACTCAATAAATAACTGTTAGCTCCCTGATTTTTCAAGGAAAGAGTAAAATTGCTGATTGGGTAGGTAAATGAGGTTTTACATTGTGAATATATGGATATTGCCCGTAAGAGTATCTTAATTCCAACAAGCTGGTGATAACGTGCTACTTAGATAATATACTAATATGAGCTTTCTATCTATAGGCTATGCATGTGTTATGGAAAACATAAAAGAGGACTAAATTTGTAATATTTTCTAAATTGGCAATGATGGACAAGTAATTCATTATTTTTCTTTCACTAGTATGTTAAGCAAGAGAATAAAACTAAAGCATGGATTTCTGCATGTCTTCTACTCTCCAGATCTGTCACATTTTCAAGGAAATGCAGAAAGAAACTTTTGGTTCCTTGTATTTCTCTCCTCCCATTAAGAAATTGCAGCGGGAGCAATAAGATTACTGGCTATGGGGATTATTGGAGTTGTACTCGAGTACCTTTGCATATCAGATTTCTTGCTCATTTCTATTCTATATCCCCGAGAAATTTATTGCTTTGTCAAGATATCATCAATGTTCCCACACAGCTAAGCTCAAACCACATATGAAATTTGGAATGCTAATTGAAATTCTATTTCATTTTCTGATGAGGCAGATTCTTCCATTTGGCAGTTAGAGTCCAATGGTATTTATTCCGTTAAATCCTTGTATAATTTTTTCAATTTTGGAGGTGTTATTTGCCCTTTAAGGAAATTAGTTTGGTCTCTGCAAATTCCATTAAAATTTCAATTCTTTTTATGGTTAGTGATTCACAATAGGGTTTTTACTAAGGAAAACTTGATTAAGAGGAATTGGCCCGGGCAACCTCATTGTGAATTTTGTGATTCTGTGGAATCTACTAACCATTTATTTCTACATTGTTGGTTTATACAGCCATTTTTACGTAAGTTATCTCAGTTACATCCACAAGGGTCCATTTTGGTATTTACTTCACTTTGGGACTTATGGCAATCAATTATATCTCTTCCTTTTCAGGATTTCTTATTCTGGGGGATGATTTTGGCTGCCAGTTTTTGGTCTTTGTGGGGTAGCCCCGGTGCAGCACTTTCGAGTTATGCACCGGGGGAAGATGACCTTAGTGCACAAAGTTTGCTAGATCTTTGGTCTTGTAGAGATTTGAGTAGAGAAATGGGAAGAAGGAAGTGGCAGCAGTGCAAGAATACGCTAATAAGCTTTTTTTAAGCATACCATCTTAGCAGGGTAACAATTCGCGGAAACTCCACCTTTATCTAGCTCTCCCAGAACAATTAAAGTGGAACCCTTCCAGGTAGACTTTCGAAGTTCTCGGAACTGGATTTGGTAGTGAACTCTTTGACCGGCGAGATTCCTTCTTTTATAACCTTTCATCATTAACTTATCTCGGTGTAGGGGGTAACGAATTAACTGGAAGAATTAAACAAAACATTGGTCTTGCTCTTCCTAAGATTCCGAATCGTTCAATGGAAAGCAACAATTTCGAAGGCCATATCTCGGCCTCTTTGTGCAATGCATCAGGCCTCGAAATAATTGATCTGAAAGGCAACTCCTTCAGTGGAATGGTGCCTTCAAATCTGGGTTCCCTGAAAGAAAAACCTACGCGACGAAATTTCTATTGGTTGGAATGAGCTAGAAGCTCGTGATTGGGATTTCCTATCTTCTCTAGCTAATTGTAGTTGTTTCGTTTAGAGTGGCTATCCTTTTAAGATAACAAGCTCAACGGTACCCTTGGAAATCTTTCCACAAACCTTTTGAATATTTGTTCGTCGGAAAAAATAACCTAGAAATTGGAAATTTGATCGGCTTAACAGAGTTTCTTATGGATCGTTGCCTGTTGAGTGGAAGGATTCCAAGTACCATTGGAAGACTTAAACGCAACGTTTTGTTGAACTTAGGTGGAAATAGGTTGTCAAAATTCCTTTCTCTGTTGGTAATCTCACGAGGTTCACATGGAAGAAAATGAACTTAACAGTAGCACTTTGGAAAGTTTAAGGCTTTCATCTTTTTGAACCTCGAACACGACTCTCTTATAGAATAAGTCCCTAAAGAGCTCACCGGCTTTTAAGCTCTTGCACTCGCACTAGATCTGTCAAATAACCTGCTTAGCGGGCCCCTACTTCTTGGTCTAGGGTTAGTGAATTGATACCTCTTCTTTTTATTGAGAATTTTGAATAGAGTCTAGAATCTTACTTCTTATTAGAAAGGAATTTTCTTATAGGGACTTCGTGAAAACCTTGAAGAAATCCAAAATGGTTAAGTTTACCTACACAGATGTACGGCTCGGTAACAATGGAATTGCTCCTTCGATCCAACGCTGAGATGCCGTGCCAATTATGAGGCGCTGAGGCTTTTTGTTCGTAACATTAGTAGTTACTCACTGGGAAGAGATTGAAGTGCTGGAGAACTTTTAGCACATATTAGAAAAGTTAAGATGTATAGCTGTGAATAACTCTTCTCCAAGCGATTAATCGAGAGAAGAAATTTGGGAGTGAAGCATCTCCCTGTCAGACGACCTCTTTAACTTTGTTTTGTTTTTGTATAGACGAAATCACGCTCTGTAGGATTTGAACCTACCACATCGGGTTTTGGAGACCCACGTTCTACCGAGCTGAACTAAGAGCGCTTTCTTACGAAAGGAGATAAAGCAGTAAATATATGATTGATTTTCCGCATGGTTGGTATAAAGTCTAATCCCACTCCGACATTTTTTTCCATATCGCTAGTCGCACGCGCCTTGTTTAGAAAATAGATTGATATAATAAATAGATTATGCCTTTTTTTTCTTTTTGGTCTCACTTTCTTCTTATTATTGAATTTCTTCTTATATATAAATACTCATCATCCCGATCCCCATTATCCATTCCCATCCACGTAGCCGAGTACTTAACTTCCTTCATCTCTGGATTCTTCCCACCTGCCCGAAAGGAACATTCCAGAGGTTCTTTCTTTGACCTAGAAAGCCAAAACCCACCTATTTACTTACGAGCTCTATGGAAATTGGCTCGATAAGCAAAACATTCAAGTTATTGATTGTGACACTACTTCAATCACAGCCAATTTCTCTTCTCCGTGCGTGACACCCTTCATATCGACCTCGTCCCTGACCTAGCCATAAACTCAGGCAGGCTTCGCCTTCTCCATCTCATAAAAGTTCTCCCAGCTCGCCTCTTGCTCGGGTCAATTCAGCCATCGCACTTTTACCAGAACAGTGTATGAGTTGCCAGATCTCACCATTCTCCTTTCCAAAATATACTCTGGTACCTTCATCTCTCCTCCTGGACCCACAATTGGTGCGTCAGAGCTCCATTCTTTGGTGTCGCCCACCAGCAACATGAAAAACCGGGTGAACCATTGATACCAGTGGAAGCTTCAGTCGGTAAGCAACATGTCCCACTTTTTCTGTAACTTCATAGGGGCAAAAGGGGACTTCATTTCTTATTTTCTCGTCTCACCACAGATTGTTGTCGGTAAGGTTTTCACTTCAGATACACCAAATCACCGACCCTCTATTCCCTCTCAAGCAGCACTCTAAACCTGCCCAATGTACTTCATGTGCCAATAACCTTCTGAGCATTTCTCAACTTACTATAGAGGAGAATGACGTTCTTGTTGTATTCTTTCCTTCTTTTTGTGGAATCAAGGATGGGGCAACACAGCAAATCCTTCTCACCAGCTTGAAGGCGGCCTCCACAAGATTCCTATTACTTTCTCTTCTCCTACTAAATAAAGCCTACCTTGGTGAACTGACCTAGAGGTCTCTCCCGCCTGAGTCATCCAAATGATAGAATTGTTATAACTGTTTTGCAAACACACAAATAAATGGAAAGTTTCTTCTTTCAAGTTCTCTTTCTTTATGCCATGACTGAAAGCTAAGTGTTGTCTTTGCAAATTGGGTGACTTCTGCTTCTTTGTAGCTTGTGCATGCTGGGCAGTTTACTCCACTCGTGTCAATCGTTACTATCTAATGCTTAGAGATGCTCACACTTGTTTTTCATGGATAGATTATCATCCAAATCACAGGCATTCACTGAGTTTCAATTTCGGGTATAAACCCTTCTGTCTTGCTCAAGAAAGACTCTTCTGGCTCTGAGTTCAAGCCCCCGCACTTACCCTGCCATCACCCCCCTGCACACTCCTTAACAAAATGGCGGAACGAAAGAAAGCGCGTGTAGTCTCAGCCTCGCGATCATGTCTCATGCAAACATACGCCCGAGTTTTTAGAAGACATTTTAGGAGGCCTACACCATTAAGAAATTTTGGCAATTGAAAAAAGCCTACTCAATCTCTCCAATACTCTTTGGGATAAATCAACTAAAAGAAGGAAGGCCAGAATACCGACATAGAAATCTTCTACTTTTCTGATACCAGAATAGATGCTCATCTTCACACTGATAGCAGCAGGCTCACTACGTACGTTGTACAACCCACCTTGTAAGACATCTTTCTTTCCTCTTTTAGCCAAGCTCGCACCTGCGAGCTAAAGAAAGGTGCAAGCCAAGTTATTACTCTTGAGGCTCTTCCGCCCTCTGAAATCCATGGCTTTCTTTTGTCAACTGGAATGGTTATATATAGAAGAAAGGAAAGGACTAATATGGCGGGTGGCATCCGGAACTGAAGGAGTGGAATCGGGATTGCTTGCTACAATCAAAGGCATGTGCGAAAGACAGAAAGTAGGACGTTTTACCCACCCGTGGATTCTTCCTTTTGTAACAAACTAGATTGCTTTGATTAGGGAAAATAGCGCGTAGGAGACAAATACGGGGTTTCTTACTTTTTGCACTTTTCTAACAGTCTGTATGAGGGAAAAAGTAGTTTAGTACTTTTGCACATAGGTGAATCATACTTTTTGCACTTTTCTAACAGTCTGTATGAGGGAAATTTACAAGTAGGACTTTTTTCCCGGGTTTCCTCCAGAATTAAAAAAAGGGATTGGCTTGGTACTAGACTTTACTTTATCTTACTCGGATTCAAGGGGCAGGGCATCGGCCGAGTGTGTGGAAAGATAAGTCAAAAAGTGGATAGGAGGTTGGGTTTAGCCGTAAGAAGCAAGGTGTCCAAGCGAAACCTAAGGATAAAAGAAGGACTTAACCACCAGCGGGAGCAATTAGAGCAAAGGCAGCAGAGAACAAACTACCATATTATCGTAACTAGTTGGTTGAGAATTGATTTCATCATTTCATATTTACTATGCCTTTCTTTATCGAGCATCAGTGCGTAGGCCACTTACCAATAATGGAGAGCTCGGTTTCCTTTCCACTTTAGTGAACAGAGGCAGGATACGAATTCGATGAAGCTCTTGTTCTAGGTTCTTTTAGCCCTAAGCTTTCTTTCCTTTTTTTCCAAGAAGTGCACGAGCTTAGCATTGATAGATAAAGCTAAATCATCTCATCTCCGTAGAATCCCTATAGTCGATACCCTTGCTTTTTGAACAAAAGAAAAGGAAGATAAATTAAACAATCAGAATCCTTTACCAGTACAACCTATTTATTGGATTTGATTTTTGTTCTACACTACTACGAATGGTTCGTAACAAACAAGCTTAGCTGTCTACCCTCTTTTAAGGAATATTTTAGAACTTGAACTGGGTTTATGCCAATGCTCACTGGCACGGAAAAAGACTCGAATGCATGGATTTCCATACAATATGATATTTGTGCAAATCGATACCAGAAAGGAAACCATTTCTTTCTATACGTGATCCTTTGAGAAATAAGTAAAATCCAATGAAACAAAAAGCAAGCAGAAGGGAAGTGGAATCCCTATATTTTAATTAGATGTCCAAATCGATAAACTTATCCTCCGTCAAAAGAGAACGAAAACACAGATTCTTCTTTGAAGGAAGCAGATCAATAAAATGAACACATTCAAAGTGTTAGGGAGGCAGTAAGTTAAATAACTAGCTAATAGGCGCTGTCTTTAGGATAGGATTTAGGTCTTCCATGTCGTCCATTCAATAGCGGCAGATAATATCTCAATCTGTCTATTTTCACGGTGTAGGGCGGTAAATAGTAAGCATGGTGGTATAAATGGAGGTAATTCCTCGAATTTCACTGCTTACGGGCTTGCTTCTGGTTCAAGTAGTAAAGTAAAGCTAATAGGTGCTCATAGGCCTTAAAGCAAGGAAAGTGTCAATAGGCTTTTGAATAGGCTTGGATTTCACTCACTGGATCAGAGAAAAGCCTGGGCTTTCGTAAAAGCTCATAGGTACAGATTCACTCACCGGGTTTTGATAAGTTTGTTTGCACTTTCTGTGGCGTACCACTTTAGTCGATAGCCTTTTATGCTTGCTTCTTTCAAAAACGGAATGGGTTCATTCACAAGTAGAAAGCTAAACAAGCATCGGATGGGGGGAAAGCTACGCTACTTATTGTAGTAGGGTTTTTTCCTAAACTCGTAACGTAACTAGAATAGTTAAGTCTCTTTCGGACAAGGAGAACAAGCATATGGAATTTCTTCACTGGCTTGTTTGAAGAGCTTTCTTTACTGCTTAATAAGAGAGGTTGCTATGTCTCCAGTCCTTTTCTTGGGACTGGCTAGGAAAGAACAAGATGCCCTAGCCCAAAATCAAACATGGGTTCTAGCTCCTTACAGAGTTGTACTCGGCAGACAACGAACAATTAGAAGTTAATAAAGTCAAACAAAAAAAGCATTATATACATAATCATATCAAGAATAATCTACAACTTACGGAATAAACTTCATATGGGACCTGAGAATCAAGTTCTTTGTTCTTGTGTTATTCAACCTCATCCGCAATAGGAATAGGACGAACTAAATGATACAATTTGTTTCACTTTTGGTTGTGAAAAGCATACATAAAGAAAACACATTCATCGGAACACAGCGAGTGCCAAACGGCTTACGGACTGAATACCGGCAGCAACCAACGGGCGGGCCCGAACCCTTGAAAGCAAGTCAAAAATTCCTCATTTACGAGTAACTTCAAATGTGATCCCGCTCAGTGATTTCGATATCTTACCGAAAAAATCCTTATCAGTTCTCATTGCCAAAACATTTGGCATCGTCCTAAACCACCTTTCTTTTCTAACAGATCCTAGTGTACGGAACAAGGGTTTTCATCAACAGAAATCCGAACCGATTCATATCTGAAGTCCGCTTCAACACAGAAAGGATATAGGATTGGGACCGGGAAGGACATTTCCAGAAATTCCATCCATGATCCTCCCTCGGCTGGATATTGACATGGAAGCATTTAGATTAGGCTTAGCACTAAAGAACAATGAATCAAATATGGCACACCCATAGAGAGGAAAGGCTTCAACTAGAAGGGAGAAGAAAGGGAATTGCTACACTCTTAGTAGAAGGCCCAGGTATTGAGCTGAGTGAAGAACTCCCTTCACGAGAAGAAATAAAAGAGCTAACTGTATGTATAAACGCGTTATTGTACTTAGGGGAAGACATCTATTTAGTAGCTTTATACCACATGTTAGGCTGTCTTTGGACTTTCTAGGCTGCTTACTAATGAATGCCTTTCGAACTACTCCCTCTATGCCAGAAGTCTGAAAACAACAATCTGCATTTATCAATAACCAGCTAGACTGAGGCTCCATTTTATTGAATTTCAAATATAATGTCTTACATGATTAAAAAGGTATACTCCTTAAAAAGAAGGAAAGAAAACAAAAAAAAATATATATTTCAAGTCAAACTCAATTTCGCCACAAAGATACCAATGTCGCTTGTTTCGGCAATCTTTCTAGCAATTTTGTTGACCTGGGAAATAGTGTCATAAGACGCTGTGGATCCCATCCAAGTCCAGAATGACCTCTCTCTAAACATCGATGTATCGACAACCATGATTTTGAAACCGAGCGAGTCCCACAATAGGCTTTTTGGCAGCGAACCAGAATGTGCACTACTCCAATCAAATTTACTGACTAAAGACCAATAAAATACTGAAGAATATGAGAAAGCTCTATCTTCTACCCCATTGAGTTGTGCAGCCTGATGACATTACAACGATCAAACCAGGGCCTTGAACCCATTATAGAGGTCTCTTATAATGGGGAAGTCAGGGCGGAACACCACCTAAGAGGATGAATACTTTGAATGACGCCCTATGGTACAACCACTATTATTCTGTGCCTTTACATATGCATACAGCGTATAAATTTATCTTAGCTTCACTCCAGTGGTTGGTTGAGTTTGACAACCACCAAGGCTTAAAATAAATAACGATGAGTTCAGCCCGGACGCTGGGATTTCAACAACAAGAAATTCTCCCGCCCTGACCTTGATGACCACTAGACTATTGTATTGTGAACCTCTCAACCCGTTGTAATGATAGAAGCTTTGTCCGTGACCTCATCAAAGAGACATGAAAGGAGTGAAAGTCCATAATCCTTGTATTTGAAGAGAGGGGTAATACTAGAGACGTAATGTTAAGCATGGGATTTGAAGAAATGTTGAATTCAGAAGTCCCGTCTCACCTATGACGTGATAATAGAGGTGCCTGCGCGACCTCTTGAAACCTAACAATTTCGAACAAATTCTGTCAACATCGAATTTTTGTGGATTCACCGAGCCCGTAAAAAACTATTTTGTCCATAATCTAGACAAACCGGCTTAAACAAGCAATAAAATAAGTAACAGAAACTTAAAATAAACAAAGTCAAAGGTTTTCAGAGGAGAAAAGATAGTCTAGGTCAACTAATCCACCAGAACACTTAATATAATTTTTATAGGATTCTTCTTAAAAAAATAAGTTTAGGTCGCATCGGTTGGTTCAGGTGGATCTGCCTAAGTTCTGGTTAAACTTAAAAGCATCTATTTCAAGCCGATTCAACAACATGCGCGGCATAGACTGTCGTCTATTTGTGCCGATTCAACTGCGCGGCATATCGTAACGCTAACCGAATATATGGACTCTCTTTTTTGTTTGTTATGAAATTAAAGAAAAAAATCGTTTATAGTGGAAAATGCTCTTTATTTCACCCGCATGGTGAGTTGTATGTATATGGGGGGAGGCCCATGGTGAATATCCTTCGATTCAGGCGTATTGGCAGGCACTTGTTAAAATTCGCAAGCAACAACAAAGAAGCAATCAGTTACTTTTACGTACATAACCAAAACCAACTAAAAACAAGAGAAACTTGGTTGCTATGTGCGCATGGTTTCAGTACTGGCGGGAGGTTACCTACTCTACTCTCTATCCTACTTTACTGTCTAACCTACTAAAAAGTGAAAAGCGGAACAACTATTATTAAGTTAATAGCTCTGATCTGATCTCCTCTTATTAAGTAAGCTCTGCTCTCGGATACTGATCTGGTACTGCTGGTAATAGAACTGATTGTGTTAGTCTAACAGAAACCGTGGAATCATAGCTTCGCCCATTCTCTTGTCCTAAACCCGTTCCCCTAACCTAGTAAACCTGTTCCCCTAACCTCAGAAACTGACCTAACCTCCTAACCTAAACTCCTTGTACCTAATAAACATAGGTAAGAAACTGGAACCCATATCCTTTTTCCTGTGTCAGATTTTTTGCAGGTTATACCAAACCCACATGCAAGTACAGGAAAGGATCAGTAAGCTCGGCACCTTCGTCCTCATCCACACCTAAAGGTACTTTCAATGATAGAGACCCAGATACCTTGATAGTGCAAAGTAAGAGGGGCTAAGAAGGTTTCTAATGGAATAGGATCCACAGAACCTAAGTGAGATGAACCATAAGACCTGAAAAGACCATTAGTGGGCTTCCAAGTATAGAGTTCTTTTAGTTCAATCAGAGTAGCAGTTCTAAGAAAAAGATTATTAATTATATAGCAGTTGACTAGGTGTAATGGGTTAGTTAATGAATGAAAGCCATCCACATAAATAGATGTTAATTGGACAGCATAACAAGCAGGCGAAATGAAGCAGTGGTGTACAGTGTATACAGGAATACCCCGGCGGTGTGCTTCTTCAAAGACAAAACATGCTAAAGACGCATCTTTCTGGTGGATAAAGAAGGCAAAAGTCGATCTTAACGCTTTAGCCGAGTCCTTTTTGTTAGTTGGCACATCTAATTTGATTGTATGGACTTTGTTAAGATGAGCATTCAAGACCGCTGTTGATACAGAAAAAGATTTGATATAGTCCTGAATGGTTGTAATATGTTCTCCATGATAGCGTACAGGCTTGTCTAAGATTCCACACAACCAACCAACATGGTTGATTAAACTCATTAGATTTTTTCTAGCAGGAAATTTGGTATCCCAAAACCGCCTTCGCAAGCTTGTTTGCATCTTGAAATGTCAAAGTAAAGTTAAGAGCTCTTAGAATATCTGATTTGGAACTAAATTCACTCTTACCATAGACTCATGGCATAGAAACTTACTGAAAGAGTTTGCGTGTTAGCTGACTGCTAACTAGCTCCGCCAACTCTTCACCCAACAAATCTGGTAACGCTGAACGAAACTCATCCAACAGATCCTGGTATAAGTCTCGGACGATATATTCCATTCCTTCTTCATCAGATAGTAGTAAATTCGTTCTCATACCTAAATCCTTATTAACCAAGAAATAGCTCATTATTTGATAAGCACTTGATTTGATGATGCATCCATTGAAATAGGAATAATATGTGCCTTCTCAAAGAATGTACCAGATTCAAGGTAATCACTGTGGGACAGGAATTGAAACGGATTTTTGGCAGTTTCAGCCAATTCTATCATATGATCATAACACTTTATGGTATCCTCTCCATCGAAGAAGTTCGCTAGATCCTTACTCCATCCTAGAGCATCTGATCGACTTTGAAAACTCTTGTAATGACTAACTGTTGCTTCTAGAAATAGCCTATAAGCGGATTCTTTGTCATATTCTGATACACTTTAAAGCGGAGTAGCAAAGCATATCATGCTTCTTACTAGATCCAGCTGGTGGAAGTGCAGCATACCAGATCTATATATCCGCCCTCTAAAGTCTATGAAAGCAGGAAAGTAGAAGTTCTAACCAGAATACGCTTTAGCCAACTCAAACGCATAGCCCTCATAGCGAGCCTGTTGAATGCGTCTCAAATCTTCCAAGCGCTTATAAAAGGGAACTTAATGTACTGGTCTTTCTTCATGAATAGGGGAAGAGCACGCCTAACATTATGTACACATAATTGACGAAGATAGCTAGGCATCAGCATCCCACGCCCTTCTAACAGAAGTCTATTATCAACCAGAAAGCTATAAATATCCTCGCCTTGAATGAAAGGTACACTTTGAATTTGGTTCAGTGTACCACGTTGATACGACCTCATTGAGGAGAATACAGCGTAATAATGATGTGAGTCCTTGCTTGTTAGCAACCGGAAAGGAATAGACATGTTATTAGTTCCAGGATTTAGATACCCACCACCAAATCCGAAAAAAGTAGGATGAACCTATAAGCAAAAGTAATACTTGCCATTTTCCCTAAGGCGAGTCTCTGATTGTATGACCAAAAGTAGGAATCTCCTATATGCAAAAGCCCTACTTTCCCAAATAAAAGCACAGGCTTGGGGGGGAGAAAAGCCCAAATGAGAGTACACCGATGTCTAAGAAAAACGTTGCTTCGCCCCATAAGTTGTACTGTATGGATAGTCCCTTTTGGAAAGGATGCCTATGGATAGATACCGCTTTTTAGAAAGTATTTTATACTTGTAAGGTCATAGCCGAGAACCAAGCAGAAGAAGAATTAATATTTTCCATATTCTTCAATTTCATATGTTGTTGTAGGCCTCGTTCCAGTGAGTAACTACCTTTTGAACTCGCAACATTAGTAGTGTATCGTCCGTTACGAACCAAAGCGCACAGAAACAGAAAAAAATGGGTGGAAATGTGGAAGATTTTAGGAAACGAAAAATGAATGAGTGATGGATCCGCACCAATCTAACTCAAAGTATTATACGAGAATTGGAATTTCTCACAAGCTTTCTTCAAAAATTAATAACCTTATATCATTCTTCCTCTATCTATTCAGTCAGTGATCAAATATCCTATTGTGAGTGAAATCAGCTAAGGAAGGGAGGAGGCAGCACGTTAACACACCTTAAGCTATTCTAAAAGATCATTCTTCCATAGTAAATGGACTCATTCTAGAATATCTCCTTGTTTAATCAACAAACAAACCAGTTTTTTGTGTGCTACTACCCTACTCTGTTTGTGACATAAGTATGAAATACCCAACTTGTCCACTGGTGGAACCATTCAACTCGTGGAAACATACACCCTAACAAAGAAGAGCTTGATTAAGATATGAGAGAAAGCAACCATCCTAGCCTTTGACCTGCGAGAGAAAGAGAGAAAGCCCAGCAAAAAGGATTCCGATCAAGCGTGTAAAACAGAGAAAAAGCCCAGCAAAAAAAACGAAGAGATTCCGCCTACCTAGCCGGTCAAGCGTGTAAAAGATGGCAAAGTAGTACACGGGCTACAAAGAAGCAAACACAAGAGATTCACTTATTATTATTCTATTTTTAGATTCTTGATTTTTACTTTCTTTTTATTATCTTCTTATTACACCACCCTCGCCTCTGATTATGCCTTTAAAGCCCTAGTTCCATCATTAACTAGGGGACTCCATATTGGACTGTTCCTTCCTTGTTTTATCGTTAATAAATAAAAAGATAACTGAATGTGCAAAACATGGTTTAGGGGAAAGGAAACAAAGCAGAGTTCAAACTAGCCTCATCACAATAAAAGATGAAGCTCTAACCATGATCGAGTGTGTTTGAGGTAGCACAAAGACGAAAGGAATTAGTTCACAAGGGAATAACTCGTATAGCTGTGCTTGTCACTAAGCAGTGAATGGAACTCAGATAGTTCATTCGGGTAGGTTGGGGTACTGACTTTCTTTCAAAGTCTATGCTTGCTTACCCAGCCCTTTCATTTTCTTCCTCTAGTCGGGAGTACCGGGTACGGGGACAGCGTTCCCGCACATTTGCAAAATATATATATATAATTGTTCGCGGGTTGGGGACATCTCAGGTTTGGGGAAAGCTCTAACGACCGATCCTCCTCATACAGTTTTAGACATAGATTTTCCGAAGGGCTGCTATAGTTTTGGTTGTTTGTTGCCGAAGGAAGCTCTATTCTGTGATCTTTACGTGTATTTATTTGATTCTGCTAGCTCAACCGATCACGAGAGCACAGGCTTACTTTATATAAGTAATTCAATAGCAAGTCAATATATATATGCGAGGTCTAAAAGAATGTAGTCTCTGGCTCCGGACCAGTTTTCTGGAATGGAAGAAGAATCAGAGCTCAGGGATGAGTTAAAAACCTACTGATTTCCTTTATTTCTACTCATACGCCTTTCGCTATTGTCTCACTGGTACGGTGCTTTCTCTTACTACTTGAATAAGTTTATCCTTATGGTTTTTATTGTGTGCTCAATTTTCTTTGAAACTTTTGCAACTCTGTTGGCTATTCCAGAGGAGAAGCATAAGTGCATAGACATTGAAAGCGCATGTCAATTGCTAAGCCGGCCACAAGTCGAAAAATTTCTTTCAAATAATATATGTCCTAGTAAAGTAAATCTATTGCTTTTACATGCATGTCATTCATTAGAAACTGAAAAGCTTCAAAAAGCATATTAGGAAAGCCAATAAAAAAGGCCCAAGACAACGTATGGAAATTCTGAGCGTATATGGCTATCAGTAGTGTGCCTGTCGCTGTATTGCTAGCTTTAAATCAGACTGATTCGTAGTTTAGTGCGATAATAATACTAGATGGCCTAAGCACATGGTATTACTATAGTGAAGTATTATGAGGGTACCTTTTTTTTTTACTAGTAATAGTGATGACCATTATTAATTGGTACAATTTGAAGTAAACTAGCCGAAAATATGGTTAGCCTCTAGTGTCCTATTCACTTTTTGATGATGTTTACAATATTGAATTAAGGAAGCGGTGTCTTGCCTAGAGCACATAGGGGCAGGTACTGCTCTGGACTAAGAGGGTCAAACTAGGCTAGGAAAAGGGCCTAACCCCATTCGCTGATGAACCCTTCATTTTTGACGGGTTAAAAAAGGAGGGCGCTGGAAATCAAAGTGCCTTTCCTACGATGGGGAAAAGGAATAAAGGTTTACACTATAATAAGGAAATTGGAAAAGGAAGGGAAAGATATCAACTTAATAAACTTCCTACATACTTTACTGGAAAGAACCTGAGTATATATTTCTTATGCAATGGCGGCTCTAAAAACAAGAGGAAAAAAGGCTTTGTTCTTTTTGGGCCAAGATTCTCCAACAAACTTAATAACAGAGAAAACCATTCTTTTCAAATGAATATCATAGAAAGCACTGAGCCAATACTGGGCTAGGTACGAAGAGCGGCCCCAGGGGTACTTTGCCGGGTAATTAGGTGCCTCTTTTATTGAGGGCTTGTGCCAAACGGGTAATTGGGCTTTATTACTAATCTCACAGAATTAGTAGGAAATTCTAATTCTTCTAGGAACATAGAAAGAGTGCTCCGTCCGCATGCACGTTACTAATTAGATAACTCTTCGTGTGCGAGGCACAGCTTGTAGAGCGGGAATGACTCTGTAGGCTTTTTTTTTCATTTCATATGTTCCTATGTCTAAGTCATTTGCTGAACCATTGTTTATTTAATGTTGAATCATTGCCACATGCTAGTAAGTTGCCTATGGTGTGTGTTCCTGTTGGCTGGGGTGAACAAAGGAATGTGTATAAAAAGCATATGGTTCCTAAAGTTGGTGAATTAGTTGGAGGATACCTGAATCCAGGTACGTATAACATGTCACTGCCATTCCGTTTACTTACAACTAAGGGCGCAGATCCCTATTACGCATTATTTAATACGAGAAGGTCGTACGAGCAGTTGTGCGGTACACTAACTCTACTTCAAAGTGTTGGATTCATGATTAATAGTGAAGCTTTAAGCTTTCTAGAAGAAAATAGAGAACGTTTAGTGAAACTGATGCCTACTAATCTATCTTAGGTTAATACATCTATAGTTCGCAGAGCACTCCAACAGTTCTTAAAAGAACATGGTTATGATTTTTATAGGTTTTCCACACTTTGGGGGGGTATGTTAGATAAGCGAGTTCAACAAGCTCGGTATGAGAAGTATGTGTTTGAGTTGGCAAAGGCTTACAAAGGTTATCGCTTATACTTCCCTGCTTTCATAGATTTCAGAGGTCGTATTTCTCGATCAGGTATGCTTCACTTCCACGAGCTTTAGTAAGAAGTATGATATGCTTTGCACCTCCGAGTGGTAGTGTTACTTTGAAGTATGATGAGGAGTCATATCGTACATTGCTTGAGGCAACTGCGTATCACCACAGAGCTTTTAATAACCGCGTAATGATGCTATAGCTTGGTGTGAAGAAACCTGAAAAAGGCTTCAATCTAAAGATGAAGTGGAGAGATGTGTTGAATTTTTTATATTGTCGAAAAGAGCGAAAAACCCATTCCAATTCATGTAACATTTGCATTTCTCCTGAGAGATGAATGTGCTCATATGTCTTCTAGATTCATGCCCGTATGTCTTTGGGTCAAAGTCAATATACCATGATTTCTTTTCTCAGTGCCTCCCGCTATTTCGACTTTTTCACCAGCCTCTGGCGTATCGCTGGCCAGAATTTGGTCTTTTTCCTCGCTGGCTGGACTTCAAAATCCAAGTATCTGGGGTTGGCCTCGCTGGACCTCAAAATAAAGGAAAGGGGTATTTCTTCTTCAAAGTATGGACAGTCCTATTTATTTTCTGAAGTCTGCGAGTTTCTTTTCTTTTGACGATAGGTTTTATTTAGCCTCTTCTTTGACCATGCTATGAGGAGAGTTTGAGGCAGGCTCTTTCTTTTAGCCCGAGAGTCTGTCTGGGAGTACACGCGGGGAAGACTAGATGGACGTCCGTGGGGGGGTCCGTAGCTGAAGATGAGATGTGAGTGCGTAGCTCACCAAATTCAAAAGAAGGGGCCCCTGGTGGCACAAAGCTGTAGGGTTTATGAATAGAGAACCAGTCAAGAAAGACTGCAAATTTGCGAGTGAGGTGACGAGAGCTGAAGTGAAGCTAAGGCTCCTTGCTAGGCTCCATAGATGTTCGTACGATTTATTCTTGCTTGGGTGTGTTTTTTTTAAGCCTCTCATTAGGTCTTCACTGAAGGATTGCCCACCTTCGAAAGCCCCTATACCATACCCTGAGAAAGTTACGCCGGAATACTCCCAAACCTAAATGCCAGAACTTTTCAAACTAGTTGATAGTTGTTCCCTGGTTGCAGTTATAAATTAGTAAATCACATTAGAGGTTAACCTTTGATCTGAAATTGGATAAGTAAACCCAGGTAAACTGAAGGATTGGTAGTAAATTACTTGTGGCAGAGTGAAAGAAACATTTAGTTCGTAATCATTCCTTTGAATGAAAAGCTTGTGGCCAGATTCAAATAGTTTAGAATATCTGGGGAACCAGAGCTCGAGCTAGCTTCCTAGGCGGAGTTCTAGGAACTATGTTTATATATTGCTTGCTTTATGTACATCAAGGAAGAAATCTGCTATGCTTTTTAAGCTCCACCAATGCCATGGCTCTTGCCGCCTATGTAAAGCCTTCCCTTGTACCTAACAACCCCTAATAGTCCTACTTTTACCTTACCTTGCTTTGCTTGCTTACACATTCATTATATATGTAATAATGGTTGGTATAGTGGATTGAGATTGTCGGGGCGTCTGCTGAAGGCAAATGGCTCGCATGACTTTTGTCGATAGTAAATCGAACTTTTGTTATAAAATTGGAAAGTCTTCCAAGGGAAAAGGTGAAAATGGACAAAAACACGGGGTTTTCATTTTCTTTTGTTATTTTCTCACAGTCTACCGAGGGAAAAGGTGAAAATGGACAAAAACACGGGGTTTCTTATTATTTTGTGATTAGAAAGGGGTCTCCCGAGGGAAAATAGGAATACGACCCTCGTGTGGAGAATTTATAAGATAAAGAAGAGCGGAACTATAATAGAAAACGATGCCTTTTTGTTGAATGCTCTCACATCGGCATAACAACAGTTGAACGGGGTAAAGTTTTCCAATAAAAATGATAATACGTGGCTAAAAAACCAATACAGAGAGGACAGCGTGTTGCCAAAGCGGTTGAGAGCGAAGTGCTTACTATTGTAAAATATCTTCACAATTGAGCAGCATTTTATCGTTCATTGGAATCTCCTCGGCATTTTTTCGGATCCACAAGCAATCCGTATAGAAGTGATGTAGGAAAGGTGGAAAGCTGGAGTTTAAATAAAAGTTCTGACCGAACCAGATTGAATGAAGCAGGGGATCACGCAGTAAGACTAGATTAAGTTGCTAGCAGCAGTTGGATAATATAGGTGGGATAGATTAATTGATTGAATGTTATATATAGGATTTGAAGTCGAGCATTAGTTTGAACGACATAGACTACTCTTTTCCAACTAAGCACTTACTTCCTGTACTAGTCAGAGTCTAACTGAGCTGCGTAAACTCTACCTGTGAAAGAATTAATAGGAAGGCCCGCCGCAAATGCAGTCCTTAGGCCCAGCCTCGCTCTATCTATTCTATATTCGAAGAGTGCGTGCGTTCCTCTTTTCTAGTTCTAGTAAGCTCTCGTAAGAAATTCCAGGGTTTCAAATCCTTTATTACTTCCTCCTGCTCTTAGGCTTGCTTGGTCTGCCCTCTTTCTTGACTTATGTCATTCGGTGTCTGAATCCTGCCCTTCCAACGCTACTCGAGAGTCGGAGTGCATTCATTCATGTGAGATTCTATATGTAAGTTCCCTTGGGGTCAAAGCGTTTTCTATGAAAATGGAATGCTAACACTCACTCTGTCTAAAAAAGCAGCTGTTCCACTCTTATATAAGAAGAAGATAAGAAGACGCATCTTTCTATCTAGAGTGACCTATTGATACTCCGAAGTCCAAAGAAAGGCTCGGTTTCCTTCTCGTTAAACAGCATAAAATGAACTGGTGCTTGCTTTTTCTCAAATAGAGTTGCAAAGCTTCCTTTGTTCGTAACATTAGTAGTTACTCACTCGGTCAGAAAGAAGGGTAAAAAAGCACTGCCAAGACTGGAATTGATCCCGCTGAGATCTATCTGTAGGCAGCGGATAGAATAAGCAAGCAGAAAGAAGAGAATAAGCTTGCTGGGAGAAAGAAGACAAAATCCAACTTTACACTGTTTTTCATATGCTCACAAGCTAGCTAGGGAGAAGAACAAAAGTACAACTCATAGTACCGGGAAAGACAAGTAGTTTAAATCTTTTTTTCATATGCATATGCGAGATAGAAAGTCTCAACTACCGCGCCCTTGCTTGTTGAATGCGAAACAGAAGTGTTGAAAGCTACAGAATATTATGCAAGAAAAGTCGTGACGAGCAATCACTTCTTGAGTTTTGAACTAAAAGAGTACCGTTTCCGTCTCTTGTGTAGTCAATAGTGTACCCTGCTAGGCAAGAAGAAGAACGCTAGGCAGTAAACCACGTAGAAAGAAGAAATTCGAGTAGTAGTTTGAAAGCGATATTGTGCATATGAACAATATCATGGATTGTAGTGAAATTCCTTGCTTATGCAGAACGCTTCAAAGCCCAAAGAAAGAATATTGTCAGAAGACATATTTGGATTTGGGAGAGAAGTTCAGTATTCGCCTATATTCTTTAAATAAGTATATAATTTACTATCAATAATATTATTTGCTCGATGCTTTGAGGTCGGCCATGTAGTCGGATATAGCTAGAATCTTCTGTTTCGCGCATTGCCTATGACCTTCAGGGTTCATGCTTGCTAATACGTGCTTCTATTCATGGGTCAATCAAGTAATGTGCATAGCTATGTTCAATCTTATCTGAATTCTAGCAGCCAAGCTCAAAAAGCTTCTTCTGGTTATAATAGAGCCAAGCATCGTATGCGCAATCAGATAAGATATGTCAGGAGGGAACGATTTACTCTATCTACGTTTCTAATAAGATGGACTGAATGTTTTCTTCCTCTCGTAAACAGCTATCTCCACAGGCGCGTAGCGACACACAATCGACACGATTATTATTGACTGCAAGGAGTAAAGAACTTCTCTATTCTATTTACTTACGAGTTTATGAAAAAAATGAACAGGTGCTCTGGAAAAGCCTGAAACTGGTACCTTTCACTGAATACCGGTACAAGCTTGGTTGATGAGGCACTCGAGCACTCTTCTAGAAAAGAGGTGCCATCCATCTCTTTAACTTCAAGTTAGTTCGTAATTATTCTTAGCGCACAGTGCATCGTGTTGCTTTCTTGTTAGCATGTTTGAATCAGCATAAGTGGAGTGCATTGTTTCTTCAGCGTTTTTCAAAATTGTATGTTGTGTGAAAGTGCAGAAAGAGATTGAGAATTTCCAACTGTGCTTGGCTTATTTCTTATTTGAAAGTGAGAGTGCTTACTCTTCAAACTCAGACTCACTCAGACCAAGCCTACAAAAAAACAGGGATCTCACCTCTCCCCAAAAAGACATCAACTATATGAATGCATTCTTTGCCACCATAACTCCACCAAGACACACACCAAGGGTAGCGAGAACTCCTGGTGGACACAGGAAAAAAATATGCAACCAACCCGAAGATGAGGATGTGAACCGCATTACTTCGATCAATAGACTTTGAAGTAAAGTGAAGCGAAGTGACTTTGTGAATTCCACTCGTCTATATATGAGATTTGTGGGTAGCCTTCAATCTCTTCAACTATATAGGCTCACATCAATAGAGAAAATCTCTATCTTCTCTACTAAGAGACTTCTTTTTCTTTCTAGAGATTCCTCTTTCCTATATATATCGAATATACAAGTTGGGTTCGAACCAACGACTCCACCCTCATATGGATTGTGATGCGCGCTCCTTGCTTATCCTTCTATTCTGAACAAAGAAATCCCATATTTCTCTTTGGAACCATTTGATCTACTACTAAGTACTCCTCGACATTTCTTGTTCACATTCACCATTCATATATATAGAATAATCCGATCTCGCTCATGATGCCCGTGCACTTCATCTGTATTTTCAACGGCCTAACTTTTCTTCTAAAACAGATGATGAGCATAACTGATGAAATCCCCTCCCTACTGCTGTGTTGAAATGCCATACTTCAACTTGTTCTGTCAAAAAGAGTGAATAAGTTTGAAATGTCTGTATCGGTGGAAAAAAGAAAGCATTGCTTGATGCCGAACTCTAAGTCGATAAAGCATTGCCTGGATGCGAACTAGAAGTTTTTCAAAAGGCAGGTGATCCTCTATAAAAGAAGGAGTCACTGAGCTTAGCCTAGATTAGTTCCTTGCCAACTGCTCTTGCAAAAGCACTCTGATTGAAAATATTATGCCTGAGCCTAGAATAGTTAGGAGCTGTGTTTCGAACTGATGTGCAAGCTTAGCTTAGCACGAACCAGGAGTTAAGCATGAAGCATTTATTCAGTATTCAGATTGAAGTAAGAACTCTGAACCTACGTTGTTTGCTTCTGCCTCTCTAGAAATTCATCAGTGGTAAGAGTTGAAATGGGAGTTTCATCAGTCAGAGGTCTAAGCCTAGGTCTTTTCCAGTCAGTCCATCCTTTGTCTCGACTTAATACTTGTTCAGATTGAGATAAGTAGGCAGATGCCCTTGCTTTAAAAGCTTTTCAAACGGAAGTGAAACCAGCAGAAAGAGCTGAGTAAAAACGATAAGACAGCCAAGCAGTTTGAGCCAGGAGGGAAGTTAAGCGAGCACTGGCAACGGATACTCATGAAAAATCTGCCTTCCCGACACAGATCTCATCTCAACTCGCTGCAAACAAGAGCTGAGTGGTCAAAGCTTTAATAAAGTGATCTAGTTTTCCCTCTCCCTACCTCATGCCAAGACGAAAGGGTCGGTACGTACTACAGAAAGAAGAGTCAATAGTAAGTCCGAAGCTTTAGCTTAATATCCGTCCATTATAAAATACCAGATGGCTGACTAACCGTTTTAATGTGAATTGTCAGAAGAGTCAGTCCATTTTCCTTTCACATGTCAAAAGTGGAACTATCTTATTCTGGGTCTCTCTACGTCCCACCATTTGCTCGTCTCGTCTATTTGGAAGGAGCAGTGTTTTTGGCTTTGGCAATACCAGCTAGCTACTTACTTGTGTGGGAGTCCCATAAAGAAAAGCCTGAGTTATAGACTGACTAAAGAAATCCACATAAGCCGTAAGTATTTGGTTGGCACACCTGCTTGCAAACTTGAAAATCTGATTCTAGTAGAAAGTGGACTAAGTCTTAAGAGAGATAAGCCGGTCTTTATACACTGGCCCTACTTCGAATTCAGTCAGTGGCCAGATGCATTGTAAGCAATTCCAGTCCCAGCTGCTGAGGCGGCGTAGTCAGCCCTACCTAAGTATTGAACAAAACCCTCCATTTGTCTAATATTATCCTATCCTGCTAATTAAGACCACTTATTAGATCAAGGTTGGCATACATAGCATAGGAAAGTGGAGCTTTGGTCGTGGACAGTAGGGGAGACAAGTCAAATAATGAGTCAAATAATGAGTCAAATAATGAGTAGAGAAGGTCAACCCCTCAACCTGCGTATGTGAATAATTTGATGTTGAAGCGATCAAGCGGGTGCTCAAAACCCCTTTCAGTTCGTGTCGCTGTTCATCATGAAAAAACCAGAAGTAATATGTAAACGGCGACTGGTCTTTCATATACCAATATCGATGGACGCCTCTTCCAGCGCGTATCATATTATGTCTTATTTCCTTGTCAACGAGGACTTGGCTCGTCGAAGCACTAATCTCATAAGCGATGGAGGAGATACTGTCCGTGACCTTTATACGGGTCTTCTTGACTCTTTTCAATTCAATATCGACAAATACCTAGATTCCGGCCTCGCTTCCGTGGTCAAGGACCAACTTACTCGGAAACTCATCAACAGTATATACATGCCGCTAGTATATGGGAAAACCCGACACAGTGCCAGAGAAGACATACTTAAGGCTCTTCACTTTGCGCTTTCTCAAGGAGAGGCATATAAGGTAGCGGATGCGTTATACCGATTCTGGGAAGAATGATACCCAGGGATTGATAACCTAATGACGTTGGTGAACGAGGTGGGCTGGTTTTCCGGTTTCTTTAACAAGCCCTTTTTGGTACCAAAGTGAGTACATTACTACTATTCAGGACTCTATTAAGTTATAAAAAATAACCACCACCGTTTACAACCGTGCTTTGAAGAAACGACATAGCATCACTCTTTCTGTACCAACGAACAAGCGTGATACTGCGCAAGGAGAGCAACATTGGCCAAAGTAATTCACCAAAAAGATGCTTCTATTGCAACTTATGTAATAAAAAAATGTTGTAGTAGTGATAACATTCCTGTCGACACAGTGCATGATAACTTGAAAGTTCCTGCTACCCGAGCTGGTGAGATGACTAGGTATTAGAACCAAGCCTTAGCTTACCTTGTACATCCTCTACATATAATTAATAGGCTAATCATAGATAATAGAGTCTATTATAGCCCTATTGATATAGGCGATCTTAAGTAAAACTCTTATCCTAATTTCTATATATTCAGTGATAGCAAAATGCTTATTTACTTGAATTCTCTAGACCAGGAACAACAAGATAAATCTTTTATTTATTACAAGCCCCCCTCGAACTTCTTTATATATATCATGAGTAGCATTGAGCCTTAAGTACTATCTACAAAAGATAGGGTTAAATGGATTGACCATCGGAGTGAACTTTTTGATGCTTACAGGCGCTATGCATCCACTGTGCTTCCCGTTTGTAAATACTGTGACATAACAGCGAAATTCTATGAGAATGCATTTAGTGGGCAATGTAATTCACTCCTCCCTAAGTAGGAAGAAAAGGATCCCATTGTCTTTTGAGCTCCAATTTCGAAAGAATAGCAGGATAAGAATTCATGTCACAAAAAAGAGGATGGCTAGTGTATTATTACTCATGTCAGAAGCCTGGAATAGCACACATATATAGTATTTTTACCCCTCAGTATCTTTTTATGTTCTGATGGTAGTAGAGCTGAATCGATGCAAGGCTGGTCAACGAAGTTCTAGCTGCTGTTCTTTTCGCCCATGTTTCGCTCTTTTATTCCAAAGCCTAACAAGCCAGGAAAGTTTAGGCCTCTTACTAAACCAGCAGACAGATTTCACCACCCTTCCTTTGGATAAGGAAGAACTAGGTTGATGAAAGTGGTTAGAAAAGATAAAGTCAAAGTATGATGGGACTTACTCTTGATCGATACAAGGCTGGTGTAACCAAAGAAAGGCTAAAGAAAGCGAGCCATAAGGGGCGCAGCGACGGACGAGACATTAAGTAAAGAACTCAAGATAGCATCAAGGGAGGTGTAACTTACTTTAAAAGTATAAAAACCCTACCTCGGAGAAAGAAGTCTAATATTCATTAAGCCTATATTTCAAACGCTTTCTTGCTAAAGAGATGGAGTGATACCCTAAGAAAGAGCATGTTGCTAATCAAGTTATCTCTAACAGACCACATGTGATATGTAAAGAGGTCACAATTAATGAAGAGTTAAGTGGGCCTTAATGTTCGTAACGTTAGTAGTTACTCATTGGGCAAAACCTAACTAAGATGATACCCAGGCGCGTACGTTTGCATGTGATGCAAAGAGACTTGTATTACAAAGAAAGGTGACCCCTTTATGCTTCCATCCTCAGTAAAGTTTGTCGCAAAAAACATTTACTTATTTATGTTAGAACAGCGAGGAGTTCTCCTACGCTAATTGGCTCTATTAAAGCTGGAAAGAACTAAGGCATTTCAAGACCTAGTGCTTGCTCTTTTATTTATGACTATTTTCTGCTGCTTGCTCAATTAATAGTGAGAGTGCTAGTCTTATCTGATTTGATTCACAGATTGGAATAAAATAGGATCATGAAGCTCTCGTTTTTGAATATGACGACAATACGGTGGCTACACTGCTACTTGTCTGTTAATAAATTGAAAGATAAGTACTAGTAATAATGATCTGACTGATCCCACTCTTTCGGAATCTCTACTTCAAGTGAAATAGGAAGCAACGAAAGAGGGTAACCTCTGCTCTGCCTCGACAT